GAGCTTTAAAAGAGCGTAAGTCACTATTTATAGACCCGAACCCGGATGATCTAGCCATGACCAGGGTGAAGCTTAGGTAACACTAAGTGGAGGTCCGAACCGACTGATGTTGAAAAATCAGCGGACGAGTTGTGGTTAGGGGTGAAATGCCAATCGAATCCGGAGCTAGCTGGTTCTCCCCGAAATGCGTTTTGGCGCAGCGATTGATGCTATAACTTAGGGGTAAAGCACTGTTTCGGTGCGGGCTGCGAAAGTGGTACCAAATCGATGCAAACTCTGAATACTAAGTGAGAAATCAATCAGTGAGACAGTGGGGGATAAGCTTCATTGTCAAAAGGGAAACAGCCCAGACCATCAGTTAAGGCCCCAAAATAATTACTAAGTGGTAAAGGAAGTAGGAACGCATAAACAACCAGGAGGTTTGCTTAGAAGCAGCAATCCTTTAAAGAGTGCGTAATAGCTCACTGGTTTAGTGATCCTGCGCCGAAAATGAACGGGACTAAGTAATTTGCCGAAACTATGGGATGTTTTATCATCGGTAGGGGAGCGTTCTGTAATTAGGTTGAAGCATTAGCGAAAGTGAATGTGGACAAAACAGAAGTGAGAATGTCGGCTTGAGTAGCGAAAACATTGGTGAGAATCCAATGCCCCGAAAACCTAAGGTTTCCTTCGCAAGGTTCGTCCACGAAGGGTAAGTCAGGTCCTAAGTCAAGGTTGAAAAACGTAGTCGATGGATAACAGGTTAATATTCCTGTACTATTTGTTACTGATAACGAGGGACGGAGAAGGCTAAATCAGCCGGATGTTGGTTACCGGTTTAAGCTTTTAAGGTGAAGAAAGATGGAGAAAACATCTAGAGCTAAGAAGTGAATACAAGGTGCTAAGGTACTAAAGTGATTGATGTCATACTTCCAAGAAAAGCTCGATATATCTTAAGTAACAAATACCTGTACCCTAAACTGACACAAGTAGGTAGGTAGAGTATACTAAGGGGCGCGAGATAACTCTCTCTAAGGAACTCGGCAAAATGGCCCCGTAACTTCGGGAGAAGGGGTACCCTTGTAGGGTTGCAATAAATAGGCCCAAGCGACTGTTTATCAAAAACACAGGTCTCCGCAAAGTCGTAAGACAACGTATGGGGGCTGACGCCTGCCCAGTGCCGGAAGGTTAAAGAAATTGGTTAATCAATAGATGAAGCTAGTAACTGAAGCCCCGGTGAACGGCGGCCGTAACTATAACGGTCCTAAGGTAGCGAAATTCCTTGTCGGGTAAGTTCCGACCCGCACGAAAGGCGTAACGATTTGGGCACTGTCTCGGAGAGAGACTCGGCGAAATAGAATTGTCTGTGAAGATGCGGACTACCTGCACCTGGACAGAAAGACCCTATGAAGCTTTACTGTAGCCTGGAATTGAATTTGGGTTTATTTTGCGCAGCATAGGTGGGAGGCTAAGAAGATACGTTCGAGGATGTATTAGAGCCAACAGTGAGATACCACTCTAATTAAACTAGAATTCTAACTTTGAATGCCATTAGCTGGCCAAAGGACAGTTTCAGGTGGGCAGTTTGACTGGGGCGGTCGCCTCCTAAAAGGTAACGGAGGCGTGCAAAGGTTTCCTCAGGCTGGTCGGAAATCAGCCGTAGAGTGTAAAGGCATAAGGAAGCTTGACTGCAAGACCTACAAGTCGAGCAGAGACGAAAGTCGGCCTTAGTGATCCGACAGTGCTGAGTGGAAAGGCTGTCGCTCAACGGATAAAAGTTACTCTAGGGATAACAGGCTGATCTCCCCCAAGAGTTCACATCGACGGGGAGGTTTGGCACCTCGATGTCGGCTCATCGCATCCTGGGGCGGTAGTACGTCCCAAGGGTTGGGCTGTTCGCCCATGAAAGCGGTACGCGAGCTGGGTTCAGAACGTCGTGAGACAGTTCGGTCCATATCCGGTGTAGGCGTTAGAGTATTGAGAGGATTTCTCCTTAGTACGAGAGGACCGGGAGAAACATACCGCTGGTGTACCAGTTATTGTGCCAACAGTAAACGCTGGGTAGCCAAGTATGGATAAGATAACCGCTGAAAGCATCTAAGTGGGAAGCTAACCTCAAGATGAGTACTCTTTCCAAAAATGGATAAGATCACGGTAAGACTAACCGTTTGATAGGCGTTAAGTGTAAGTATAGTAATATATTTAGCTGAAACGTACTAATAGATCGAATATTTTCTATGTGGTAATGTAAGTGAATTAATAAATCTAACTTTAATGTTAGCGTGATTTATGTCTTGATACTTATAGCGTAGTGGAACCACACCAATCCATTCCGAACTTGGTTGTTAAACGCTACAGCGGCGATAATACTGAAGAGGTGGCTCTTTGGAAAAGTAGCTCAGCGTCAAGACTATATGAAAAATATATATAAATTTTACTTTTTTATACTTTATATTTTAATTTTATGTGTTAAATTTACTTAACGTAATTCAATTACGTTAAGTAAATTACTAGTTAAATTATTCTATTTATAGCTGTAAGTTTTATAGTTAATTGATGTAATCAAAGTCACTTAATTTATTTGTATTTATTTTATATGTAATTATTTGATTTTTTGAATCATATAATTTGCTTGCTATCATTTGAATCATTATGCTTAATTGTTAAATATCTAATTACATCATTGCTGAAAATTAGAGCTTTTTCTAAAATTTTAACTAATTGACTGCTTGCTGCATAATTAATTTGTACATAAATTCCATCATAATAAGATTGTATATCATAAGTTAAATGTCTTCTACCTCGATGTTGTATACATATATTTTGACCTCCATATTTTTTAATTATTGATTTGCATTTGTTGACTAAAAATAAATTATTCTCTTCTTTAATATCTGGTTTTAAAATATATATTGTTTCGTAGTGATTTAATTTCATTGATTTCCCCTTATATTTGATTATCGATTTGTATTCTTACAGCCTGAGATATTACAGGTATTTTAGCATATTTTCCTTCAATGGATTTCAGAATGGAGTAACTAATAGTTGATACAACAAACCAAAAAAGTGTATTGCATAGCATTAAACCATATAAGCTAGTTCTAAATTCTATAGGTAAAGCACGAAAAGTTGCTCCCAGCAAAGAGTTTATAAGAAATAATAGTATAGATTGAAGTACATTAAACCTTATAAATGGACGATCAGGTATAGGGCTTTTGGTTCTTACAAATAAATAATAAAGTATAAAAAATATAATGAATGCTAATGTAGGATGGGTGACATAAAAGATTACTAATGGCATTAAAGTTTTTTTGTAAATTTGCATTATACTAAAAGGATAATCAGGTAAAATTTGTTGTCCAAAGTTTTGTAAACCTTCAAGTAGTGGTAACCAATAAGGCAAGATAGAACCTAAACGATCTATTATTGTAATATTATTTTTATTATTGTTTTGGTAAGATTGTCTAATATATGAATATAAATAACGTATTATAATACTTATTATAAGAGTACTAGAAACGCTGAGTAATATAATCATCAATAAAGGTGATTTTTGAGGCATAATAATATTTTGTATTAATTAAAGAAATAAATACTTCTAATATAAATTTATTGATGTTTTTATCTAAATAACTATCAATTTAGCTCTTGATATAGAGTATATATTAATCTTACAATAAAATAATATAACATTTCAAATATTTTTGTACATTTAATATATATATAATATGTCATATAATTTACCTTCTTTATATTCAGATTTTATTCAACCTTTAGTCATTGGCAGTAAGTCATTTCCTTCTCGTTTGATGATGGGCACAGGTAAATATAAAAACTTAAGGCAAGCGCAATTGAGTATACAGAATAGCGGTACTTCTATTGTAACTGTAGCTGTTCGGCGTGCTTATAATATGAAGTTAAAGGGTAGTAGTAACTTAATTGATGGATTAGATTGGAAAAAATTGTGGTTACTTCCTAATACTGCTGGTTGTGAAACAATAGAAGAAGCTATTCGAGTAGCTATTTTAGGTAGAGAAATAGCTAAAAGATTAGGGCAGGTAGATAATAATTTTATTAAGTTGGAGGTTATTTCTGATCCAAGATATTTACTCCCCGACCCTTACGGTACTTTAAAAGCAGCAGAATATTTGATTAATAAAAACTTTACTGTATTACCTTATATTAGTTCTGATCCTATTTTAGCTAAACAATTAGAAGAAATAGGTTGTGCCACAGTAATGCCTTTAGGTTCTCCTATAGGATCAGGTCAAGGTATTTGTAGTCTTTTAAATTTACAAATTATTATAAATAATGCAAAGATACCTGTGATTATAGATGCTGGCATTGGAACAGCTAGCGAAGCTAGCCAAGCAATGGAAATGGGTGCATCTGGTGTATTGCTAAATACAGCTGTTGCTAAATCATCTAATCCTCCATATATGGCAGAAGCTATGAAATTAGGAGTAATATCTGGTAGAATTGCTTATTTATCTGGTAGAATTTTAAAACAAAATAGAGCTATTGCAAGCTCTCCTTCAGAAGGTAAGCTTGTAAAATAATATATATATTGTATTATCTTATTTTTTATAAAAGTATGATTTTAGTTATCGATAATTATGATAGTTTTACGCAAAATTTAGTTCAGTATTTAGGTGAATTAAATTTATCTATTAATATAGTAAGAAATGATGAAATATCTTTGTCTTATATTGATCAAATTCACCCAACACATATTATTATATCTCCTGGTCCAGGTAGTCCTGAAAATTCAGGAATATCTCTTAAATTAATTAGCTCCTATGCAAAAACAATTCCTATTTTAGGAGTTTGCTTAGGACACCAAGCAATTGGTTATGTTTATGGTGCTAAAATTAAAAAATTAATCTATCCTATGCATGGTAAAATAAGTCAAATTTTTCATGATTCTCAAGATCTATTTCAAGATTTGCCTAATCCATTTTATGCGGCTCGTTATCATAGTTTAGTGGTTGATAAAAAAAATCTGCCTAATCAATTAGAAATAACAGCTTGGACGCGAGATGGTACTATTATGGCATGTCGTCATAAAACTTATAAGTTATTGAGAGGTATTCAATTTCATCCTGAAAGTTTATGGACGACTGAAGGAAAACATATAATGAAAAATTTTATTGCATTATAGTTTTATATAGAAAATTGATATTTATCATTTATTCTTTTTTATCAATCCATAAGTGTCTACTATACATTTCTTCAATATTAATTAAATCTTCTTCAAAACTTAAAGTTGCTCTATTAGTAAATCCTGCTAGTTCTATATACTTTAATGAACTGTTAATCCAAATTTGAGAATAAGAAATATAGCTTACTATTATGCTTATCATTAATATTAAAAAGCCTGTATAAATAATAGGAATACCGGGATCTGTTTTTATTTGTAATCCTGTACTTGTCATAATTTCAATGATTTTTAAAGAGATATTATCAATAATTATTGGTTCATTAAAATTCATAGATATTAATAAATTACCTTGTGTATTGTAAACAGAAATTTGATCATTTAATTTCGTTATTATTAATATAATATTTTTTTTATTATTTATAGGAAGTTGACAAGACCATAAAGTTTTATTATTTATTTGAGTTTTTATTAAAGGTTTTTGGATGGTTTTACTGTTTCCTATTTGTAATCTTATACTATTAATTTGCCAGTCAGTTTGATAAAATGTAATATTTTTAAATATTAATGGTGAATTAACAAAAATATTTTTTTCAATCATACATTGGTCTTGATTTCTATATAAACATATATTAGATAGAAATTGTTTTATAGAATTATCTGAATTATATTCGATGTTAAATTTTTTGACTTTTCCTGTTAAATTATTTGGTATTTGACTATTAAATCCAGATTTAATAATATTTTTGATATGAAATATTTCTCCTACAGGTACTATTTCTTGTGCAGTAAATCCTCCTAATAAGCCTATAACTGAACCAATCAGTGTTAAAATTATACTAATGTGTACAAAAATAGGTGAAATTCGACCGGCTAATCCTTTATAACCGTATAAGTTATTTTGTTTATGAAATATATAATAATTTTGATTATGTAAAGCATAAATAATATTAGATAAAGATGTCTTATCAAGTTTTAGAAAATGGGCTTTTTTATATATATGTTGTGTTTTTTGTAAAAATTTCCATTTTCGAGCATTTTTTAATCCAGGTAACTGATATGAAAAAGTACATGTAATTAAACTAAAGCAAAATATAGTTAGTAGAAGTATGAACCATATATTTGAGTATACATGATCTAATCCTAATTTTATAATGATTTTCCAATTAATTATTGAATTAGGTAATCTATGCTCTATAGGGTAAGTATTTTTATAATAAAGTAAACTTTGATTTTGTTCAATTATTGTTCCCGTTATGCTTATTAAGGCTATTATAAGTAATAATATAATAGATAGGTTTAAATTACTAAGTTTTTTGATGGTGTGCCATACAATATTTTTCATGTTCAGCAATTTCATATAATTTATATATCTTTTATTTTTAATTATATATTGTTTATTGATTATTAATCGATATTATAAAAATATATTGTTGAGTAACGAAAATATGCTTAATGCTAACATAATAGATCCACTGAATAAGATGATATTATCCCACGTATTCATCCATTTATTCATGTATTGATAGTTAAAGCTAAAATTTATTATTAAATATACTGGTAATGTATAACTAATTAGATATATAAATATGTACATCGTTGCCCAGAGCCAAGATTGACAGTATGATATCCAAAAAAGTATAAGCAATAAGAATGGTGCTGTACATGAAGATGAACTAATACCTACAATAATGCCAGTAGTGTAATAATATAGTCCATAAAGAGATAAAAAGTTATTAAATAATGTATTTATTTTAATAGTTATAAATTTATTATTGAAGTTAAAAATTTGTAATAAATTCAAGCTGATAATAATTATCGTAATGGATGATATGATTGGAAAAAGATTGATTAATTCTTTATAGTATTTGCGTATCAATTGAAACAATAAAATAGTCATAATATTACTACTTATTACACCTAATAGAAATATCGATTTTTGTTTATTCTTTAAATTCTTACCATATATATATGATATACTAATAGGTATAATTGATAATAAACATGGATTAAAACCAGTTAATAAACCGGTTATAGTAAGTAGTATAAATGTAATAGGATTAGCTTTGTTTAATCCTAATGCAAGTAGAAAATATAGTTTTTGTTCAAGATAATATATTTTTGAATCTAATAAATTTATAAGTTCATAGTTTATCATAATATAGTATAATTAATTTGAAATAGTTGAGTTTTTATTTTAACTCCCCAGGAAGGATTTGAACCTACGACCAATCGGTTAACAGCCGATCGCTCTGCCACTGAGCTACTGAGGAATGAGACTAGATATAAAAGTAAATATAACAAAATATATAAACTATAGCAAGTATTGCAAGAATATCATAGTTATTTTATCTCAACTAGATTGAATACTTGTATTTAGTAATAATAATTGTTATTATTAATTACAAAATCGTAAATATTGATGTTCAGCGGACATGGTGGAATTGGTAGACACGCTAGATTTAGGATCTAGTGAAATTATTTCGTGAGAGTTCAAGTCTCTCTGTCCGCATATAACTAATTCATATTATTTTCTTTATATCCATCTTTGTACAGTTAATTTTATAGATCCATCATTCAATGTTTCTTTTTGAATTTCTTGAAATCCTGCATTTTTGCTTTCTTGAATAATAGAATTTAACGCATATTCTTGAAGTATTTTTTCTATAAAGTTTTCTGTAGGTATTTTGTCTTTCCATAATTCTATATCTGCTATAAATGTATATTCTTCTCCATTCCATAAGAATCCTAATGTGTCATTATTTTGCCTTTGAGCAATAATATCTACATATTTAAGGTCTCCATTGCCATTTTTTAGATATGATTTTTTTGTACTATATGTGAATTTCAAATCTTTTAATGTTTTTTCTAAGATGGCAAGATTTTTTATACTTGTTTTGATACAGCTAAAATGTGACATAATACTTTTTTATATAATATTCTGTAAAATTATAATTAAACCAAATTTTGTATTTTGCTTATACTATAATTTTATGTATTAATATTAAAAAATCAACTATGAATTTATTAAATATTAATATCTTATAAATTTGTATGTTAATATAAAATGATTAAGTTATAAACTTACTGAACTATTCTATTATATTTTAACTTATACTTTACAAATTATTATTATATTCGTAATAATGTATTTAACAAGTTGACAATAGTCTTGGGAAGTATCCTTAATCATCCTAAACAAATATATAATATTATGACTGCTACTTTAGAAAGACGCGAAAGCGCAAGTCTGTGGGAACGTTTTTGTACTTGGATCACAAGCACTGAGAATCGCCTTTACATTGGTTGGTTTGGTGTTTTGATGATTCCAACACTATTAACAGCTACATCTGTATTCATCATTGCATTCGTTGCTGCACCTCCAGTTGATATAGATGGCATCCGTGAACCAGTTGCTGGTTCTTTACTTTACGGAAATAACATTATCTCTGGTGCTATCATTCCTAGCTCTGCAGCTATTGGTATTCATTTTTATCCAATTTGGGAAGCTGCGTCTCTAGATGAATGGTTATACAATGGTGGCCCTTACCAATTAATTGTTCTTCATTTCTTACTAGGTGTATCATGTTACATCGGTCGTGAATGGGAATTAAGCTATCGTTTAGGTATGCGCCCTTGGATTTCAGTTGCTTTTACAGCTCCTGTAGCAGCAGCAGCAGCAGTATTCCTTGTATATCCAATTGGACAAGGAAGCTTCTCTGATGGTATGCCTCTAGGTATCTCTGGTACATTTAACTTCATGCTTGTATTCCAAGCTGAGCATAACATTTTAATGCATCCTTTCCACCAGTTGGGTGTAGCAGGTGTTTTTGGTGGATCTTTATTCAGTGCTATGCATGGTTCTCTAGTAACTTCTAGTTTAATCCGTGAAACAACTGAAAATGAATCTGCAAACAATGGTTACAAGTTTGGTCAAGAAGAAGAAACTTATAATATCGTTGCAGCTCATGGTTATTTTGGTCGTTTAATCTTCCAATATGCAAGCTTTAATAACTCACGTTCATTACATTTCTTCTTAGGATTATGGCCAGTTGTAGGAATTTGGTTTACTGCAATGTCTGTAAGTACGATGGCTTTCAATTTAAATGGTTTTAATTTTAATCAGTCAGTAGTTGATAGTCAAGGTCGTGTAATTAACACATGGGCAGATATCCTTAATAGAGCTAATTTAGGTATGGAAGTAATGCATGAGCGTAATGCACACAATTTCCCTCTAGATTTAGCTTCTAATGAATCTTTACCAGTAGCTTTAATTGCTCCAGCAATCAATGGTTAGTTAAGTTGATTTAACTAAGATCTTACATTGATAACAAAACAAAAGAGATATAATAAACCCATTATGTCTCTTTTGTTTTGTTTTGTATGATGATAAATCATTACACACTTGATTAGATAGTGTTATTTTATTTTTCATCAAACCTTGTTTTTTAAATTGCAATTTATATTGTCAATAAATAAACTATATAGATACAATTTTATTTTTTATTATTCTCGAATATAGATTAAGTGGAATAATATAATTTGCTTTAGGTCTTAGTAATTGAATAGTATTTATTTGGTCAATATAAGTAAAATACTCCTGTATTAAGATTTTTGCTGGTTTAAAATATTTCTTTTTTAATATCATTTGTTTTTTAAATGTTTTATTAAAAAATAGATATTGAATGTTTTTGTAATTATTTAAGTTTTTGTGAGTTCTATTATTAGGAAATTGAAAAAGTTTATTTTGTATTGAATGCATACGAAAATTTTCATTGTGAATAAATAGTTCTCGTAAACTTTGGCCTCTTCGTCTTCTGGTTAGCTCTACTAAACCTAATTCTGATAATTGAACTATTTGTGGTTTAGCATGATCTAGTTTTAGTAATTGACTAAAGTGTTCAAGTAATTGCAATTGATCACTTTGTGAAAACATATCTATAAAATCAATAATTATAACACCATTAATATTTCTTATTTTTAGTTGATATGCGATTTCAATAGCTGCATAAAAATTTGTTTTTAAGATAGCTTCTTGGGAATTATCCGATTTATTGAAAGAACCAGAATTTACATCAATTACTGTTAAAGCTTCATTACTTTCAATAATTATATGACCTCCATATGGTAGCTTAACTTTTGGTTTTAAAGCATTATGTATAGCATGTGTAATATAAAATTGATCTAGTATACATCTAGGTTGATTATATAATTGTAATGTTGTTTGTTTATTACTAGATTTACAATTCCATTTTTGTAAATGATAATATATTTGATTAAAGCCTTCTGGAGAATCTATAATAATTTTTTTTATACTATCTTCATAAAAATCTCTAATAATTTTTTTTATTAAATCTTCATCTTTGTATAATAATAGTGAAGAAGAATTTTTGATAATTCCTTTTTCAATAAAATTCCATTGTCTTTTTAAATTATCTAAATCATTTAGTATGCACTCTTCTTCTACTCCTTGAGCTGATTGCTTAATCAGTAAACCCATTTTTCCTGGCTTTAATAAAATTCCTAATGAATAAAGATACGTGCGTTCATTATTGTCATAAATTTTGTGCGATACACATATAGTATTGCAAAAAGGCATTAAGACTAAATATTTACCTTGTAAATGAATATTTGCTGTTAATCGAGGTCCTTTATATGTTGTTGGTTCTTTTATAATTTGTACTAAAATAACTTGATTAATAGATAAAATATCTGTAATGTGCTTTATTTGTCTACCTTTTTTAAGTGGTTTAATATCGTTTACATGTATAAAACCTCTTTTTTCATATTTATTTAATTTTATAAATGCAGCATTAATACTGGAAAAAATTTTTTCTACAATTCCTATATATATATCGTTAACTTGATAAAGTTTATTGACTGTAATAATTTCTTGAATTTTATTATTTTGTAGAATAGCTGCTAAATTATTATAATGAGAAATAACTATTTTTTTTATCATTCTTAAAATATTGCTTAGTATGAAATATATATAACAAAAGCGGATATATATATAATGGATTTATAAACTTTATTTTATATTTCTAAATGATATTTACGGCTATTGTTTTAACATATTTTATAAGCATTATTTTAGCTTAGTATGATATCAACTGTTGTTGGCTTGTTTTTGCGTTTTTTAAAAAACACGATTCCATTAGCAGTAGCGAATAAAGTATCATCTTTACCAGATTTAGTATTGAGACCAGCTTTAAATTTCATTCCTCTTTGTCTAATGATAATATTACCACTTTTTACAGTTTGTCCACCATATTTTTTTATTCCTAATCTTTTAGAACGAGAATCACGTCCATTTTTTGTGCTTCCACTACCTTTTTTATGGGCCATATTTCATTATCCTTTAAATTAATAACATATTTTTAATGTAAAATTTCTTCAATTAAAAGACGTGTTAATTTTTGTCTGTGTCCAATTTTTGTTCTGGAATTTTTTTTTGGTTTTGTCTTGAAAACGTTTATTTTTTTGCCAGATAAATGCCTTAAAATTTTTGCTTTTACAGTAATATATTGAAGACATGGGTTACCTAAATAAATATTTTCTTGTTGTTTAACAATTAATATTCTATTTATTTGAATAATATCCCCTGGTTCACCATGAATATAATTTAAATCATAGTATTTTCCTGGTTGTACCCAAAATTGTTTACCATCAGCTTCGATGATTGCATACGTCATGTTGTGTTATTTAATCTAATTGTTAATTTTATTATAAAGTTCTATCTATAATAGCATATATATCATAATTCTAATATATTAAAAATCATATTAAATATAGCATTGTGTTTACTAAATTTGTAGCTTAATGACTTTTTTACAGTATATTTGTTGGTTTTTTTTAGACATATTTTTTCTGATAAATAATAAAATTTGATTACCTGAATTATTATTTGTTGTAAAATTTTTGCTGTTTATTAGTATTCCGTCTGGTAAAATAAAACTAGAGCCTCTTTTCAATTGACCACATAAGGGTCCTATTCGAATTTTGAGTTTTTCAGCTTGGTCCAATTTAAATTTGCCATTTTTTTCTCCTATATTTATAATAAATTCAAATTGAAACATTTTTTGAAAACAGTATATTTGGTATTTATTATTTTGTATAATATAACCTGTTTTTAGTTTATGAAAATATAAGTTATATCGAAAACGAGTCTGTGAATATCGTTTTATGAGTTCTACATATTTAGCTAAACTATCTGGACCATATATATGTAAAGCGTCTTGTTTGTTTGTCAAACTGAGACTTGATAATAAGCCAGGTAAACCAGATATATTATATATATTCATTTCTGTTATAATTACAGTAGATACTTGACTAATTTTTATCTGTTTTTTTGTTAGATAATGTTGACAACCTTCAAAACAATTAAATAGCCAAATCTTCTTTAAATGTTTTAAATGCCAATAGAAACAATTATTTATATTTTTAATAAATAAGTCATTGCTATTCAAGCGAATAATTTTCATTTATAATTTACTTGATTAAGTATATATGAATATATTGATATATTGATTGTATTATGTAGATTTTTCTTGACTTTTATATAGGTACACAAAGCTATTTGATTTACCTGTAATTATCGATTTAGACAATGATAGATACTTTTGGTAAGCATCATTCATTTTATTTTTCCAGTTTGCTTTTCTAGATTTAGATTTAGATTTTGAGGTGCGTTTTTTAGGTACAGCCATGTATTAAATTCAATAGTTTACTATATTAAGTTAATATACTTAGTATAATGTAATATTATACGGTTTTTTTCAATAAAGTTAATTTATTTAAATAAATTAAAGTTTTTTGTTGTATAAATATTGTCTAGGGAATTATATATTGTCATATCCCCTAGAAGTATTAAAATAACTTATAATATTTTTTACATGCTACGAAATTGTTGTAAAGCTACTCTACCAATATTATATAAAGCCCAAGAAGCAGCTGCTAAAACAGGTAGTAATACAATTAAAAGTCTTATATCCATATTTTTAGTTCCTTAAGTTTTTATATAATTATATTATACTCTTATAGAAATCAAGATAAAGAAACAGTTATGCTATAATTATACTTTATTAATAGTTTGTTATTTTATTATGATAAATAAAATATTTTCGTAAAACAAAAAATTTATATTAAACTTATTGATATTAATCTATTTTAATATCTTATTAAGATATTATATAATTTCTTTACTGTTTTTGTATAGTTTATGAGTGATTTACCCTTTACTTTAGATCAATTAAGAATTTTAAAAGCTATCATTAAAGAAGGTAGTTTTAAGCGTGCAGCAGATAGTTTATATGTATCTCAACCTGCAATCAGTCTTCAAATCCAAAACTTAGAAAAACAACTAAATATACCTTTATTTGAGAGAAGTAATAAGAAGGCAACTTTAACAGAAGCAGGTAGTTTATTATTGAGATATGGTGGTCGAATTTTAGCTTTATGTGAAGAAACTTGTAGAGCATTAGAAGATGTTCAAAATTTACAGGGTGGTACATTAGTTATAGGTGCTAGTCAAACTACAGGAACTTATTTAATGCCTAGGTTAATAGGATTATTTAGACAAAGATATCCACAAGTTAACATTCAGTTACAAGTTCATTCCACTCGTTTAATTTCTTGGAGTGTTGCCAATGGTCAAGTGGATTTAGCTGTTATTGGTGGAGAAGTTCCTAATGAGCTGAAAGAGATCTTACAAGTTACTTCTTATGCAGAAGATGAATTAGCACTTATTTTACCAACTTCTCATATTTTTTCTAAACTTCCAGATATTCAAAAAGAAGATTTATACAGATTAAGATTTATTGCTTTAGATACACAATCTACAATCCGTAAAGTAATTGATAAAATTTTAATTCAGCATGATATTGATAGTAGTAGATTTAAGATAGAAATGGAACTAAATTCTATAGAAGCTATTAAAAATGCTGTACAATCAGGATTAGGCGCAGCTTTTGTGTCTGTGTCTGCTATTGCAAAAGAACTAGAATTAGGAATATTACATTGGGCTAAAATAGAAAATGTAACTATTAAACGTATGTTATCTATAATTGTTAATCCGAATCGTTATAAATCTAAAGCAGCTGAAACTTTTAGTAAAGAAATTTTGACTTTATTTGTTACACCTGCTTCATAAATTACATATATTTTATATTATGTAAAAGATAGTCTGATTGAAATTGTCCAATTATTACAAATCCTATTCTTAACTTTAGCCATTGAATGAATTTTTCATCAAGTGACACAATAGCAGCATAATTTTCTGCTACTTGCTTATTAATATGATTTATCTGTAGTGATTTAATAAAATTTGGATTTGTAATAAACCAAAAGTCTATGTCTTTTCGGGTATTTTTATAATGACTAGTTCTTTCTCTTAAAATTTCTTCAATTGGTTCTTCATTCATTAAAAAATTTTTACTTGCAATTACAAAATAATATTTGTTCATAATTCTAGAATTAGTTAATTATTATATTATATGTTTTAAATAATTATACAATTGACATGATTTGTTTATATTACATTGATATTATATATCATAATATTATATATCATAAATATACCTATTTAAATAGGTATATTAGTTATTAATCAATAATATACATAATTTATATATAATATTGTATATCTAGTACGCTCTTATATGATAAAAATATTAGAAATATATGGTAAAGTATTGGCCTTGTAAACAAGGTATGTCTTTAAATCATGAAGTTGCGCATTTATTTGCTTATATAAAACAAAAGTTTAATGGCAGTTTATCTAATCGAACTAATGATAACTTATATATTGATATATTAAATAATTCTGTAAAATACAGATTATTTTCTATTATTTTAGTTGAGTTGGAAATTTTAATTTTAGATTTAATAGAATTGAATTTAAGTATTAAAACTATTAAGAGATTAAATTACAAAATTTTATATGATTTAATACAGAAGGTAGTAGCTCACTTTTTGGTAGAGTTTCATGTGAACAATTATCCGATAATTCTTATAAAAGGTCAACAGTATTCTTATTTGCAGATTATATTAGCAGAATATAAATGGCTTTTAGAAAGTTTATTGATCTATTTAGTTTTTGGGTCTATGTATATAGATGATGATATTTTTGTTTTTGATCCAAAATATACTCCTGTAAATCATATAGCCATATTACTAGAAAATTTAGTTATTCAAGTTAGTAATTTAGTGATTTTTATGATATTGGAAAATCTTAAATCTTTATCTAATATAGCTATATTTTTAAAAAATAATCAATTATGTAATGTATCTTATATTTCTATTAGATCTCTTGCTGTATTTCGTAATAGTTTAATATGCCAAAATTGGATTTATCTTTATATCATACAGCCTAAATATATATATAGTAGTCGTTATAAAGTTTGGTTAATCAGTTCTAAAGGCTTAGTAACAAAATATATATATGTGGATAGATTAGACGATTTTATTAAATTATCTCGTCCAAAATTAATATTAGTTGCTTTAATTGAATTACAAGATTTAGTAATTCCACAATTTGAAAAGTTTTTATTGATTTTTATAAAACTTATATTATATATACTTGTAAATGTATTTGGAAATGGAATAGTAATTTTTATACGTATAATAAGATTAGTAATAGATAATTGGTTAAAATAAATTTCTTTCAATATATGGAATAATTGATCAGGTTGTGTGTATTGATTGTTATATATTATATAATTATTTTATATAATATATAATGTGATCTATACAAATTATGACAAATATAAATTCTAATTCAACAATATTACAAAAAATAGCAGCTTTAGATATTAATATTGATGTATCAAAACAGTTAAAAATAATTGAACAAATTGTAGAATCAGGAGAATTGGCACAAAAAGCTCTTTTAGATTTATTGGTTAATAGATGTATTATTGAGAATAAAGAAGTTGATAATTTAGACGGTTTAATATATGAATTTTTGTATTTTAGAAGTTTTGCAAATATTAAAAAAAAATTAAACTCTTATTTTTGTTTAGGACTTATAGACTTGAATCATTCTTTCAACTTAAATTATCAGCCATTGCAAAATCTATTAATTGTTCATGATTTCCAAGAAGCTGATAAGCTTACACAATCTTATCTTCGTTCTCTTGCGGGTTTAGATAAGAATAGTCAACGTAAATGGTTGTATTTTACAGATATATTAGCTATACCTTCTGAGGATTTGTATATTATTGATAAATTATGGAGACTATATTCTAGAGGCAAGTTTGGTTTTTCTATACAAAGGAGTATATGGTTGTCTCATAATTGTAGCTGGGAAAAATTATGGTTTACTATAGGATGGAAAAATAATGGTATATTATGTAGATATCCTAGTGATTTTATATGGAATATTGATGCACCTTCGGGACATTTACCATTATTTAATCAATTGAGAGGTGTTCAAGTAATATCAGCATTATTTAATCATAGTGTTTGGAATCAATGAGTCTGTATTTTAATGATTTTTGTGTTGCTTGAATTTTTTTATCAAATTAATAAAGTCTTTGAATAAATAATCCGAATCATGTGGTCCTGGACTAGCTTCTGGATGATATTGTACTGAAAATATAGGTCTTTTCTTATGAAATATTGCTGCAATAGTAGAGTCGTTTAGATTTAAATATGTAGTATATATATTATTGGGATATAAAGATTGTTTTTGCACAGCAAAACCATGATTTTGACTTGTGACTTCTATTTTTTGCTTAATACCAGATGGATGATTTAAACCTCTGTGTCCAAATCTTAGTTTAAATGTTTCAGCACCTAAAGCTAAGCTTAAAATTTGATGCCCCATGCATATCCCAAAAATAGGTATATTAGTAAAGTCTATAATTTTTTTTACAGTTTTGATTCCATATTGTACAACTGAAGGATCACCAGGACCATTAGATAAGATGATACCATCTGGATTATGTAACTTAATTTCTTCATATGAAGTATGTGCTGGTAAAACATTAATAGAACAACCATAATTAAATAATCTTGATAAAATTTGATATTTTACTCCGAAATCTATTAAGATTACTTTTAATCCATAACCAAATTTTGAATCTGTTTTATATTTTAAATATGAATTGTATTGATTATAATAGTCGTTAAATGTATATTGTTTGATAGTTGTGACTTTATTTACTAAGTCATTACCTTCCATTGTAGCTGTTGTATCAAGTTTAGAGTATAATTCATTAAAATTTAGAGATTTGCTAGAAATACATCCATTCATTACCCCTGTATTTCTTAAATGTTTAGTTAAATCTCTTGTATCTATACCAAAAATATGAGGTATATTATTATTGATAATGTAGTTAATAAAACTTTGTTGTTGTCTCCAGTTGCTAGAATGAAAACAAAAATTTTTTGCGATTATACCTTTTACATGAATTTTTTGTGATTCATTGTCGTTGTTATTGATACCTGTATTACCAATTTCTGGATAGGTAAAGGTCATTATTTGTCCTTCATAACTAGGATCTGTCATAATTTCTTGATATCCTGTCATGCCTGTATTAAATACAACTTCTCCAAAAGTAGTAGTAGACTTAAGTAAAGTCCATCCTTTATACTTTTTACCGTCTTGTAAAATTATAATTGCTGGATATAAAGCATGAGTCATTATTAAATTTTGAAAATATAAAAATAAATAATATCTATTTGTATGTTGTATAATATATCTATAATAATAGATAGTTAATAGTTAAAACTATCTATTGTGTTAATAATTATAGATATAATAATTTTTGTTTATGATTAAAGATGAGTAACTTACATTACCAGCCTTGTTCTGATTGGTTTAAAACGTAATTTGCAACATTTTCAATGTCTTCATCTGCTAAACGTCCACCAAATGCAGGCATTGCATTTTTCCCATTTTTTACTTGATTTGTAATAGCAGTAATGCTATTCATACCATAGAGTTCTAATGCGTCTTTTTTTAATGTTTTGTCTGGCATAATTGCATTATTTCCGTTAGCATGACATGCTGAACAGTTTGCTGAAAAGATTTGTTCTCCAGCTCCTAAATCTGCTGCAATAGTTGGATTAACATTATTCGTGAAAATACTACAAATAATAAAAAGAATGAATAGCAACCGCATAAATTTTATGTCCTTAAGTAATTAAGTAAATGAAATCTTATTATATACATTATATGTGATTTTTATCATCTATATCATATAATGATATATGATATTTACTTGATATTTACTTAAAATAGTATTTCTGAGTTTTAGTTTCTAATAGTCAAGTATAAAAACTTACTTATATTAATTAATAATAGATTTTGCCTCCTCCCCATTTTTCTGCTGCTATTTTAGGTTGAATTAAAATATGACCGGCAATTGCGAACAAGTCTTCATCTGTTAAATTACGCATTTTTGGAAAAATCTCTGCACTTTTTATACTAGGATGTAGTTCAGCAATAGAAGTAGCACCATCATAACTAGTTGGATCTTTCATATATTCAATTAGACTATATATATTATCTCTAGGAGGTGTTGCGCCACTTAGTGATTCAGGTTCTAATCCTATATTAGGATTTGTTTTAGTGATTCCTCCATTATGACATTGAGCACATGAACTATTGAAAAGACGCTTTCCTCTTTTAACTTGTTCAGGGGTTAATATAATAGTTTTACCTGATTCTTCTAGTGTCACTGTTCTTGTTATCTCATCTAATTCTATAGCATGCGTTGAATTTAGCAAAGTTTCAAACGTAATAAGGACAGCAACTAAACTTAGTTGAATTTTCTTGTTTGATATCATGATATTTATATTATCCTTCAATTAAGCAAATAATTTATATATTATATAATACCTTAATTATTATTTATTAAATTAATAGGCTTTTCTAGTTAGTGACTTTATAGAAATATAGTATATTTTTTATTCTTAAAACTATTATATTTAATATCATATATAAAATGTTGTAATATACATATATTATACATAATTTATTTAATAGATTAAAAATTTATTGTTATCAAGAATTATAGTAAAAAGATAAAATTTGATGTAGTTTTGTTTTTAAATCCACTCTTGATACTATTAAGTCTATAAAGCCATGCTTAAATAAGTATTCGGATGTTTGAAAGTTATCAGGCAAATCTTCTTTTATTGTTTGTTCTATTACTCTTCTTCCTGCAAATGCAATCAATGCATTTGGTTCTGCAATGATTAAATCTCCTAACATAGCAAAGCTTGCAGTAACGCCACCTGTAGTGGGAGAAGTTAAAACAGGAAAATATGGTAGTTGTTGTTGTTGGTGTTTTTGTAATGCAGAAGATACTTTAGCCATTTGCATTAGACTTAACATACCTTCTTGCATTCTTGCCCCTCCTGAAGCACATATAATTATGACAGCTATTTTATCTATAGTTGCTTTTTCTATTAATCTAGTTAATTTTTCACCTACAACTGAACCCATACTGCCACCCATGAATCGAAAATCCATTATTCCAAGAGCAATAGGTATATTAAAAATTTGACCTATTCCAGTTTGTACAGCGTCAAATAGACCAGTTTGATTTCTCATATCTTCTAGTCTTTTACTATATAATTTTCTGTCAGAGAAACCAAGTGGATCTGTTGATGTTAAATAGTGATTAATAGGTTCCCATGTATTATTGTCAATAAGTTGTTTTATTCTATCTTGGCTAGTAGTTGCGAAATGATGACCACATTTAGGGCAAACTTTAAGATTTTTTTCAAGAGTTTTATAGTACATTAATAAATTGCATTTATTGCATTTTATCCATAATCCTTCAGGTATTTGTACATCTACTTCTCTTATATTTTTTTCTAATGTTGTATTACGTTTAAATGTTAACCATTCAGATAAAGACATATTATGTAATTCAGTATTTTGTAAAACAGCAGTTATTAATATACAATTTAATATTGTTTGATTAAATTAGAAAAACATAATTATATAACAATATGTTTCTCTAATTTAAATTTAATAATGTATATGTTGATAGTAAATGGCTATATTTAATTTCTTAAAGTTTTATCTTTTTGACTAACAAATAAAAGAGCTAATGTAATAGGTAATACAACAATTAAAGCACCTAAAATCAGGCTATTCAAAAAACTAGATAGTGATGATGTCATTAGAAATTGTCCTCGATTAATAATTTCGCAAAAATGAATTTAATTTTAATAATTAAAATATATAATATTTTATTATTTAATTTTAATCGTATAGATTGTTACTATATTGTAATATAGGTAATTCAATAATTTAACTTTTTTTGTTTTCTATTAACATTTCCATTTTATTACAACTGTTCCCCAAGTTAATCCAGCACCAAAACCTGAAATAACTATAATATCTTCTTTAATAATTTTATTATTTTTTAATGCTTCGTCTAAGGCTAATGGAATTGATGCAGCAGATGTATTACCATATTTGCTTAAATTTGAAATAATTTTACAATTATCGATGGACAATCTTGCTGCAACAGCAGTTAAGATTCTTTCATTAGCTTGATGTAGTAAAAGCCAGTTTACATCTTGAACCGAAAGTTTAATAGCATTAAGACATTTTATAATACTAGCGGGAACTTTTGATACGGCGAATTTATAAACTTCTTGACCATTCATCGATAAGTATTGAAATTTACCTTGAAAAAGTTTCAAAGTATTATGAGAATGATTATTTTCTTTATATGTGATAGATAGTTGGTTTGATTTTGTTCCATCTGTATTTAATTGAAAACCGAGAATTGCATTATCTTTTTTGTGACATGCTTGCATTATAGCTGCACCAGCACCGTCTCCAAATAAAATACATGTTTTACGATCTGACCAATCTATCCATTTTGACATTACATCTGCACCAATTATCAAAATATTGTTATAACTACCGTTTTGGATAAATTGGGATGCTGTAACAATTCCTAATACAAAACCTGAGCATGCTGCAGTTATATCAAAAGCTACAGCTTTATATGCGCCAATTTTTGCTTGTACTTGACTTGCACTACCAAAAAGATCATTAGGACTAGATGTTGCTAGTATAATTAAGTCTATTTCTAAAGGATTCATTTTTGCTTTATTCAATGCGTCCATAGATGCAGAGTAAGCTAGGTCTACTACAGATTTATTTATGCCGTTTAATATTCTCCTTTCTTTAATCCCTGTACGACTTACTATCCATTCATCTGATGTTTCAACAATTTTACTGATTTCTGTATTATTTATACATAAATCGGGAACAGCAGAACCTATAGAAATGATACGAGCTCCTTGCATGATAGATGATTTCATGTCGGTTTAAAAGTCTGTTGAATTATAATAATTAATATTGATTTTTAAATGTTTAATATTAGACATATCTTATTTTTGTTTATTAATTATTAGTATATTTATTATATTAATTTATGTAGTATTACTAAATAAGAAAACCCGGAAAATACCTTATATAATTAAGCTGAATTGCTGCTACTTTCCAGTCCTGACAAGTTTAAGCTATTATTAATGTAGTTTCCGAGTATAAATAGAATTATAGCATTACATGGCTAAGCAAGCAACTACTCATTATATTTATCTTATTAAACTTTCTTATTAATTATGACATTCCTTGTATAATAAAATCAAAATAAGGTGCAACAATTATTATCTCTTCTTCATTTAAAAATTGATTAGTGGCTTTTTTTAAACAATCTATGGCATCAATCATACCTATTATAGGTACGCCTAAAGAATTATACATTTCTCTTACTCCAATTATACCTATTTTTTCGATTGAGTTTTTATCTCCTGCAAGAATTCCATAAGTTATAAGACGTAAATACCAACTATAGTCTCTAAGGCATAAAGATCTTTTTCTAGCACCTTCTGCATTTCCTCCAGGTGCGATGTATTCTGGATGAATTTGAAAAATATTTTTACTTGCTTGTTGTATTATTTCTTTTTCTTTATCTCTCAATGTACAGCTAATGTCAATTCTTTTTTCTCCTGTTTTTAAGTAACTATCTATAGATTGTAGTTCACCAATACTAGGATATCTTAATTCATTATCTGCATTTACAATAATTTGGCTAATTAAACTCATATATAATAATATTTAATTTTGATTTGATATATTACTATATTAATTATATCAATGGAAATTTTTTTTATAAAAAAAACAAGCTTATAGAATATATAGCTTGTTAAGTATAGAAAATTATTTTAAATTAAAAAGATAGAGATAATATATCAGGAAAAAAACGATTAATTTCTATTATAAAACCAGCAGTGAATGTTAACCAAATAGCTCCTACTACTGGCATGCTTGATAAATACTTTAAAAAATTATTATCCATATTTAGACCTTATTGTTATATCTATTTTATTTTTTAACGAGGCGAAATTGTAATATCTTGATTTGATGCTATAAGTTTACCACTTGTTAACTCTTTTATAGCTGCTAATGGCCATGTAAAACCTGATAAAGAATATTTTAATGCTAGTGGCACATCTAAAATAATTTCTTTTTCTGTTGGTTTGTTTGTCTGAGATATATCTTGCAAGTATCCTCTTCCAACCCATCCAATCCAACCTGTAATATAGATAAATAAAATACCTGGAGTCATGAATTCTCCTGCGTGATTCCATCTTCCATCTGTAATTAAGTGTGGTAATCCATCTGTACCACATAAAATACCCGATTTTGCATATTTATCAAATCTTGATTTTGTTTTTTCGATTTGTTTTTGTAAAGCAATTGCCGGTGGAGTATCAGGTGTATATTTAGCTAAACGTGTTTCTAATTTTTTGACACTATTATTTAAACGTTTTGTGAATGCTGGTGAATTTTGACATTTTGTTAAACCAGCAACGTCTGCTAGGGATTGTACTGGATGAATATGAATACAAAGCATAATTATACACAATGAAGTAAATATTTTTTTCACAAATTATCTCCTTTCAATATATTAATTGAATATTTGAATATAACAAAAAGTTACAAGCTAATTAAAACCAGAAAATTAATTATATTATATAAGAATAATAGATATTATAACTTTTTTGTTTATGTAGTAACAATTATTGAAAGTATCAATAATTTTTGTATATTTAGTAAGCGTAAAATTTTATTAAAAATGGTGTACTAATGGCTTTTTGGAAGAGTTTTTTTAAGCAAACTAATATTTTTGCTACGAAGAAAGAAGTGAGGCAAGTAAATTTGATAGAAGAAGTCTTATTAGTTAAGCATTTTAAAAATAAAGGTGAAATTATAAATGTTTATTTAAGTTTAAATAGTCATATTAATTTATATGATTTAGAAAAGTTATGTGATTCTGTTGGTTGGGTTCGTAGACCTTTAAAAAAAGTAAAGATAGCTATAGATAATAGTTTTTTAACTGTTTCTATATTTTATGAATATAATAAGGAGAAGTATTTAATAGGTTTTGCAAGGGCAACATCAGATACGTCTTTTAATGCTACTATTTGGGATGTAGTGATACATCCAGATTTTCAAGGTAAAGGTTTAGGCAAAATCTTAATTCATCAAGTAATTAAATATTTGAGGTATTCAGATATTAGTACTATTACTTTATTTGCAGATCCGCAAGTAGTAAGTTTTTACAAACAATTGGGTTTTATAACAGATCCAGATGGTGTAAAAGGTATGTTCTGGTATCCTTTATAATATTAAAATATGATTTAATATTTTTAGCTATATCTATTATTTAATTAAGTAGACAACTATAGTAAAAAAGTATATAATTGGATTAGAAACTAAGTACTCGGGATATAGCGCAGTTTGGTAGCGCGCCTGCTTTGGGAGCAGGATGTCGCAGGTTCAAGTCCTGCTATCCCGATTAATTGTTAAATTAGAGTTTGTGCAATATATTTTCATTTAATACTCAATATTCATTTCTCAGTTTGTTAAAATTTTCTTTATCTCCACAAATTTTATATATATTCGCTAGGTTTCTTGTAATATATTTAATTGATGGTTCTTTATTATAAGCTTTTAAATAATATGACTTTGCTATTTCATATAATTTTATGTATTGATAGCATAAACCAAGGCAATTATAATATTCCGCTATATACTGACTACTTTGTGTTTCATCAATATAAAATTCTAACATTGTTGTACAATATAACCATTTTTTTCTTTTAATATACACTTTTGCTAAGTTTAAAATATCATCTTTTGGTAACTTGTATTTATTATTTAGTTTAAAAAGTTTCTGTAAAATATATCCTTGTGAATATAACATATATAAACTATTTGTTATAAAGTAGCAAATTGGTAGTAATAAAGATATAACTAGGATGAGATATAATTCAAACATTGAATAATTTCCTTACTATAGTAAATAATTTTTTAAAATGAATTATCAATTTATATAATATAGCTATTGTTTATTTGTAATCATTATATTACTTTAAATACTAAGTATATAATTCTATATTATTGTTTTACATATAAACTTTTTATATATGAGTAAAGGTATTAAAAACGGAACTAATCGTAAGCAAATCAAAAAATCGGGTTTTAGGGCTCGTATGAGTAATTATAGTGGTCGAAAAGTTATAAATTTAAGAAGAAGAAAAAGAAGAAAAAAAATAGCTTTATAATAGTAAAAAAAATTTTTCTTAGTGTTTGTGTTATCACACAATATTTATATAATAATTAAATTATTATTATATGTAATATAATGCAGTTTGGATTTTTATATGATATGGTATTTGAAACTCAGCTAAAATTATTATTATCTGCACAGAATATTTTAATTTATGTTACAACAATCGAAGAAGAGCGTTTAGAATATAATCTTCATCTTATTATTCAAAAAGGGTTTAAAAAATTTATGTATTGTTGGGATTTTGTTAATGGTTATTATAATAATCCTAATTATTTAAGTAAAGCAGTGCGAAATCCTCTTCAAGCTATTGAATTTATTGAAAAGTTGAATTTTCCAACATCTACAATCTTTTTTCTTAAAGATTTTCATGTTTTTATGAATGACATTAGTATTATTCGTAAAATTAAAAATATTAGTCGTGACCTTAAAAAGACTAATTCATCTATTATTATTTCTGCTTCAGAAGTACAAATTCCTTCTTTACTGAAAGATTCTATGACTGTTTTAGATTTTCCATTACCTAATGATGATGAAATTAGTTTAGAATTAAATCGTTTGTTACAAATCATGCATATTGATTCTTCTACATATTCTGAATATTTTAACGATTTAGTCTTAGCTTATAGAGGTTTTTCTATTGAAAAAATTCGAAGGTCTATTGCTAAATTACTTTCATCTCATCAATCTATCACTGCATTAATTAATAACATTGCTGATGAAAAACAACAATTAGTACAACAAACAGATGTATTAGAGTTTTATCCGGTTAACTATAACTTTGAAGATATAGGTGGATTAGTTATATTAAAAGATTGGTTAAAAAAGCGATCTCGTGCTTTTTCTGAGCAGGCTAAAAGTTATGGTTTACTTGTCCCTAGAGGAATTTTATTAGTGGGTATACAAGGAACAGGTAAATCCTTAATCGCTAAAGCAATATCTTGTCAATGGCAATTACCTTTATTAAAATTAGATATAGGTAAGATATTTGCAGGTATTGTCGGAGAGTCTGAACAAAGAATGCGGCAAATGATAAAAATATCAGAACAGTCTTCTCCATGTGTACTTTGGATAGATGAAATAGATAAAGCTTTTAATAGATTAAACAATAATATTGATAGTGGGACTACTGGAAGAGTTTTAAGTACTTTTTTAACTTGGTTAGCTGAGAAAGAAACTGCTGTATTTGTTGTTGCAACAGCTAATCAGGTTCTAAATTTACCTTCTGAATTATTAAGAAAAGGTCGCTTTGATGAAATATTTTTCTTAGATTTACCTAGTTTAGAAGAAAGGGAAAAAATTTTTCAAATACATTTAATGAAATTCAGACCTTTGTCTTGGTTCCAGTATGATACTATATATTTAAGTCAGTTAACTGAGAAGTTTTCTGGCGCAGAAATAAAGCAAGCTATTGTAGAAGCTATGTATAATGCTTTTTATGAAAAAAGAGAGTTTTGTACACAAGATATTGTAAATGTTATTAATAATTTTGTACCTTTAGCTTTTACGGATCAAGCAAATATCTCTGCTATTCAGAAATGGGCTATTTCAGGTAAAATTCGTATGGCTTCAAGATATGAATAAAGTAAAATTGTTTTAAAAAATAAATAATTATCATATTTTTAATTATTAGTCTATATAATATATAAAGTATATTAGTTGATTAAATGATATTGCAATTATTAAATTAATGGTATACTAAATGATTTAATTTTATACTGTAATTTATATTTATATAGCAATTTTTTACAAAATTTCTTTTTAAATTAAGTCTTAAATTACAATATATGTAGAGTCCCGATTAGATTAGATATATTATCTTCTTTATAAATTATTTAGGAGTGCATTTTATATGATTAGCGATGGTCAAATTTTTGTTGCGTTATTATTTGCTTTAATTTCAGCTGTTTTAGCTATTAGTCTTGGTACAAATTTATATCAATAGATTATGTAATCTTAGATTTGTTGATTTTTTATATATGAAATCAAATTTAGATGTGACAAATAAATTTTGTCACATCTTTTATCTTAGTTTATACTATTTTGAATTTAATCTATTTAAAATATGCATAAATATTTGTATTAATTATATGTATATCATATCTAGTGATTATGTAATATAATTATTATACATTTTATAAGTTTAGTATTAATTATTGTGAGCATTATACAAGATAAAGCACGTCCCGTTTTCCCCTTTACTGCTATTGTAGGTCAAGAAGAAATGAAATTAGCATTAATTTTAAATGTTATTGATCCTAAAATAGGTGGTGTCATGATTATGGGTGATCGTGGTACCGGTAAGTCTACAACTATTAGAGCAATTGCAGATTTGCTTCCACAAATAGAAGTTGTTGAAGATGATTTGTTTAATTCTCATCCTTATGATTATGAACTAATGTCTGATTTTGTAAAAAATCAAGTAGAAAATGGTAAGCAATTATCTACATTATTTATTAATGTACCTATGGTCGATTTACCATTAGGAGCAACTGAAGATAGAGTATGTGGTACTATAGATATTGAAAAAGCTTTGAGTGAAGGCATTAAAACTTTTGAGCCTGGATTATTAGCTAAGGCAAATAGAGGTATTCTTTATGTTGATGAAGTTAATTTATTAGATGATCATCTAGTAGATGTGTTATTGGATGCTGCAGCTTCTGGTTGGAATACGGTAGAGCGAGAAGGTATTTCTATTCGTCATCCAGCAAGGTTTGTATTAGTTGGATCAGGTAATCCAGAAGAGGGAGAATTAAGACCTCAATTATTAGATCGTTTTGGTATGCATGCAGAAATTCGTACAGTTAAAGAGCCATCATTAAGAGTGAAAATTGTAGAGCAAAGAAGTAAATTTGATACAAATCCTTATATGTGCTTAAAAGAATTTCAGGAACAGCAAGATAAGTTAAAAAATTCTATTATAGAAGCTCAAAAAAGATTACCTGATGTGACAATTGATTATGATTTGCGAGTTAAAATATCAGAAATATGTGGTGCTTTAGATGTTGATGGTTTAAGAGGTGATATTGTAACGAATAGAGCAGCAAAAGCTTTTGCTGCTTACAATGATAAAGATCAGGTAGATATAGGTGATATTAAAACAGTAATTACGTTATGTTTACGCCATAGATTGAGAAAAGATCCTTTAGAAACAATCGATTCAGGAAATAAAGTTAGACAAGTTGTAAATAATATATTGACTGAGTAGGCTCAGTAGGATTCGAACCTACATTAGAGACTTAGAAGGTCCCTGTCCTGATCCCTTAGACGATGAGCCCAATATTCTTTGTTAATTTTACCACAATGGGCGGTACTGGATTTGAACCAGTGACCACCTGCTTGTAAGGCAGGCGCTCTACCACTGAGCTAACCGCCCTCTTCTGAAGAATATTAATATATTCTAAATCAAAATGCAACTGTTTTAGGATAAGTAATTTTTTATTTATGATTTTAGTATTGAATGATTTTTTCTCTAAGGATGTATCTATTGTTTATGGATCTAAATTATTTTAAGTATTTAAAGAAGTTAGTATTAAATTGTAAATTATATATAGAAATGAAAGTTCGACTTTTAATATTTAATATATATTGGTATAATACTATAGAACAAATTAAGATAGTTGGTCCAGACTCTTTAAGTATAATTATAATTACAGCTTTCTTTGTTGGTATGGTATTTACATTACAAATCGTGAAAGAATTTTTGTATATAAATGCTATTAGTTTAGTCGGTTCTATTTTGACCATTGCATTTATACGTGAATTGTCTCCAGTTCTAACATCTGTGATTATAGTCGGCCGTATAGCATCATGTTTTACTGCTGAGTTAGCTACTATGAGTGTTACAGAACAATTAGATGCTCTTTATTTATTAGAAACAAGCCCTATAAGTTATTTAGTAATTCCTCGAGTTCTCAGTTCTATATTGATATTACCATTTTTAAATATTTTTTCTTTTATTACAAGTTTATTTAGTAGTTCTTTTATTTGTTTTACAATATATAATATTCATCCTGAAATTTTTTTTACTTCTTCTTTTTCATCTTTATATATTATAGATATTATTAAATCTTTATTTAAGACATTAATATTTGGCTTTCTAATTTCTGTAATTAGTTGTATTTGGGGAATGAATGCTAATGGTGGTGCTAAAGGAGTGGGACAATCAACTACATCTTCTGTTGTTAGTTCTTTGCTTGCCGTTTTTATTGCTGATTTTATATTATCTTATATAATGTTTAGCAAAGTAGGAAGCTCAATTAAAACTTTATAATTTGTTGCTATATTATCTGTAAGTTTATGATATGTATGCCAAAATTTTTAAAATATTTTCTAAGAAGTGTTTAGATGTAAAATTAAAGATTCGTTTAATGGTTCTGATTACTTTGATAATTTCTATTTTAATAAGTAGTCTTACTTTTTGGTCTTTAAGCATTATTCAAGAAGATTCAATAATTTCAGATAGACGTTTTTGTAAAGATTTAGGAATTTTGTTAGCTTCTAATATAATAGATTTAATTGATACTAATAGGCAGAAAGATCTTGCCAGTTTTATAGAAAAAGTTTATTTAAGTACAGCTAGTATTAGGTATATTTTAATATTCGATCAGAATGGTGATTTATTTTTAGGTTTACCTATATATAACACAAAAGTTCAAAGTGCATTACAGCTTCATCAGAATCTATTGCAATTAGAAACACAAGAGTTTCTATTTGATACACCTCTTATTAATTCTAGTAAGTTATTAAATAATAATATTGTTGATATTGTTATTTCTTTAAATAAAGCCGGTAAAATTTTAGGCAGTTTAGATTTAGGTATAGATTTACATATAACTCTTTCTTCTTCTCGATTAATCAGAGATTTAAGCATTTTTATTTTTGTCTCAGTTTGGTTAATGGTTTTTATTGGTGTTGTATTTAATACATTAGCTATTAAAGAGCCTATAAGACAACTTTCGTTGGGTATTAAAAGTGTTGCTGTAGGAAATTTTACTCAAAGAATTAGTTCTCCTATCAATGGCGAATTAAAAGCTTTAATTATCGGTTTTAATGAAATGGCTGAAAAGTTACAATCGTATGAAGAAAAAAATGTAGATAAAATAATTTTAGAGAAGAATAAATTAGAAACAATTGTTTCTATAATAGCTGATGGGGCTATTTTAGTTGATACGGAGTTAAGAATATTATTTGTAAATAAAAAAGCACAAGAAGCTTTTAATTGTTTAAATATGGATTTAATAGGTTCATCTATTTACTGCTATTTACCTCTTCATGTAAGTGAAATACTTTTTCCTGTATTGAATAATTTAGTAGAATCAAGTTATTTGCATAAAAAGCAATCGCAGACTAAAGAAATATATATTAATATAGATTATGATTCAGAAAAGATTTGTCGTTTTTTGTTAACTACAGTTTTAGATAGAACTTTAAAAGTTTTAACAGGAGTTGTTATTATAATACAGGATATTAGTAGAGAAGCAAAATTAAATGAAGCAAAAAATCAATTTATTGGTAATATTTCACATGAGTTAAGAACACCGTTATGTAATATAGGATCATTTCTTGAAACTTTATTAGACTATAATGATACTTTAGATGAAGAACAAAAGATTAATTTTTTAAATATTGCCAATAATGAAACAAAGCGCTTATCTTCATTAGTGAATGATATTCTTCATTTGTCTCGTTTAGAATCAGAATATGAATATAAATTAGAATATATAGATTTAAAGCAACTTTTATATAATATTGTTAATACTTCTCAAATTATAGCATCTAAAAATAATATTCAATTAATTATTGAATTGGATCCTAATATTAATTTTATTTTAGCACACGAAAGTTCATTATTACAAGTTATAGCTAACTTAGTAAGTAATGCTTTAAAGTTCTCTTCGTATTATAGCAAGATCGTTTTGAGAGCTTATTTATTAATATCTTCTGAAACTAATTTGATAAGTACGGATATAAAAAACTTTGTTAGATTTGAAGTAATAGATGAAGGTATAGGTATTGGTGATGAGAATCAGAAAGTTATTTTTGATAGATTTGTTAGAATTGAAAATAATATTCATACTCTAGAGGGAACTGGCTTAGGTTTATGTATTGTGAAAAATATTTTAAGTAAATATGATATAAAGGCTATGGTTCAAAGTCAATTAGGAGTTGGTACAATGATTTGGTTTAATTTAAAGCATATGAGATAAAAATTGTATAGTAATTTTATTGCAAGAATATGGAATCTTTTGTTTAGATTTATTTGTTAAGCGAGTATAATATATATATATTTATATATACGCAATAATTTATTAAATGATATGATAAATGTATTTATAAGATATTATATATAATTTGATATTTAATATTGATTTATAGTTTTAGAGTGAGTATTTAAAATTTAAATTAAAATTTAAAACTATGTAATTATATATTTTTTGACTTATATTATTTATTTATTTTATATGATTATAGTTGCCTTATTTTTTTAGGAGGTATTTCTTATGTCAGGAGGATCAACAGGAGAACGTCCTTTTTCTGATATTATTACTAGTATACGCTATTGGGTTATTCATAGTATAACCATTCCAGCTTTATTTGTTGCAGGTTGGTTGTTTGTAAGTACTGGTTTAGCGTATGATGTTTTTGGTACTCCAAGGCCAAATGAATATTTTACTCAAGACCGTCAACAAGTTCCATTAGTAAATGATCGTTTTAGTGCTAAGCAAGAGCTAGAAGATTTAACAAAAGGCATTTAATTTAAATATAAGGAAGTAATTTAAGTAATATGACACGAGGTAATTCCAATCAGCCAATATCGTATCCAATTTTTACTTTTAGATGGTTAGCTATTCATGGATTAGCAATACCAACAGTATTTTTTTTAGGTGCTATTACATCTATGCAGTTTATTCAAAGATAAGAATAGGAGATAAAATATGAGTGGTCCTAATCCAAATAAAGAACCTGTGGAATTAAATCGCACTTCTCTATTTTGGGGTTTATTACTAATTTTTGTGCTTGCAGTATTGTTTTCGAGTTACTTTTTTAATTAATCATATATAAGCAAATTGTTATTATAATTAGGGATAGAAATAAATGACAGGTACAGGCAGGGTTCCTTTATGGTTGGTTGCTACAGTAGGAGGTATTGCAGTAATTACAGTTTTAGGAATTTTTATTTATGGTTCTTATTCTGGTATTGGTTCTTCATTGTAAATTTTAAATATAGAAACTTATTATTAAATATAAGAATACATGACTAAACTAAGCCACCTTTATAATAAAAGGGTGGCTTATCTATTCGTGTATAAAGTTTGTAACTTTATTTGAATTTAAGAGATATTTTCTTCTTCAATATATATGAATAATAATGCCATGCCAATCCCAGGGAAAATTATTCCAACTAGAGGTACTAAAATAGAAGGTAAATAAGATGCTGTCATATAAATCATTTAAGTTATATTATGAATATATAATAATATGATCATACATAGTATGTTATTTATTATTATCTTAATTTTATAATAATAGTTTTATCATGTTAAACAATATAAATATTGTAAAATTTAATATTTATATCTTTTTTAATGATTAATAAGTATTGATAATAAAAAATAAGTGACTAAATTCATGTAATATATTAAATAATCATACAATAATTTATATGATATATGAGTAATCAAGATATTAAACCAATACCTGATAGTCTAGAAGCTATGCGTAAATTTTCAGAAGCTTATGCTAAAAGAACAGGTACATTCTTTTGTTCTGATCCTAGTGTTACGGCAGTGGTAATAGAAGGCTTAGCTCGTCATAAAGATTCTTATGGTTCCCCTTTATGTCCATGTCGTCATTATGAAGATAAAAAGAAAGAAGTATTAAGCACTTATTGGAATTGTCCATGTGTGCCTATGAGAGAAAGAAAAGAATGTCATTGCATGTTATTTTTATCTGTTAATAGTGAGTTTGCTAGTAAAAAGCAAAACATAAGTACTAATGTATTATTAAAATACATCAATTGATTTTTTATATTAGTATTTTAAATGCAGACTATTTGTATAATTTGTCTGCATATCATTATATTGTAATATATTATAAATCACCTTTACGTAGTGATAATAAAATAATTACAATAGGCCCTAACAGTACAATAATGCCTAGTGAAGTAAGTTGACCTATAACTTGCCAATTAATCATAATCTAATTTATCCTTAAATGGATTTATTTACTTTATATAACTATTATACTATTTTTTTATAAGTTTTACTTTTGTTTTTTACTTATTATAGCTTCGAATATCTTTTAAATTTTTGCGCTTCTAAATATATTGTTATCATTTTACTTAAAATAATTTATTCAAATAATTATTTATAATCATAAATTTTTTATTATATTATTGTATGTATATCCAGTTTTTATATATATTAATATATAAATTATGCCAAATAATTACGATTTTTGACATATGATTTTTATTTATATTGTTTAAAATTTTATATACAATTTTTTTATTTAAAAATTTATTAAAATGGTAATAAAAGAATATTTGTAATACTCTTTTTTGTAATGCTATATGTTGATTTTTAATAAATTTATAGTTCATTGCAATATAATTTTTATCTCTGCTAATAAGGTATATTTTTATTGCGTTCTGTTTAATATATTCATTTTCTAATGATGATAGATCTAGAAAATCACTGATATGTTTTTCTATTTGTGGAGAAAAATATTCCTTAAGATAAGGAAGCATTTCATGTCTTATACGATTTCTATGATTTTTATAATTAAAGTTTGTTTTGTCAGACCATATGGGTAAATTGTATTTACGACAAAACCATAATATATCTGTTCTATTTATATCGATTAGTGGTCTAAATAAATATGTTCTTTGATTTATTTTGCGTATTAAAGGTATACTGTATAATCCTTCTAATCCTGTACCTCTTATTAGATTAATAAGAAATGTTTCTGTATGATCAGTTTTATTATGTCCTGTACAAATAATTTGTTGTTGATGATTTTTGGCATGTTTAATTAATATTTGATATCTGATACGTCTAGCCATCAATTCAGACATATCATTATAATTTATTTGGTAAATAGAGATTTTATGTTTTGTGCTATTTATATAATTAATTAAGTGTTTAATTTGTTGTTTAGAATCACACCTCCATTGATGATCTATATAAATATATTCTATATCTTTGAAGTATTGATTTATTATATTGTATTTTTCTATTAACTGTACTAAACATAATGAATCTTGACCACCTGATATGGCTATTAATATAGATAATTTTTTCTTTGAATTATTGTAGTGTTTTAAAGCTTTTAAAAATTTTTGATATACAGATATATACATAAATATAACTAATTATATTGATTTATACAGTATTTATTATAAAAAACTTGATATTATAAAAATACTATGTTATCTATTTTTATAGAGCTTTAAAGGGTTACTAACTCAATGGTAGAGTACTCGGCTTTTAACCGATTAGTTCCGGGTTCGAATCCCGGGTAACCCAATTTTTTTCTAAATTTCTTAAATTAGTAAAAAGTATGTTATTTAATTGTAACTAAAAAATAATATGAATGTAATAACAGAAGTTTTACGTAATAAGGGTTCTAATTGTGCTTTAGTTCCGTTTATTACAGCTGGCTATCCGAATCTTCCTTTATCTATTAAAGCTTTAAGAATTTTAGATAAAGAAGGTGCAGATATAATTGAATTGGGTATACCTTATTCTGATGCTTTAGCAGATGGTCCTATTATTCAGCATGCGTCTAAAGTAGCTTTAGAGCAAGGTATTTATATAGAAGAAGTTTTATATATATTAAGTAGAACTACATCTGAACTTAATGCTCCTATAGTTATTTTCACTTACTATAATCCTATTCTAGTTAGAGGTATTAGTCGATTTATTGAAGAAATATCTAAAGCTGGTGCGAAAGGGCTCATTATTCCAGATTTGCCTTTAGAAGAAGTAGATTATATAATCAAGATTTGTTCCTTGTTTAGTATAGAATTAATCTTATTTATTGCTCCAACCAGTTCACCTACTAGAATTAAATCTATTTTATCTAAATCGCCAGGTTGTATCTATTTAGTTAGCAGTTGTGGTGTTACTGGAATAAGAAACAATATTGATTTAAAGATTCAAGAGTTGGCAGAAGATATTAAAAGAAGAACTGATAAATTTGTTATATTAGGATTTGGGATTAATAATCCATATCAGATAACGAAAATATTGAATTGGCCTATAGATGGTATAGTTATAGGCAGTGCTGTAATTAATCATATGATAGGTGACTTGCCAGAAGATATTTTAAAATCCTTAGCTTGTTTTTGTCAAAAGATTAAGCAAGCAATGTAGCAGAAGATTATGAACAAAAAACTATAGATATAAAATAAAATCTAGTATTAATACTACTTGAATACTAGGTTTATATTTAATATTTAATAAATAATTTTAATATAAATTATGCTATGATTTTATACCCCCAGGGGAATTCGAATCCCCGTTACCTCCGTGAAAGGGAGATGTCCTAGGCCTCTAGACGATGGGGGCTTTATTGTTATATTAGATTGACTTATGTTTTTCTTATCAACATACATTAATAAATTTTGTGATTTATGTCAAGCTTTATGATAACTATTGTATGAATGAGTTGTTAATTATTTTTTTAGACACTTAATTATCAATATTTATTACTAATCGCGAACGCATTGTTAGATATGTAACTGTTTGCCTAATATATGTAACCATATTAATAAATAGGTTAAAAGCCTCGTTTTTATATTCTACTAAAGGGTCTTGTTGTCCATAACTTCTCCAGCCAATAGACTCTCTTAATATTGTCATTTTTTCTAAGTGATCCTGCCATGCTGTATCAATTTGTTGTAATAAATAATATTTTTCTAATTTTCTAATTAATCCAGGTCTTAATTGTTCTAAATAACTTTCTCTAAGATCGTAACTAATGCGCAATTGTTCGTACAAAAAGTTTTTTATTTGTTCATAATTCATGTCTTGTATATGATGGATTTTAAAATTTTCTGTTAAATTTAGTAATTTGTATATTTTGTCTATAATATTATGTTTATTTTGTATATCATCCTCTTGATTAAATATACTTAGTATTTCATCTATAGTACTTTCTGCATATTCTATAATACAGTCTCTTGTAAAAGTAGATTCTAGTATTCTTCTTCTTTCAGTATAGATAGCTTGTCTTTGATTATTGATTACTTCGTCATACTCAAATAGCTGTTTTCTTATATCGTAAAAATAAGATTCTACTTTTTTTTGTGCAGAATCTAAGCTTTTAGTTAGTATAATTGATTCTATAGGTATATCTTCATTTATACTTAATGTTTGCATAAGTTGAAATATTTTATCTCCACCGAAAATTCGTAATAAATTATCTTGTAAACTTAAGAAAAAACGAGAAGAACCTAGATCTCCTTGTCTACCAGATCTACCTCTTAATTGATTATCAATTCTTCTAGATTCATGTCTTTCTGTTCCTATGACATATAAACCTCCTAAGCTTAAAACTTCTTTTTTTTCTTGTTTGCAAATTTTTTCATATTCACTTAATATTTTATTGTAAATATTTTGCAATTTTTTTTCTTCATGATTTGCTGTATCTTCTTTATTAATAATTTCTTGAATATAATTTGAGATTATGTCTGTATTAATATTTGAGTTTTTAATTTCTATATTTATTTCATTTTGTTTAATGATAGATAGTATATTGCTTTCTATTTTATTTAAGGTGTATGTTGTTTTTACACCTAATTTTTTTTCCATATAGTTAGTAAGAACAAGTTGAGACATTGCATTTGGATTTCCACCTAAAATTATATCTGTTCCTCTTCCAGCCATATTTGTAGATATAGTTATTGCATGTTTCCTTCCTGCTTGTGTAATTATTTCGGCTTCCCGTGAAATATTTTCAGGTTTAGCATTTAGTAAATTAAAAGGTATCTTTAATTCTTTTAATATACAAGCTAATAGTTCAGATTTTTCAACATTAGTTGTGCCAATAAGTGTAGGTCTTCCTATCTGGTACATATCAAAACATTCACTAGCTACAGCTTTCCATTTGATATATTCCGTTTTATAAACTAAATCAGGTAAGTCTTTTCTTTTACATTCTTTGTGGGTAGGAATTTCTACTACTTCAAGATTATAGATTTTGTCTAATTCAGTTTCTTCTGTTTTAGCTGTTCCTGTCATACCAGATAATTTAGGATATAATAGAAATAAGTTTTGATATGTAATGGAAGCAAGAGTTTTATTTTCTTGTTGGATAGGAAGATTTTCTTTCGATTCGATAGCTTGATGTAATCCATCGCTCCATCTTCTACCTTGCATAATTCGACCTGTAAATTCGTCTACAATTATGATTTCATTATTTTTCACAATATAATGTTGATTATTTAAAAATAACTCTTTAGCTTTTAGCGAATTTAATATATATTGTATCCAAGAATTATTAATATTATATAAATTTTGAATATTTAATATTTTTTCGCATGTGTCTATACCTTTTTCTGTTAAAGTAATATTTTTTGTTTTTTCATCTATTTCATAATCTAGATTTTTAGTTAGTATATTTGCTATCTTAGTGCATTTTTCATATTTATCGGTTGCTGTATTAAAAGGACCGGAGATAATTAAGGGAGTTCGGGCTTCATCTATTAATATAGAATCTACTTCGTCTATAATCGCAAAATGAAATTTTTTTTGTACTATATTATTAACATCAATCGCCATATTATCTCTAAGATAATCAAAGCCTAGTTCGCTATTTGTAATATATGTAATATCATAACTATACTGTCTTTTTTTTTCTTCATAATTCATTGATTGAGTAACTAATCCAACTTTTAGACCTAAATATGAATAAATTTTAGCAGCTAATTCAGAATCTCGTTTTGCTAAATAATCATTAACAGTAATGATATGTACTCCTTTATTGTTTAAAGTATTTAAATATGCTGTTGGAATAGCAATAAGTGTTTTACCTTCTCCTGTTTTCATTTCAGCAATTTTTCCTTGATGTAATACAATACTACCAAATAGTTGTACATCAAACAAACACATGCCTGTTGCTCTTTTAATAGCTTCTTTAGCTGTAGCAAAACATTCAGGAAGTATTTTATTTAAATTATTCTTTTCACGAAGCTGTTGTTTAAGTTTATTTGTTTGTTCCTTTAATTCTGTATTTGAATATTTTTGTAATCTGATTTCTATATTGTTAATTTCTTGAATAATTTTTTGAAATTTACTTAATTTATTATATTGTAAAAATTTTAGCATATGTATAATTAAAAAAAATTTATAAGATAGGGAGAAAAAAATTCTTGTAAAGTAATTATAGGTTTATAACGATAGTATATAGTATATTTTCTACCCCAAACAGGTCCTAAACTCTTAAAAGTATTTTCTAAAAATGCAGAATATACATAATATATTTCATGTATATCTTTATATATGTCAGTTTGATGATTAATAAATAATTGACCTACTGGTTGATTATTTATTAAATTATTATGTATTTGATGGTTTATATTTAATATCCAATAGGATCTAGCAAATGCAAGATATTGGTTTGAATTGTTGGTTAAGTAAATATTTCTGATTTTTCTTTTCTTGATAAGATATTGGTTTTCTTTGTATATTGGAAGTGTTATAATTTGTTCGTTTGTTAATGAATTTAAATTTTGGGTAAAAGATCCATCATTCATAAGAAGAAGTTTCCATTTATTAGGAATTAAAGTATTTTTTTCTATATTAAATGATTCTAAGCTTTTTAAAGGTATATTTAAAATATAATTAAATCCAAGATTCATAAGTTGTTATTATGTATTTTCATATTATTTATAATATTATGTTATGATTTTTGCCTATTAGTTATTTTTTATTTTTGCTTGAGTTTTTAATAAAGATTTACCATTCATTTCTTTTGGTATATCTAAGTTTAGTAGCTCAAGAATAGTAGGTGCTATGTCTGCTAAATTACCATTATGTCTTAGTTCATATTCAGAAATATGTGGTTCAACTAATATAAATGGTACAGGATTTATACTATGTGATGTACATGGTTTGTTATTTGCATCAAGCATATATTCTGCATTACCGTGATCAGCTGTAATTATTAATGTTGAATTACAATTGTGGGATTTTATCCAAATTTTTTTTATACATTGATCTATTTTATTTATAGCTTTTATTGTTGAGCTTAAATCGCCCGTATGACCTACCATATCTGGATTTGCATAATTTATTACAATTAATGTATAAATATTTTTATTTATTGCATTAATAATACTTTTAGTTAGTTGATCAGCAGACATATTGGGATCTAAATCATAAGTTTCAACTTTAGGACTTGGTATAAGTTCTCTGTCTTCACCAGGAAACGGTTCTTCAATGCCTCCATTAAAAAAATAAGTTACGTGTGCATATTTTTCTGTTTCGGCCAATCTTAGTTGTTTTAGACTGTAACTTGCAATAATTTCACCTAAAAAATTCGTACTTTTGATCATAGGAAAAGCTAAATTGATATCTAGATTAGAATCATATTGTGTGAATGTTACTATCTCTAGATTTTGCAAAATTTTTGTATTAAATCCTTTAAATATAGGTTTAACGAACGAATGTAATAATTGTCTCATTCTATCAGGTCTAAAATTAAAAAATATAATACCGTCATAATTTTCAATATGACCTTCGTATAATCTAGTGGGCGGTATAAATTCATCTGATATACCTTTTTTGTAGTATGTTTCAATAATTGATATAGGTTCTTGTAAAGTATCTATCTTAGTCTCTGTAAGTATTTTATAGCTTTTTTCTGTTCTGGACCAACGGCAGTCTCTATCCATACTATAATATCTACCGCTTATAGTAGAAATATTTATTTGTTTATATTTTTTTATGTAATGGATAATTTTTTTTATAAAAGTTTTTGCTGTGTTAGGTGAAGTGTCTCGACCATCCGTAATTATATGAATATAAGTTTGTGTATTATATTTTTTAATTATATCGATTAATGCAAATAAATGTGTGATATGTGAATGCACTCCTCCATCAGAACATAGTCCAATTATATGTAATTTTGTATTTTGAGCATATATCTTTTTGCAAATGTTTTCTATACTTATATTTGTAAAAAAAGATTTATCTGCAATAGCTTTATTAATACGTACTAAATCTTGGTTAATTGTTCTACCTGCTCCTATAGTGGTATGTCCTACTTCTGAATTGCCCATTTGACCGCTTGGTAATCCTACATCTTCTCCTGAAGCGCTTAATAAAGTGTGTGGATAATTTTCCCATAGTTGATCTATAGTCGGTGTAGATGCTAATTTTATTGCATTACCTGTTTTATTTTCTGAGTATCCCCAACCATCAAGTATTGTTAAAATCACTGGTGTAATAGGTTTCATAATACAAAGTAAAATTAATAATATAAAAGTATTTTTTGTTGAAATTGTTGAAAACAAAAATTTTAGTTAAACTAAAATCTTTAACTAGCTATGTCTAATATATATATAAATTAGAATATAATGTAATCTATATACAGATAATTATAAGATTAATTGTAATATAAAGTTTATTTTGAAGGTTTATATATTTTATTTTTGATTAGAAAAACTAGAAATAACTTAGATAATATAACTATTCTAAATTTTTATATTAATATTGTAGTAATAAAATATATAAGCTTTTATATTTCTAGTTTTTAGAAGTTATTTGTAGTATAGTAAAGTGGTTAATATATTTAACTTAAAGCATTGATGGCGTAGTCTAAATATGTATTAGCCTCAATACCAGCTTGTCCTGATAATCCGTGACTATTTTTAATATATTGCAATGCTTCTATGTACCAGCTTGGTGATAGTTCAAAACTGCGATTAATTTCTTCTAATCCTGCTATTAAATATTCGTCCATAGGACCAGTTGCCCCTACTACAAGACAATACGTTGTCATTCTTAAATAGTATCCTATGTCACGTGCACATTTTGCTTTCCCTATTGCGCTAGATGCATAAGTGGGACCCGGCATTTGTGTTGTGAATGGAAATTTTGTATAAACAGATTGTGCAGCACCCGTAATTAATCTTTGTGCATTACTTGTAAGTGATTTTGCAGCGGCTAAACTGTCTGCTGCACGTTGATAACGTCCGTTAATAGATTGTAATTCACCGTTACTTAAAAATCTTCCTTGGCTGTCAGCTGATGCTATTGCTTCTGTTATAGGGGTTTTCATGATAATAATTCCTTTTGTTCATTTAATAATAATATATTATCTGATTTATTTTTATTGCTTTATGATTTGTATTTTAGACTACTGCAACTGCTGCTCTATCAAAATATACTCCTAGTTCAGCAATTAATGAGCTACAATCTCCTAAAGATACACCATTTGTATCATTAGCTAAGCTTATAGAAGCTTCTTTCATTTTTTGTATTGCAACTGCTACAGAAGTACCAGGTGTTCCTAGTGCTTGATAGGTTTCCCGTAATCCGTTTAAGCATCTATCATCTAATACACTCGAATCACCTGCTGTCATAGCATAGCTAACATATCTTAAAATAATCTCCATGTCTCTTAAACACGCTGCCATTCTGCGGCTAGTATATGCGTTACCGCCTGGTTGTACCAATTGTGGTTGTTCTGCGAATAGAGCACGAGCAGAATTTGTAACAATAGCTGAAGCATTAGAGTTGATTTTATTGATAATATCAAGTCTTTTATTCCCTTCTGCAACCATATTAGTTAGTGCGTCTAATTGTGTATTACTTAAAAATTCTCCTCTAGCATCAGCTTGAGCTACAACTTTGGCAAATGCATCTAGCATATTAATTTCTCCTTAAACTAAGTGTATTTTAATTTTAATTAAAGAACTAATTTTACAAACTTATAATATCTAAAACCCGTATTTATACATTTTTATTTCCATATTTATTTTATAAGTACTTGATATTCCATTATACTAATTAATATTATTTTTTATTTTAAAAAAATATTACAAATTAATTCTTCTGTGAAAATTTATAATGTTAGTTGCCTATAATTTCTGGTTGTGTAATTTCATCTACCATTTCTAATATTGAGCGAATTATAGGTTTAATATATGGATCATCTATAATATCTAGATCTTCATATTTTTTTCTTTTTGCTCTATTTGCTACTTGAACTGTTATTTTATATCTATTGTCAGATATGCTCAAAAGTTCTTCTGTTTTATATATTATTTCATTGAATTCTATTTGCATAATATTGTATAGATTTGTGTTGTAATATTGTAAATAATAATTTATGTTTTTTATATAAAAATAGATAAGTAAATCAAATTCTGATTCAAGATATGCATTTTTTATTTTAAGATATGTAATACTATAGCAATAGTAATATTTTAAAAATATAAAATAATTTTATATGTTTTTTATATTATTGTAATACTTTGAGATTTATATATTAAATTTGTAAATGTCAAGTAATAAAATATAGTTTTAATTATTAAAACATATATAGTATTAAAATTAAATAAAAATAAGAATTATATATGCAAGCATCAAAATATTGTAACTCTGAGTTAAATCAGTTATCTGGATATCCTTTTTTGATTTCTGAAAGAGATGCCTGTGGTGTGGGTTTTATTGCCCGTATTAATCATCCACCGTCTCATAATATTGTTAAACAAGCTTTAAACAGTCTTAAATGCATGGAGCATAGAGGAGGTTGTAGTGCTGATAAGGTTTCTGGAGATGGTGCTGGAATCATGACTCAAATTCCATGGAAAATTTTATCAAATTATTTACCAGATAATTATAATGATATTATTAATAAAATCGGTATTGCTATGTTATTTATGCCAGCTGGTAGTATACAACCTATTCAGAAAATAATAGAGTGGGTTATGGATTTAAACGATTTTCATTTTCTTTCATGGCGTACTGTACCAGTTGACGATAGTGTACTTGGTATTCAAGCCAAGACAAATCAGCCAGTTGTAATGCAATTTTTTGTCCAATCTAAATATTTCAGTGATGATAAATTAGAGCAAGCGCTATTTAGTATAAGAAAAAAAATAGAAAAATTAGTTGCTCAAACTGATTTGAATTTTAATAAAGAATTTTATTTTTGTTCTTTTTCTTCCCGTATTATTGTTTATAAAGGTATGGTTAAATCAGAGGTTTTAGATAAATATTATTTAGATTTATCCGATTTCAATTATGAAAGTAGTTTTGCGATGTATCATCGAAGATTTAGTACTAATACTATGCCTAAATGGCCTTTAGCACAACCGATGAGATTCATGGCACACAATGGAGAAATTAATACATTACTTGGTAATTTAAATTGGATGCAAGCTAAAGAATCTTTATTTGCGCAAAGCTATTCACAAGAAACTTTTAACGCTTTAAAACCTATAACTAATTCGGAAAATAGTGATTCTGCTAATTTAGATTCTGTATTGGAATTATTAATACAATCTGGCAAAAGTCCTCAAGAGGCTTTAATGATACTAATTCCAGAAGCGTATAATAAACAACCTGAATTAAACAAATTTCCAGAAATTACAGATTTTTATGAATATTATAATAGTCTTCAAGAGCCGTGGGATGGACCTGCATTAGTTGTCTTTAGTGACGGTAAGATTGTAGGAGCTACTTTGGATAGAAATGGTTTACGTCCAGCTCGTTATATAATTACTAAAAATGGTTTCATTAGTTTGTCTTCAGAGATAGGTGTAATTGATAAAAATATAGGTGAAATTATGCATAAGGGACGCTTAGGTCCTGGACAAATACTATGTGTTGATATGATAAATGATCTTATCTTAGATAATTGGACGGTTAAACAATCAATTGCTAATCAATTTCCATATAAAAAATGGATTGTTACATATCAAAAGTCTTTATTAAAAGAAGATTACTTAGAAAATTCAGGTATTGATGCATTTAATATGATGCGTTTGCATACTGCATTTGGTTATACTAATGAAGATGTCGAATTAGTGATTGAGCATATGGCAAGTTCTGCTAAAGAACCTACATTTTGTATGGGAGATGATATTCCTTTAGCTGTTTTATCTGAAAAACCTCATTTGCTATATGATTTTTTTAAGCAACGTTTTGCTCAAGTTACTAATCCTGCAATTGATCCTCTACGAGAAAGTTTAGTTATGTCATTAACAACTTATCTAGGGCCTAAGAGTAATTTTTTAAAGCCAACTGATTATATGGCTAGATCTATCAAATTAGATTCACCCATATTAAATGAAAAAGAAATATTGAAATTAAGTCAATATGGTTTTTCTGTGTCAGTTATTAATACATTTTTTAAGCAAGATATAAACAATACAAATTTCGTGAAAAGAATTCAAGAAGTTTGTAAAGAAACAGTTGAATATATAAATCAAGGTTCTGAAATTATTATTTTAAGCGATCGTGTGGAAGTATTAGATGATAATAAAGCTTTTATACCACCTTTATTAATAGTTGGTGCTGTACATCATTATTTGATATCTCAACAGTTAAGACATAAAGTATCTATAGTTATAGAAACAGCTCAATGTTGGAGTACTCATCATTTCGCTTGTTTAATAGGATATGGTGCTAGTGCTGTATGTCCTTATATGGCTTTTCTGACAGTAAGGCAGTGGTGGTATAATCCAAGAACACAAAAATTAATGTTAAATGATAAGTTACCTCAAATGAATGTGCAAGAAGCACAGGAAAACTATCGTATTGCCATAGAAGCAGGTTTATTAAAAATTTTGTCTAAAATGGGTATATCTTTATTGTCTAGTTATCATGGTGCACAAATATTTGAAATTTTAGGATTAGGAAAGGATATTGTGAATTTAGCATTTAAAGGAACAGCTTCTTGCTTAGATGGTATTAAACTTAATGAATTAGCTTTGAGTACAGTTAATGCTTATAATAATATCTTAGGTTTAAAAACAGCTAAAAAATTGCCGAATTTAGGTTATGTGCAGTATAGACCAAGTGCTGAATATCATGTTAATAATCCGGAAATGTCTAAAACTTTACATAAGGCTGTCCGGAATCAAGATTTTAGTCTCTATAATAAATATAAAAATTTATTGCAAGATCGCCCACCTACTAATTTAAGGGATTTACTAAAGTATGTAAGTCAACAAAAATCTATACCTCTTGATCAAGTGGAGTCGGTTGAATGTATTATAAGACGTTTTTGTACAGGTGGTATGTCGTTAGGTGCTTTATCACGTGAAACACATGAAACTTTAGCTATTGCTATGAATCGAATTGGAGGAAAATCTAATTCTGGTGAAGGAGGAGAAGATCCAACACGTTTTGCCCCTATTTTAGATATTGACTCTTCTGGAATTTCTAAAAGCTTTTCTCATTTGAAAGGTTTAAAAAATAACGATATTGCTAGTTCAGCTATTAAGCAAATAGCATCTGGACGTTTTGGTGTAACACCTGAATATCTTATAAATGCTCAACAACTAGAAATTAAAATTGCACAAGGTGCAAAGCCTGGAGAGGGAGGGCAGTTACCAGGTAAAAAAGTTAGTCCTTATATTGCTACATTACGTAATTGTAAACCAGGCGTTACCTTAATTTCACCTCCTCCTCATCATGATATTTATTCTATTGAAGATTTAGCGCAACTTATCTTCGATTTACATCAAATAAATCCTCAAGCTAAAGTTTCAGTTAAACTTGTAGCAGAAATTGGTATAGGGACTATTGCTGCTGGTGTAGCAAAAGCAAACGCAGATATTATTCAAATATCTGGTCATGATGGTGGAACAGGTGCTTCTCCTTTAAGTTCTATTAAACATGCAGGATGTCCTTGGGAATTAGGTTTATCGGAAGTTCATAAAACTTTAGTAGAGAATCAATTAAGAAATAGAGTAATTTTAAGAGTAGATGGAGGTTTAAGAACAGGAAAGGATATTGTTTTAGCTGCTTTAATGGGCGCAGAAGAGTTTGGTTTTGGAACAGTTGCTATGATAGCAACTGGATGCATAATGGCACGAATTTGTCATACTAATAATTGTCCTGTGGGCGTCGCCACTCAACGCCAGGATTTACGTAAACGTTATCCAGGTATACCTGCTGATTTAGTTAATTTTTTCATATTTATTGCGGAAGAGGTTAGGGCTATCTTATCTTCTTTAGGTTACTCAAGTTTAGCAGATATTATAGGTCGTAATCAATTAATAAAGTATACAAATAAAAAGTTAAATAAAACAAGTAATTTAAGTTTAGCTACTTTATTAAATGCTCCGATTTATAATTATGATTTTAACTCGAATATTGCTCCACATAGTAATGGACAAGTATTAGATGATATTTTACTAAGTGATCCAGCTTTATTTAATGCAATTGAGAATCAGGAAGATATTATTAAACAAGTCAATATTCTTAATACAGACAGAACGGTTGGTGCTAGAATATCCGGTTTTATAGCTAAAAAATATGGCAATAATGGTTTTGAAGGAAATTTACAATTAAATTTTAAAGGTGTTGCAGGTCAAAGTTTTGGTGCTTTTATTTTAAAAGGTATACATTTAAGTTTAAAAGGTGAAGCAAATGATTATGTGGGTAAAGGTATGAATGGTGGAGAAATAATTATTTCTCCATCTGCACAGGAATTTAGTGCTAAACAACAAGTAATTGTTGGCAATACATGTTTATATGGTGCTACAGGTGGTTATTTATTCGTTCATGGTCAAGCTGGTGAAAGATTTGCTGTTAGAAATTCTTTAGCACAAGCTGTAGTAGAAGGAGTGGGTGATCATTCTTGTGAATATATGACGGGAGGCATTGTTGTTGTTTTAGGAAAAGCAGGTAGAAATATTGGTGCTGGTATGACAGGTGGTTTAGCTTATTTTTTAGATGAAGATAATGATCTAAGTTTGAAAGTTAATAATCAAATTATCAAATACCAAAAAATTCTTACAAAAGAAGGAGAAAAACAACTGAAGAATCTAATAGAGTTATATGAAATAAAGACTAAGAGTTTAAAGGCCCGACAAATTTTGCAAAATTGGTCCAGCTTTTTACCTATGTTTTGGCAAATTGTTCCTCCTTCAGAGGATAATACAGCTGTAACTAGTATTTCTTATTCATCTTATCAAGCGATTATTAATTAAATAAGTAAGAATTCAAGTAGATAGGTTTTATAAATTGATGTAAAGTTGTTAGTATTTCAAAAAAATACGTACATTATACTATCTCAACTATTTGATTTATTAGGATCTAGACTTATCTAGATCTATTTAATAAATTTCAGGAAAAATATAGAGATTTTAGGTTTATAGGTTAATAAAAAAAAGTTGATTTTATATTAATATTGCATATATAATAATATTTATTTTGTAGTACATACTCAATTTTTTTGTATTTACTTGATTTATTAGAAACTAGTCTATATTGTTTTTTAATTTTTTTAATAATTATAAACCATAATACTATATAGTTTTCTATTATCTTATTTATTTTTTATATCTTAATAAGATTAAGAGAATGTAATTTTAGTATTTATTAGTTATTTAAATTTGATATAATCTATTAAATAAATAGTAACGTTTATCATTGGTAGTACATAATGTTTATGTATTAAATATATAATTACATTTTATGTTCTATTAAGTTTTATATTTTTGAATATATATATAAATTTATTATTTAATACTATATATTATACATTATTATATTCATATGATGTATAGTTATTATCTTAATTGGTTAATCCTATATAATATTATAAATATTGATTGATTTAAATTAAAATTGAGGTTCAGTTAATCCCTATGGCACATAATGTTAAAGTATATGATACTTGTATTGGTTGTACTCAATGTGTACGCGCATGTCCGTGTGACGTTTTAGAAATGGTTCCTTGGGACGGATGTAAAGCAGGGCAAATTGCTTCTGCTCCTAGAACGGAAGACTGTATCGGTTGTAAGCGCTGTGAAACAGCATGTCCGACAGATTTCTTGAGTGTTAGAGTTTACTTAGGATCTGAAACAACGCGCAGTATGGGACTTGCTTATTAGTTTGTATTTAATTTCTTGAAGTAAAAATAGTTTTTTATAAAATCAATCTATTGATTTTTATGTAATAAAAATCAATAGATTGATTTTATAGGTTTGGTAAATTTATTATATTAATTTTATTATTAAGATAGTAAATAGTAAGAGCATTAGAAATAAAATAGGTAATTTTGATAGGTTTTATAGTAAAAAATTTTCTTCTCATTTCAAGAGATATTAAATTTCGCACAAAAAACAAAAGATTTGATATCGAAATCTATTCGTATTACTATACCACATAATTTTTTATTATAAAGAATAAATTTCTTTTGCAGTTTCTATATAAAAAATTTGGTATTTCTATAATACAAACAGAAGGTTTAGCTACAAAAAAATAGTATAAATTATAATAATATAGCTATTTTAAACTCAATCCAGACTTTTGCGTCTACACTTTCTTCAACTTATGCCTTATCTACAAATATTAACATGCCTATTATTACTGTTTTTAGTCTTAATTATCTATTGGCTCCAGTATTTGTAAAGTAAGGCTAGAGTGCATCTATATTAGGTATTGGTTAAGCTTTATATAGCTATCATACAATTTATGATATGGCTAAATGTATTTATGAAATTTTTGTTCTATATCAGCTAATAAATCCTTACAAAAATATTAACTTAAGTTATATTGATCATATCAATTATATGCTTAGTTAAAATAAGTATCTTTATATATTTTAATAAGGTTTATACACATTTTTATGAGTAAAATAAAATTAAATCAAGTATGGAGAAATATAAATAGTGTAATTATTTTTTGCTTTTTTATATCTAGTATTATGGTTATAAGTTTCACGATAGCTGCAAAAAAAAACATAACTATTCTTTGTTTATCCTTTTTAATAATGCATATGGTTTAAAAGAGGGATCTGAAGTGTTAATGAGGGGAATCAATATTGGTTATGTTGATGCAATCCGAATTAAGTATGACTATGTTTTGATTAAAGTTAATATTAATGTATCTTATATTTTGATCCCTAAGAATTCTTTGGTTGAAACAAGTCAAACAGGATTATTGAATGATACAGTCATTGATATAACACCTTTAGATAGTATAATGAGTCATGATATTAGAAAAGTTGATGTTTTTTCTAAATCTTGTATAAAATCTAAATTTATATGTAACTATGATTATATACAAGGAGAAAGAGGCTTAAATTATGATGATCTAGTAAGAGCTGCTACAAGAATATCTCAGCGTTTTGATGATCCTGATTTATTTAATTTGTTGTATTTATTCTTATGTAATACTTATAATGCATCAAGTGAATTAATAATTATTACTCGTAATATAGTTAATAAAACGGCTCTCTTTTATGATTATTTGCATAAGTTTTTATTAAATCAAATATAATTTTAAATTAATATTAATTATGACAGCTCGCAAAGGTTTATCTTTAGATTTTTTGAAACCTATATTAGAATTGGAGTATCAAATACAACAATTAAGTAAAATATCTATTCGACAACAAATATCTGTAAATCAAGAAATAGTTGATTTTAAAGAACAAATAACTATTTTAAAACATGATCTATTTCAGTCTTTAACACCTCTTCAAAGATTACATTTGGTACGACAAGCAGATAGGCCTACTACCTTAGATTATATGCCATATATTATGAATGAGTGGATTGAGTTACATGGCGATAGAGGTGGTACAGATGATCCTGCGTTAGTGGGTGGTATAGGCCGTCTAAATAATCAGACAGTTATTTTTATAGGTCATCAAAGAGGTAAAGACACAAAAGATAATGTCCTTAGAAACTTTGGTATGGCATCACCTGGTGGATATCGTAAAGCACTACGTTTAATGGAACATGCAAACCGGTTTAATTTTCCTATTTTGACTTTTATTGATACACCTGGTGCTTGGGCTGGCATAGATGCAGAAAAACTTGGACAGGGAGAAGCTATTGCTGTGAATTTGAGAGAAATGTTTTCTTTTGATGTACCTATTATTTGTACGATTCTGGGAGAAGGTGGATCTGGTGGGGCTTTGGGTATTGGCATAGGCGATAAAATTTTAATGCTAGAATATGCAGTATATACTGTTGCAACTCCTGAGGCTTGTGCTGCTATTTTATGGAAAGATAGTAAAAAATCTTGGGAAGCTGCAGAAGCTTTAAAAATTACTTCTGCAGATTTAAAAATTTTGGGTATAATTGATGAGATAATACCCGAACCTTTAGGTGCTTCTCAAGCTAATATTGCTCAGGCAGCATATATACTAAAAAAATCTTTAATTAAACAATTAACAAACCTTTTGAATCTATCATCTGATGATAGAAAACAACTTAGATATCGAAAGTTCCGACAAATAGGTATTTTTTATGAAGGATAATAATGGAGTATAATTCAACTTTAATGATATTTTGTATTTGTATAAAGATGAAGTAATAGTAAAATATGATGTTCAGTAAATATTTAATTGAGTGTTCCTAAACTGCTTAAACCAATAATTGTACCTACTCCAATAATATGCCCTAAGCTTGTAGTTGCTAATAATTCAGGAAGTCCTAACCCTTTTAAACCTAAAACAGGTATTGAAGGACCTAAACCTCTCACTTGTATTGCATATCTGCCGAGTCCTATACATAACAAATTGCAAACTAACATAATAATAGCTTTTGGGATAGACCATGAAGGGCTGTATTCAGCTAAATGAATGAAAATTTGTATATTCATATTTTAAGTGTTTTGGCTTATATAATAATATAATATAATCATATATCTTAATACATTATATTATATCATTCTATAAAAATTGGATAAGAATTAACATAATTTATCTATTTATAAAAACCAACCATAACTATGCAAACCTTGACCTAAGAAATTAACACCTAAATAACAAATCCATACTACTATAAATCCTATGGATGCTAAAATAGCTGGTTTTTCACCTTCCCATGATTGATTTATTCTTGAATGTAAATATGCAGCAAATACTAACCATGTTATCAAAGCCCATGTTTCTTTAGGATCCCAGCTCCAATAAGAACCCCAAGCTTCATTAGCCCAAACAGCTCCAGCAATAATTCCAATTGTTAGTAACGGAAATCCAAGTCCTATTATTCGATAACTTAAATTATCTATACTTTCTAAAAGGCTGATACGAGTAAATTTTTGTATTATGTAATTAGATGGTATAGTACTTCTCTTGCTATATAAATTTTGTATATTCTTAATTTCATTGTTATATATATTATTATTTAAGTTTTTATATCGTATTTTATATAAAATTAGAAATAAAATAGATAAAAGGGAACCTAATATGAGAGTAGAATAACTGATCATCATTATACTTACATGCATCATAAGCCAGTTAGATCTTAAGGCAGGAACTAATGGAGATGCTTCTTTCATGTCTAATGGTAATGCAAGGCTTGCAAATCCAACGGTAAATAGTCCTATAGGAGTACTAATTGCACCTATCAGTTTACTGTTATTTTTTTGTTCTAATATTACTTGTATAAAAGTTAATCCCCATGTTAAAAAAATCAATGATTCATATAAATTACTTAGAGGGAAATAGCCATTATAAATCCATCTAGAAATCAGAGAAATGCTTAATGATAAGTTAAGAATTATATTTAAAATAGTTCCTAGTTTAGATAGTGTTTTAATTTTTTTAAAAGCTATATTAAGCCAGTATATGACTAAATTAATTAGAAGTAATGCGAAAGATATATTAATACAAGTGTTTTCCATTAATATCAAATTCATATATATATTTATATTAGTTATAAATATATTATATTTTAATATTTGTTTAATTATTACAATTAGTAAATTTACATAAAAAAACCAAAATTAAAAAGATTAATTTTGGTTTTTTTTAGAAATAAAACAATACATGTTAAATGTAAAGGTACTTGCTTTTTTCTAATATTTTTATTTTTATGATAAAGAATTAATTATATAATCTAATGCGCTGCTATATTCAACACCTGCTTGTGCAGACATGTCACGAGGTACGCATAATCTATTGCGAGTGAAAGCAAAGGCTGCAACATAAGCTGATGTTGGAAGATTTAATGCACGATATACTTCACGAGCACCGGCAATACCCCATTCGTCAACAGGGCCTGTACCACCTACAACTAAAGAGTAGTTAACTAATCTCATGTAATGATCTATATCTCTATAGCATTTATTGATTTTTTCTTGACTGTCTCCAGCTTCACCTGCATTCTTTAAATAAGAGTATTTAGCAAAACAAGCATCACCAGCTTCTTTTACAACTGCATCGTGGTTATCGGCTAATTTTTCTGCAACCTCTAGTCTTGCAGAAGCACGTTGTATATTACCTTGTATAGATTCAAGATCTGAACTAGTAGGAAAGCGTCCAGCAGCATCAGCTGCACTAATTACAGTAGTAATAACTGATTTCATAATTTATCTCCTGTTTAAGATATATGTACACTTTATAGTATTTGCTTAGCTAATAGCAGAGGCTACCCTATCAAAGTAGCTAGCAACTTCTGAAGATAGTGCAGAGCAGTCTCCACTTGTTGTATCCATTTTTCTTTGAGAAGCTGTATTAGAAATAAATGCGACAGCAGCAGCTTTCATAATACTTGCAGCTCTTACAGAAGAATTTGTTGGTACACCAAGAGCAATATAAGTCTCTTTTAAGCCATTTAGGCAACGGTCTTCTAAAACAGATGGATCACCTGCAAGGAGAGAATAAGACACGTATCTTAAAATAATTTCCCCATCACGTAAACAAGCAGCCATACGACGATTAGTGTAGCAATTTCCACCGGGAGCTATCAGACCTGGATTTTCACAAATCATTCCTGATACAGCATCTGAAACAATACAGCTTGCATTAGAAACAATTGAATTAACAGCATCTAATCTTTTGTTGCCTTCTGCAATAAAAGTTTTAAGAGCTTGTAAATCGCTGCCACCTACATAAGCAGCTTTAGCATCTGAATTAACTACGACTCTAGAGAATGCGTCAAGCATAGAGCTCTCCTCAAATTTCAATATAAAGTACTTAGGTGTTTCAGCTGTTATTTTTTATCAGCTGATGTATTAGTATCAGGATTATAATATAAAGTATTTAAACCAATACATCTATAACAAATTAATATTATTTAATATTTTTTATTAAAATTTAAGACATAGAATTTTTTATAAAGAACTTTATCATATTATCTTTAATAATCATTTGTTTTAAAGTGGCTATCACATGTTTTTTTAAAAGTTTATCATTTAATTTATATACTTTTTGGCGATATATTGCTAGTTTAAATTCTTGTTCAAGAGTTAATTGATTTGTTTTATCCATATTATAATTTATTTGAGCCTTGAATTATTTTAATAATTTAATTGAAATTTAAGTATTAAAATTTAAATATATGATGTTTTAATTGTATAAATCAATTGAAAGTAATTTCATTTATTAATTCTAGTATAATATTAATATTCTATTATAGTTGTATCAATATAGCATTAAATATAGTTTATATATATCTTTACTATGGATGTAGTATCATTATTAGTTATTATGAATGCTTTATATAATAGTAATGTATTATCTGATAAATAAGGAAATCTTTTATGTCTATACCTTTATTAAATTATTCATTATCTACACAAAATCAAAGAGTTGATGGCTTTGAGTATTTGCCAGGTGAGGAACAGCCTACTATATATACTACAGACAATTTACCAACATCTTCAGAGATGGATGAAATTATTTGGGCTGCTTATCGTCAGATATTTAGTGAGCATCAGATTTTAAATCAAACCATTCAGCCTTTTTTAGAGTCACAATTAAGATTCAATCAAATTAAAGTGAAAGATTTTATTAAAGGTTTATTGCTATCTGATCCATTTCGTACTTTTAATTATAATGTAAATAATAATTATCGTTTTGTTGAGATGTGCATTCAAAGAGTTTTAGGAAGAGATATATATAATAAAAGAGAGAAGTTAGCTTTTTCTATTATAATAGCTTCTAAAGGCTTAGAAAATTTTTTTGATACTTTACTAAATAGTGATGAATATTTGGAAAATTTTGGTGATAATACTGTTCCATATCAAAGAAGACGGGTTATTGCACAAAGAAGTAAAGGTGAAGTGCCTTTTAACTTAAAAACTCCTCGTATGGGTAAAGAGTATTTAGCAAAACAAGGAATGCCACAGCTTTTATGGGCTGGACCTGTACGTAAATTTAGGCCTCAAGAGCAGCAGCCTAAAGCAGGTGATCCAGCTTTATTTTTATATATGGTCAATGACGTTTCATTATTGACAACACCTATTTAAATATCTCTATTTAATATTTAAAAACCATAAATATTCAATTAATAGATAATTATGATAAATATATCATAATTGTCTTGATTTTATTAAAAAATATGATTTAGTGACTTATGTTATAGTTTAAGAGAAAAAATTGTAAATTTTGCTAACTTCCCAATTTAAATGCATCAACAAATAAGCCATATATAAGACCTATTCTAATAGAATTGATTGTATATAAAAAAAATAATTTATTATATTTTTTTTTATATTTATATATATATTTACTAATAATTTCATTAAAAGTGACTATAATAGATCCAGCTACTATTCCCCAATCTCCTGTTTGTGAAGGTACAGTTGAAAATACTGTAGATAAAAAAAAACCTAAAAATAAACAAATTAATTGTATAGTTACATATGTAAATTTTTTAGTCAAAATTACTTGTGTTTGTATTAAATATGAAAATTGAATATATATTTAATAATAAAATATGTTAAATGAATATTTTCTATATATGATCTGTCTAATATTAATATCTTTTAGATAGACAGACCTAATTAAATTTTACCTTTGATTTTTGGATTTATATATCTTGTTCACTTAAACTAGAAATCATATATTGAAATGGTTCAGCGATTAAATTGATTTCATATACTCCATTTAATTCTAACTCTTCTTGTAAAATCTTTTCTAACAGTTTGATACTTCTTATAGTTGGTGCAATCGGTACACTTAATGAATTATATACATCTCTTAGTCCATCTAAAACTCGTTCATTTAAAATATCAATATTACCTGCTATTAAAGCATAACTAGCATACCTTAGGTAATACTCTATATCTCGTAAACAAGCAGCATATCTTCTAGTAGTATAAGAATTACCGCCTGGTCTCAAAAGCTCTGGTTGTTCTTGATATAAGCGCGCAGCGGCTTCTTTAATTATTTTAGGAGCCTGACAATTAATTACTTCTGCTGCTTTAATTCTGCTTAATGCCGAAATAAAATAATTATTTAATTCTTCTATTGCTATTTTATCTAGATATTTACCTGTTAAATCATAACGATTTAATATTATAGTAATAGCATCTTGCATTAATTAAATCTCCTATTAAGTTGAACTTATATAGATATTATAATGGATTTTTACGATTTTCATATATTGTATTATTAATATAATAGTTCAAGCATAAAAATAGTATAATATGGATATTTTTTACTTTTCAATTAGAATAGTTTCAAATTATAAAATTATGTGTTCTTTATTTTTTGATAATAAACAATACTATTTTAACAATTATCCCATTTGTTTTACAGCTAAAAATGATACTATAATGTATAATTTAATGGCTCAACATGATTTGGTAAAATTATTATCCTTAAATCATATCTTTTATCTATCTAAAGAAATATATAAAGCACATCTATGTCTATTATTAAATCAAGTTTATATTCAAAGTTAATAGTAATGAATTATCCGATAAAAAATTTTTTACAATATTAATAAATTAACAATATCAAAAATTATAAGTAAATTAATTATTAATATAAATTATATTTAATTTAGGATATAAATATTTTATTATATAATTAACAAAAAATAATAGATAGTTTAAGATTTAATTGTATGTATAGTAGGGCATGTAACTCAGGGGATAGAGTATCAGATTCCGATTCTGAAAGTCGAAGGTTCAAATCCTTCCATGCTCATATTTATTAATTAAAGTTTTTATCTAATTTTAATAGGTATTATAACTATATTATAGTATTTTAATATATTGCATAACTATTAGTAATTAAACATACTGTTTAGTTGTAAATATAAAATATAGGTTTTTATGTGAAGTATATTAATTTTATAAATATTTTTATTATTGAATAGTTTATATTTTTAATATATTATATTATAATATTCTCATAATTTATATTAAGACTATATATTATAGGGACTGTCTGGTTTCTACATATAATATACTATTTAGTGTATCATCAATATAAGCTTTATTAGTTTTTATAATAAATGCTAAACATAATATATTAACTTTATCTAAAAAAATGATTTATGTATAAATTTTATGCATAAATAACAATGAATTTTTATTAGGTATCAAGTAATATATACCTATATATTTATTTGATATGTTTTATTTAGGTGCTCTTAAGTATGTTTTTTACAATTAAGATAAGTCTATAATAAATAAATATTTTATTTCTATCAGATTTAGCTATATATTATATTATTATGGACGTGGGTTCGATTCCCACCAGTTCCATATTTATATATTTTGAATTAATAATAATGATTTTATTCATGAGTCTAATTTATATAACTTCTATTTTATCTAAGTAATTATAACTGATATTTTTTATCAATCAACCAGTTAAGATGAATACCATTAAATTTTTGTTTATATAGGTTGAATTATATATTATTGATAAGTATTTATGTAATAAATTAGAATATAAATTATATGCCTGAAACTAAATAAGATTTGTTTCATTAATTTATATTTAATATATGGTTTTTATATCTAGTTAATATTCTACTATGCATTATATCCCTTTATGTTCTTTACCAGTAATACATAATATATTTTCGTCTTATCATGATTCAAGAAATTTAAGTAATAATGCTTTAATTTCTCGTCGTTTTTTAGGAAAATTAGTCAATCAATATTGGCAAGAAACGATTTTTTTATCTATTTCTAATTCATTATCAGAAAAATATATTAACCAGTTAAAATTAGAAGGAGTGCTTATATGTAAAAATGAACAAAAGAAATTTTTACTAGATTTCAGTAAAGCTTTACTTGCTGGTAGAATAGAAACGTCATTAGATTTCAATAAAACAAGTCAGCATTTTAATGAATCTATTAAATATATTTGGAAAAAAGGTTTCAATTTTCCTTTACCCAATAAATTCTGGCCTTTATTTAAGAAGAATAATAATAAGTTAAGTAAAGAACAAGTAATATTATTAAATAAGTTACAACATCAACCATTACCCTTATTCACAGTTACGAATAATTTAAATCAAATCATATTAGCAAAATCTTTAGAAGAAACCAATTATAATTTAAATTTGATTGATAAAATATATAAATGGTATTATCATAAGTTTATTTTTAACCAACAAGCACACGCGTTCTATCATGGTTTATTTTTTATACAACCTATAGATGCTATAGAATACCTAAATTCTATAAAAAATAATTATAATATTTCTAATAAAGAGAATAAAGTAAAACTTTTTTCAACCCAATTGGCTACGTATTATAAATTAACTAAGATGAATGTAAAAAGTTTAGAATTCAGGTTGATACCTGATCTTAATGAGATATCTCAATTACTTTATAAATATAAAAGTTATAAAAACTTAAAGTTTGACAAAAAACAAAAATATGGAAAAAACTTTTTTCAAGGACAACCAATATATATTATAAAATCATTTTGGGCATTTAATAAAGAAACTCAAAAAATGGAATTACTCGAGTATAATTATAGATCTGATATCAATAGTAGTAGTAAAATAGTTCAGAATAAAGTAATATTTACAAGTTACGAAACTGCTTTGAAAGCTTGGCAAAAATTTTCACAAGAATCTATCAATTATAAAATACCACGAAAACCTCAAATACAGGTATCTAATTTAGAAGATTTGATAAAAAAATATGAATATAGTCAAGAAATAAATAAACATAATATTTTATTCATACCTAATATACAATCTTATAAATTTATAAAAAAAGATGAAAATACTAAGCCAAAAAGTACAATAAACCAAATATTCGTGAATAAGTTTGTTTATTTCAAAATACTTACTCAAAGAATTATTTGGTCCTTAACAAGTCGACAACCTGTAAATTGGTAAATTATTTATTTACTAACTTTTAATATATATTTATATTTATTAATCTAGTCAACATAATCAACTCATTTTGTAATATTATATTAAGAGTATTATTTTCTTGAATAATACTCAACGACTAAAAGCTCGTTCATTTGTAAAGCAACCCATTCTCTATCAATTATACCATTCACTTTACCTTGCAAATTTTTGGTATCTACTTCTAAGTGATTAGGTATACTTGCTAAAGTTGGAAAATTTAAATAATGTTTTACTATATTTTGCGACGAATTCTTATTTTTTATTTGAATAATATCACCCGGTTTACATTGATAACTACATATAGATACAATTTTTTTATTCACAATAACATGCTCATGATTTACTAGTTGTCTTGCAGCTGGAATTGTAGGTGAAAGCCCTAAACGAAAAATAATATTATCTAATCTCATTTCTAAGATTTGTAGAAGTATTAAACCTGTTGATCCAGGAACTTTTTTGGCAATCTTAATGTATTTTGATAATTGTCTTTCGTTTAAACCATAGTTAAATTTCAGTTTCTGTTTTTCTTCTAATCTGAGTGAATATTCTGATGGCTTGCGTGACTGTTGACTATGTTCTCCAGCAGGAGCAACTTTTTTTGAAGTTTTTCGAGTTAATCCAGGTAAATCTCCCAGTCTTCGAGATATACGTAGCCTAGGTCCTCTATAACGAGACATTATTAAATCCTTATTTGAATATTTTATAATTATATATATGTCATTTTATTTACAGAAAGATTCTTAAATTTTCATTTTATCATTATTATTACTATTGTATTTTTTTGGGTGATAAAATCATTATAATATTTTTTCCGTCTTTAGCTGGAGGTTGCTGAACCTCTGCTATATGACTTAAGTCTTGTGCCATTTTATCTAATAATTCAATAGCAAGATTAGCATGCTGAATTTCTCTCCCTCTAAATGTTACATTTGCTTTTACTTTATCGCCTGATTGCAAGAAACGTAATGCCTGGTTAATACGTACCTTATAATCGTGTATATCTATTTTATATCTCATTTTTACTTCTTTTATCGTAACATTATGTTGTTTTTTTCTAGCTTCTTTTGCTTTCTTATCTTGAGCAAATTTATATTTTCCATAATCTATTATACGACAAACGGGAGGATCAGATTTTTCACTAATCATTACTAAATCAAGACCTGCTTTTGATGCCATATTCAGAGCATCATTGAACGAGTATATTCCTAATTGAGAACCAGAAACGTCAATTAGACGTATATTTCGATATTTAATACGTTCATTTATTAATGGCTCTATATCATTTCTTTTTCTTTCTTTTTTTATTTTATCTAACACAAATAGTCAATTCTTTGTATTTTAGTTTGTAAATAATGTTGTGCAATATATGCAAGTTATTATAACATTACATACATAAGAAAGATAATAGTAAAATTCAGGTTATTATAATATATTTAGGAAATATTGTATGAAACATACACTCTCTGTTCTTGTAGAAGATGAAGCTGGTGTTTTATCTAGAATTGCTGGATTGTTCGCTAGGCGTGGTTTTAATATTGAAAGCTTGGCTGTTGGTCCTGCAGAAAAAAAAGGTATGTCTAGAATAACTATGATTGTTGCAGGCGATAATAGAACTATAGAGCAATTGACAAAGCAATTATATAAACTTATTAATATACTTAAAGTACAAGATATCACAGATATACCTTCTGTAGAAAGAGAATTAGTTTTAATAAAAGTAAATGCTCTTCCAGAAAATAGATCTGCTATCTTAGAAATTGCTAATATATTTCGAGCAAAAGTTGTGGATATGGCAAATAAATATCTAATCTTAGAAGTTACAGGAGATCCTGGTAAAATGGTAGCTATTGAAAACTTACTAAAAGAATACGGAATTATTGAAATTGCTCGTACAGGAAGAATTGCATTGATTAGAACATCAAACGTAAATACACAGCTTTTAAAAAGTAAATTAAATAATTATTCTTTATCTTGATTTTTATATTAAGATGAGGAAATGGAAAACATGAATAGTATTATGTTTAAATAGTCCAATGACCGGGCATTTCAACAAATGATAAGCATTCTATTAAATCCCAATCAAAATATGTATTATGAATGTATTGACTATATATTATATTTATATTAATTAAAGTTTCTTTAGGAATAAAAAAGTTGGTGTCGATACTTGTATATAGTTTTTGTTGATGTTTATATTTAATTAACTGATAAGTTGTACAATTTTGAACATGTCGACAATTTACACATATACACATAATTAATTTAACAAAGTTTTATTTAATAATAATGTTAACTGTATTGGGGATGGAGGGACTTGAACCCTCACGATTATTAAAAATCAACAGATTTTAAGTCTGTTGTGTCTACCATTCCACCACATCCCCAATATAAAAATATATATAATAACTAGGCGATACCCAGATTCGAACTGGGGATAAAGGATTTGCAATCCTCTGCCTTACCACTTGGCCATATCGCCTAAATATTAATTTAGTATATCTAATCGTATCTGAAAAAATACTCTTTGTCAATGAATAAAAATAATTAAAATATATATTTATTCAGAAAATAAGCGGCTTTTTAGTATATCTTCTGCTTTTATTGTTACTAAATCATTTTTAGTTAAAATTTTATCTCCACTAATAAAAATTCTATTTGCTTGTCTCATTCTAGCTCTATCAATAGCATTCCGTATACTACGAGCATTTGCAAAGTGTGGTTGTTTCATTCTTCTTTCAGCATATTCTAATAAAACTTTATCTGCATCAGGTGCAAAGCGATATTGTTGCTCCTCTAACATAAGTTTAGCTATAGCTAATAATTCTCGAGCTGTATAATCTGGAAAATCTACATGATTTGTAACTCTTGATGATAAACCTGGGTTAGATTCATAAAATTTTTCCATCCTGTCTTTATAACCGGCAAAAATTACTACTAAATCATCTCTTTGATTTTCCATTACTTGTAATAAAATTTCTATTGCTTCTGCTCCATAATCTCTTTCATTATCTGGTTTATACAGGTAATAAGCTTCATCAATAAACAAAACACCTCCAACAGCTTGTTTTAATACTTCTTTTGTTTTTGGTGCTGTATGTCCAATATATTGACCAACTAAGTCATCTCGTGTTACAGTCATTAGATGACCTTTTTTGATATAACCTAATCTATTTAAAATATCAGCCATTTTCATTGCAACTGTTGTTTTACCAGTTCCAGGACTTCCAGTAAAAGACATATGTAGTCCAGGACTTCCAGATATTAATCCTAAATTATTTCTTAATCTATCAATTAATAGTAAAGCAGCTATTTCTTTAATTCTAGTTTTAACTGGTTGAAGACCTACCAATTCCTGTTGTAATTCATCTAGTACTTCTTGTATTTGTGTTTTATTATATTCTTCCTGTAAATTTACTAAAGTATCGTCAGTCATATTTTTATTTATGATTTTAATTATATATTCATAATTTGATTTTTAAGAGAGATTAAAAATATTAATCTCTCTTAAGATAAATCAAGCTCTAATTAATATCTAGACCCCTCTGGTTTAGCAGTTGCATAGCTACGGAAGCTATATCTTTGATTTCTGCTATCATCTTCTGTTCTAACTAACTCAAAACCTGGTTCATAAGCTGGTCTATTTACTATAAATGATAAAACACAACTTTCTGTACCTCTAGTATTATCAAAAGCATTAACTTTGACATATAAGTTAGAATATTGTTTACGGCAACTATTTATTTCAAACATCACTGTAGCAGCATCTTTAATATCAAATAATGGCAGTCCCCATAATTCCCAGTAATTGTTACGTGGGTGTGGATCTTCTGTATATTCAATATTTACTGACCAGCTTTGTGAAATTGCATACTCAATCTGCTTAGTAATTTGTTCATCTGTTAAATCTGGTAAAAAGGAAAAAGTTCCTTGTGTTAGTCTCACTATTCAATACTCCTTATAATATTGCTGTATTTGTTGAAGGGTTATATTTTTGTTTTTGTGTAATAAAAATAAAGACCACTATAAAATATAAGAATTAAAATGAAAAGATCTATACATTCGCTGTTGGAGTTTCAACAAAGTCAGCTGTGTCTGTAGAAGTATAGTTAAAAGTAATATCTTTCCATAAGTCTAAAGCTGTTTGTAGAGGTCCACATGTTTTCGCTGCATCGCGTAAAATTTCTGGACCTTCTGCAACATAATCACGACCTTCATTGCGAGCCATTACCATAGATTCTAATGCTACACGATTAGCTGTTGCACCAGCTTGAATACCATCTGGATGACCAATTGTACCTCCGCCAAACTGAAGGACAACATCATTACCTAAGTAATCTAATAATTGATGCATTTGTCCACAATGAATACCACCAGAAGCAACAGGCGTTACTTTACGTAGAGAAGCCCAATCTTGTTCAAAGAAGATGCCTTGAGGTAAATTAATTTCTAAATGTGTTTTTAGTAAAGTATTATAAAAACCTCTAATCATTAAAGGATCACCTTCTAGTTTACCTACAACAGTACCAGCATGAATATGATCCACTCCTGCCATACGCATCCATTTACAAATAACACGGAAATTCATTCCATGAATTTTTTGACGAGAATATGTTGAATTACCAGCACGATGTAAATGTAAAATCATATCATTTTTACGTGCCCATATAGCCATAGTTTGAATTGCTGTGTAACCAATTACAAGATCTATCATAATGATGACCGTTCCTAATTGTTTAGCAAACTCAGCCCTTTCATACATATCTTCCATTGTAGCAGCCGTAACATTCATGTAATGCCCTTTCACTTCTCCAGTGGCTGCAATTGATCTATTTACACCTTCCATTGAATATAAGAATCTTTCTTTCCAACGCATGAAAGGTTGAGAGTTAATATTTTCATCATCTTTAAGGAAGTCTAAACCCCCTTTCAAGCCTTCATAAACAACTCTACCATAATTTTTACCAGAAAGTCCTAACTTAGGCTTAACTGTTGCACCCAGAAACGGGCGACCAAATTTGTCCATACGTTCACGTTCTACAACTAATCCAGTAGCAGGACCTTGGAAAGTTTTTAGATATGCAACTGGTATACGCATATCTTCTAATCTTAGAGCTTTCACAGCTTTAAAACCAAATACATTTCCAATAATTGAAGCTGTTAAATTAGCAATAGAACCTTCTTCAAATAAATCTATATCATAAGCAATGAAAGCAAAATATTGATCTGTAGTATTTGGTACAGCTTCTACTTTATAAGCTTTAGCTCTATATAAATCGCAAGCTGTTAATAGATCAGTCCATACAACAGTCCAAGTAGCTGTAGATGATTCGCCTGCAACAGCAGCAGAAGCTTCTACTGGATCAACACCTGGTTGTGGACTAACACGAAATAATGCTAATACATCCGTATCTTTGACAACATAGTCAGGATCCCAATATCCCATTTTTGCATATGGAATTACACCAGATTCATAACGTTCATTTTTAATCCTTGTCCGTTCTTCTACAGATTGAGACATTTATTCCTCCTTTAGTTTAAGGCAGTATCATTAGGTTTTTGGTTTACTAATATAAATTAAAATTTAAAAAATATATCTTAAAATTTTAATATCACTTTAGTTACATAATATAAACGTATAAAAAAATATTTTTATAGTATGTTTTTTAACCTTACATATAAATCTACCATCATATATGCATCAAATAATTGCAAAATTATTTATAGCAATGATAATTTTTTTTAATATCAAATTATACACTACTAAAAAATATATATGATAAAACTTGAATATTAGTAAATTTAGCACTTTTTATGATAATATTTGTCCAGTTAAGAAATAAAGGAGATAAATAAATTGTCTGTACTACAAGTTCTTGATACTTCATTTCATGAAGAAGTAATAAAATCAAGTTGTCCAGTATTAGTAGATTTTTGGGCTCCTTGGTGTGGTCCCTGCCGTATGATTGCCACAGTTGTAGATGAGATAGCAAATGAATACAAAGACATACTAAAGGTTGTAAAAATTAATACAGATGAGAATCCTAGTACCGCTACTGAATATGGTATAAGAAGTATTCCAACACTTATGATATTTATTGAAGGTGAAAAAGTTGATACTGTTATTGGTGCTGTCCCAAAATCAACTTTAACAAACACATTGAAGAAATATATATAATTAAAAACAAGCAATCAAAACTAAGTAAGTTTTATAAGGAAATGTAATAATATATGATTAATAAATGTATATTAACGAATAAATTAGCTAATAACGGCTATAGCGTATCACATTCTCAAGTAAAAACAAAAAAAATACAACATCTTAATTTACAAACAAAAAAAATTTGGTCTACTAAACAAAAAAGGTGGATAAAAATAAAAATATCTACAAAAGCTATTAAATCTTTACATAAATTTAAGATATAAATTACTATTTTTAATATAATAAATAGTGACAATTTAATTATAGTATGTTACTATTTATAGTATATATAATTATTACAATTGAGAGTAATAGGAGAATATAAATATAGATTCACTAAACTATATAGAAAACTTGAGCAAGGATAATAACGAAGATGAATTACTGTTAGAAACACCTATTGGATGGTCATCTACATGTTTTGACGAAACAATTCATTATTATATAGATTGTAATTCACATCTTGATCACGATACGAATAGCAACGAGAAAAACATATCAGATAAATAAATAAAAAAATAAAATGGTATTAATATTATTATCTAATACCATTTTAAAATGTCTTATGCTAGTATAGCTCAATTGGTAGAGCAGCTGATTTGTAATCAGCCGGTTATGGGTTCAAGTCCCTTTACTAGCTTAGTAGTATGAATAATTATAATTATATAATTAAGTTAACTCGAAAGTATTTATTCTCTATTTAACTTAAACCCAAATTTTGAATAATAGGTATATTAGCTAGTAATAAATAAGCAAAACCAGCACCCCCTACAGCTCCTACTAAAAATCCTGCCGTAAATTGTCCCCAGCCTTCTCTTGTTTGCAATAAATCTTTTGAATCATCTATATCAAATGAAACATTACCATACATTGACAAACAAACTGTTAAAATAATAATTAAACCAACAGCAGATAAAAAACCTGACAATAAAGCCGCATCAGTATTTCTTAATGGTCCTAATTTATCAAATGGACCAACTAAAAAATAACCGTGAGCCATACCTATTTCTAGTCCTCTCAATATGGGAGAAAGTCCTCTTCTATAAGCAGGAAGATTACTTAATAAACCTTTAGTAAATGTAGATGCACTAACTGGTGTTGATAAATTGCCTACAAATGGATCATTATTGTATGATTGAATAAAATCTGACATATCTCTGTTCTCCAGAAGAATTAATTTGATAATCGGTTACAAGCTATTAATTGCAACAGATATTTACTTAATACTAACAATAAATGACAAATTAAACTACATTTATTAAATATCTGTTAAATATATTTATGTTAATATAATATATGTATTCATTAGATTTAAAGTAATATAAATTAAGTAAAGTATGAAAGACTAGACTTATAATTTATTCTAATTAGATAATTAGATTAATAATAGAAACTATTTACACTTACGAAGGAGCTATATTAATTGATGTACATTTTAACCAGTTATTTAATGTTTATAATTTTATTTACAGGATTAGCTTTGGGTTTATATTTTAGTTTACAAGCAATTAAATTAATATAATTTTAAATATAAAATATAGTTAATTATTTATATTCGCTTATGTATCAAAATAATTACTTTTGGTACACAATTTAATTAACTACTAAAATAATAATATTTAAAAAATTGTATTTTAATAAAATAATATGTCAAATATAAGAAAAGATAAAATTTTAGGATCTCGTCGAATTAGTAATTATTGGTGGGCTACAACTATTTTTTTTGGTGGTCTAGGTTTTGAGTTAGTTGGTTTATCTAGTTACTTCAATATAGAATTATTGCCTTTTACTAAATCTAGTGATTTATTATTTTTGCCACAAGGAATCATAATGACATTTTATGGAACAACAGCAATATTAATAAGCTTATTTCTTTGGCTTACTATTATTTGGAATGTGGGTTCTGGTTATAATGAATTTAACCGTGATCTTGGTTTAATTACAATTTTTCGATTTGGTTTTCCTGGCAAAAATCGAATTTTAAAATTAAAATACAATATTAATGACATTCAATCTATAAAAGTCAATATAAAGGAAGGATTAACGCCTAAAAGGGAAATTTATTTAAAAACAAAAGATCAAAGAGAGATACCTTTAACTAGAGTTGGTAAGCCCATGTTACTACATGAAATAGAAGAGCAAGCAATATCTTTAGCTAAATTTTTAGGTGTTTTCTTGGAAGGTATTGAATAAAATTAAAATATTTTATTTCAATTAATTTGAATATATGCTAATATCATTTGAGTAGCGGGTATAGTTTAGTGGTAAAACCTTAGCCTTCCAAGCTAATGATGCGGGTTCGATTCCCGCTACCCGCTTTCAGCAAGTTAGACAATATAAACTGTATATTAAATATATTATCAATAATATGCATCTGGCTGGATTCGAACCAGCGACGTCCTTTACAGGATGGCGGATTATTAGAGTCGATTTCGTTAAAAATCTCTCCTACAAAACCGTACTTGAAATTTTCACTTCATACGGCTCCTATCTATTTATTTTTTCGAAACATATATTTTGTAGTAAATGTATTTTTATTGCTCTCATATAATCTATAAATATTCTATAGTTAAAATAATGAAATAGTTTAATAGATTTTTTATATCTTTTTTTTAACCAAAAGTATAGTATGAGAGAAACTATTTTATAAAACTTTTTTATTATATCAAATGATAATATTAAACTGTATAACTTATAAAAAATTTTAAATCTTTTAATAACAATTCTAAAAAATTTACGTACTGTTATGTGATTATTAATGCGTAGATACTTTAATGAATTTTTACTATATAATAAGATTTTAGAATTATATATTAAGTTATTATAAATATTACGATTATCCGTAGATTTCCAGTAAATATTATTTATTAATAATCTATATGAGTATTCTAATACCCAATTGCTATTATTTTTTACTAATGGATAATAAATACACCTATTCAACTTATTAATATTTACAAATATATTAATATAAGTTTTTGTAGATTTACTTATAATATATAAATTATTTAAACAAGTTTTACTAACTAAATCATAATTATCATAAAAATTATATGATTCATAATAATTAATTATTAATTTAAATAACATATAATTTTTAGTAAAAACATATATACTTCTTAAAATAGATAAACTTTTAAAATTAAACCATTCTATTCCATGTAAAAATATTTTACAAAGCAATTGGTAAAGCATATGATTGCATAATAAAAAATTACTGAGCAAATATGAAGAAGTATGAAAAATTGTCATCTCTTCTAAACTTCGTGTACGTAACCATTTTATTACATTAGATATAAAATAGGGCAATGCTTGTATTTTTTGTTTTAAAAAATCAATGTTAATATATTTACTATTTATATAGTAATTATTGTATATAAAACTTTTGATATCATATTTACAATTGTTATAACAAGATATAATCTTTTTTTCTTGTGAACTATATAACGAATGATTATATATACTCATTCCAAAAGTAGATTTAAACCTAGCACTCCATTCAGATTCTAAACATAAGTATATTAAGTATTGTTTAACTTTTTCTAATAAAGCTTGAAGAGACTTATAAGATTTACATAAACTATCCGTTTTAAATAAAAAATTCAGTATATAGATTTTATTTATATCTTTTATAAGATAGTTGTCTTGATTCAAATTCATATAAGACTTTTGTATAGAGCCAAATACTTGTTGAATAGCTATAAGTTTTGCTTCATTAGAGTTTATTAAGTTATTTTGAGCTTGATATACTAAATTTCTATTACATAATTGGGTAGCTTTATAAATTTTATTTTGTAATATAAATACTCTTTGTTTTATTTGTTTCCAAGGTAAATCTTTCCACTGAGTTTTTTGATCGAGTACGTAATTAACCATTACTACAAATAGGTTTCGTATAAAATCATATTATTTTAATAAATAGCTGCAATAAGTATGCTTACTAATAATAAATTAAAATCCAATAAATATATCTAAATATTTACTTGTAGTTGCGATTTATAAATTTACAAGCTTTGTTATTGCTTCTTGCTAATAAGTGTTTTATATTTGCCTTAAATTTTACTTAATTATATTTATACTTATTAGTTTTCCCGTTCCATACTTTTTATAAACCTTGTTAACTTAGGCTCCTCTCTATATACTAATAGCCTCTAATAAAAATCATACTTATATTAACTCATAATAATTAAGCTTAAGGGCAAAAATATACATATTTTAGTTATTAATTAGTACTTTATACGAGGGTTTGTTTTCCTAGCCATATTAACATTCTAATTAGTCTGCTTTATTTATATATAATCAAGGCTAGCATATATATAAATTGACCAATCAAGTATATTCATGATTTAGAATAGATGGATTTGAACCAACAAAAAAAGTATAGTTTTAAAAATTTTAATTAGTTTATTTTTTGATAAAATTTAATTTTCAGTTAGCTAACTTTTACAAATATATAATACATACTTTATATTAGATCGGTTAACACCTAAAAACGGGTCGCACATGAGTCCGCTGCCTTCGGCCTCTCGGCCACAGATGCTTAATCAAGTATTTTAAACCTAAATTATCTAAAAAATCAAGCCTATTATTCATTCATATTATGATAAGTTGCAACAGCTGATGGAGAAATTTTATTTAAATATCTAAAAATCCAATATTTAAATATTGTATCTAAAATAACTGGAAAAGTAGAAATAAAAATGAATATAAAATCTCGACTTTCTGATATTCCTAAGTGTCTTAATATTAGTTCTATAATTACTTCCCATCCATGAGGAGAATGAAAACCAACAAACATATCCGTAAATAATATAATTAAAAAAGCTTTAGCAGTATCGCTTAAACCATAAATTAATTCATTGATAAATGATTTTAGTATTGAAAACTGCCTTTTACTTGATATAATAATAGAGATAAAAACTGCTATTGATAAAAAATCTGCTAAAATATTTTTTACAGCAGAAGAACTTTCATTAGCATAGTCTAAGGCTATCTCTAAAGCTTTTTCTGTCATTTTGTAATTAATTAAGTTTGATGAAGGATTACTTATCTTTCCTATGAGTATTTCAAAGTGTAATTTTTCTTCAAATCTTTGTAATTCAGCAAATGCTCTCTCTTCTTGAGATTGATTAAGAAAAATAATATTTTCATCTCTGTTCCATAAATAATTTACCAAAGGTCCAAAAACAAAACTTTTAGAAATTTGATTAATTAAAATAGGCATAATGAATAACAATAGAATATACTTAACAGATACAACTGTTTGATATCTAGCCACTTTAAACTCTTCTAAAGCTTCCACTTCTGCATTCGGGTCTAATTCTTTTTTAAATTTTTCAAAAAGTTTACTGATTGACCTAGGTATAATACCAGTTTTATCTAAAGCTGACTGATTAATTTTTTTTAAATTCCAATACTTCATGATTAATTATAAAATTAAATCAAAAAAAATTATTAATAAAATAACAAATCAAGATAAAATTCAATTGTATAAATTTTTTAAATCACATATTCTTATATGTTAAGAATACAAATTTAAAATAGGATAATATATCAAATGTTATTTACTTTTTTTTTCTTTCTTATCAATACTATATATTACATATCGTATGATAAAATACCTAAACAATACAAATATGCAATTTTACCTAATATTTATTTTCAGAAAAGATTGAATTTTCATAAACATAATAATATAAAAATTAAAATATATAAATGTAACAAGTATTTATTACAAAAAATGCAGAACTATAAATACAGTATATGGAAATTTATAAAATATTACAGTCTTGATTATAATATTACAAATAAAGACTTATATAAGGATATATACATATTACAAAAATTTGGTTCTATCAATTCTATTCATAAATATATGATATTATACAACCAGTATAAACAAACTATATTTGATATAAAAGTCAATCCTATTGTAAAAAAAATCAATATTATCAATCATAAAAAGTTAAAAATATATTCTCAATTATTACAACTTTTATTTAAACAACAAATTGGATTACCTAAAAATTATTTAGGTATTCAGAAAAGCATAAATACAATATACAATTGGTATTTATATCAAGGATATCAATGGACTAATATTAATATAATCAATACACCTGAATCAAATGAGATATCTATATTAATTGATGAAGGTAAAATTTATGAAGTAAATTTAGTATGTAAAACTCATAATATAAAAAAAAACATAATCTTTATCAATTAAATAATTTTATAATACAAAAGCTTAAAATTTCTCCTAATACGATACTGAACCTAAATAAATTAGAAACAGGTATTTCATTTTTAAAACAAGAGAATATAGTAAAAAATTTTAGTTACAATATTCATTACCATCATAGAGGACTAATTGTTAATATAAAATATTCTGTAAATGATGATTTTATCATATATTTTTATGATGAATATCATGCAAATAATATACAAAAAAATACTAGCAACATACTACAATTATTAATACAAGTAATATATTTTTTAAAAAATTTTTCTATTAATGAAATAAAAAATAAAATTGCTCATATAAATTATACAAAATATTCATTTCTAAAATTAGAATATACATATTTTTGGGATTTTATCAAAAATTTCAAAATACAAATGAATAAATCTACTTCTTACAGCAGATTACAAATAAAATTATCTGATTTAAAAATCATCCATTATATTAGTGATGGTTGTATATTGTATAATTATTACAATTTATATTACACCCATTATAAATCTATATTTAATCATATAAAAATAATAAATTCTAATTCATTTATTAAACAAATGTCTGATTTGCAAATTAGGATAAAAAATTTCACAATTAAAATTAAATATCATTTGAGATATAATATTCGTATAGTTCAAAAACTAACTATACAATATAGTCAAGAACAAATAAGATCTATCTATAAATATTGTACAATAAATTCTAGTATACAAAAATCGGATTTTTTATATAACATATACAAAACTATCGCAGAAAAAAAATTATATATATCACTTCAATTAATTCATCAAATTATAAATGATAAGTATATTTATGATATTGTAAAATATCCTTATTTTAATTTTTCATTACTTATGTATTTAAATTTGGATCCTATAAAACCTATAATCTATATGCCTTACATATATCAATATATTTTATTAAATTATAATTTAGTTATAGATTTACCACCTATAGCAGAAAATGTAAAACAACATACTTTCATTTTTAAATTAAAATTCAATATTTATAATGTAGATAAATATTTACTATTAAGACAATTAAATAATAATTATATTAACCTAAAAAATGCATATAATTTCAAAATTCCTTATGGCATACATTATTTATTAAATGCGAAATATAAAATATCTACAATTAAATATATTTCAACATATATTTTTATAAATTATATTAAAAGCTTTTCATATAAAATTCATAGTTTCCACAATGCAAATAACAAAAAACTTTTACATAAAAATCATATTATAATTGGTTTTGGTATACAAGTATATATACCATTAAAACAAATACCTGAGTTAAGTTGTGAATATTATATTAATGATCACAGTGAAAAATTTTTTCATATTAGCACATATGTCAAGTAAAATATAAAATACTATAATAAAAAAATCAAATTAATACTTATGATATATCAACATTTTTTAAGTAAGTTAGAAGGAAATTGGATATCTCAAAAAACAGACTACTTTACTAATACAAAAAAAATAAAGCACAGTCAATCATATATAGAACTAAAAAAGGTAGAAAATATATTAAAAATATCAAAAAATAATCAAAATATCTTATGTAATTATGTATTTTACAATAAAAATAATCAAACACAGGGATATTGTATTTTTCTTAAAGACTCTAAATCACATTATGGTAATATAAAAAAGATTACAAATAATCAAATAGATCATTACACATTCAATTTTTATACAAATAATTGTATAAAAATTGAATGTGTAAAAAATGATTTAATATATCAAGAATATATTTACTTTATAAATGATAGATTTAAAATCATTATTAGTCTATTAAAAGACTATCATAAATATTTAGCTATATCTTTTATTTCTGAAATCAAAATATTGGACCAGAAGTAATGCAATTAATAATATACTATTCTAAATCTTTTCTATTAGGATTTCTCGATGGATCATTAGACAAAAAACCAAAAAAGAATAAAGAAACAAAAAAAATAACCGTTGTATAAACAAATATTTTTAGAGTAAACATAATTAATATCCTATCCAACTATAAACTTTTAATATACTACAAAACAAATCAATTATATTGTATACCAAAAATAGATAAACTTAATAAATTAATTAAAAAATTTCATAAGTTCATCATATAATTAATTATATAAATTATAAATTTTGTTGATTTTTAGATAAATTTTTTTTGATTTTATATTATAATTTCTCGTGAGTTGTATTTTTTTAATATAGATACTGCCTTCAATAATAACACGATTTTTCTGGTTATACATATCAAAAATTCTTTTGGCTATTGTACTTTTGGCAAATCCAATAGCTTTTAAATTCAGCATATCATCTCTAAAATTATATAAATTAACGACCATATAACATAAACATTTACTTTTTAATCTTTTTAGCTTTGGCTGGCTCAATATAAAAGCTGTACAAACTAAATTATTCATAATATCATTATTTCTTAAAAATAGTCTTGATTTACTTGTTGATTTTGACTATTAGCTGATGTGTAATTTAAGTCTTTTAATTTCTTCATAATTTTCCCAAAATACTCTTGAAAATACTCTTCAAGTGTTTCCATTTCATTCTTCTTCATTTGTAATAAATCATAAACTTCATGCATAGAAGTATCAAAATCATCACTGCGTAATAAAACTGAAGCAAAAGCTAGTCTATCAGAAATATTCCAACTCCACTGAAAAAATTTTGTTAAATTGCGAAGAAATTGTAAAAAAATCAAGGGTATTTGAGATATCTTAGATCTTTGTCCAGATAGTTTTTCACATAGCTCAATAATTTCGTTAGAACTCCAAGATTTAATACCTACCATAGGTAAAATTTTATTCTGTGTTTTAATAACAGACAAACTTTTAATAGCACACTTAGCAATATCTTGAGTATCTATATAAGCAATTGATGTAGAATCACCTGTAATCCAAATAGTTTGATTATCTAAAATTGGTAAAGCATATTGTGCAATTAGCCCTTGAAAAAAACCTGATACTTTAAAAATTGTATAGTTTATTCGTGATTGAGTTAGATAAGCTTCTATGTTGACCTTCATTTGCATTAATGGTACTTCAGGATATTTACTAGCATTTAGAATAGAAAAAAAGATATATCTTTGGATATTAGCCTTTTTCGCTGCGTCTATAAGAATGTATTTACTGTAAAGATCTACCTTAATTGAACTATATAAATCCGATGTCCTTGCAGTAGAAGCATCTATGATTGCAGTTATGCCTAAAAGCGTTGGAGGAATTGTTTCTGGCAACTTTAAATCTCCATATACTAATTCTGCGCCCCATTCCTTTAAAAAAGCTGCTTTACGAAAATTTCGTACAAAGCATTTTACCTGAAAACCTTCATCTAAAGCTCTTCTAACAATTTGTCTCCCTAAAGTACCTGTTGCACCTAAAACTAATAAACTCATATAATCATTCTATTTATATATTACTTAAATGATGGGTAGAGAGGGGTTTGAACCCTCATAACTAAAAGTTGTCATATTTTGAATATGATGCGTATGCCAATTTCGCCATCTACCCTAGTATTATATATAATTACATAAGATAGACTATAAAAGCAATGATTGATTATGGATATACTCTTAATATAAACAAATATGAATTTTTTACAAATCTCTTTAATTAATCGATATATTTACTCACCCCAAACCTGGCTACATAAATTAAAATCAAGAAAAAAGATTTATTTTTTATTTATTTACTTATGTATCATTCTATATACTAACTCTATATATATTAGCATTAGTACAACTATATATTGTATATTATTTTTGTATTATAAAATACTAGAAACGTACGATATACAATCTATAGGTAAATATTTATTAATATTATACATAATAGCTTACATTAGCTTTTTATTAAAGCTAAAATTTCCATATTTTTTTACCAAATTATTACTCAATATATATAATATTTTCATATATGTAAAAAACTTACATATATTACAATTGAGAATCATATTGCTTATTATTCATTATATGATAGTAATTAATATAATATTTATAACTACAATTTATGAAGACATCATTTTTAGTTTTCTCATACTTTTTTCAGAATGCAAAAATAAAATAATATACAAGATTATTCTTGTATTATCTTTTGCATCTCAATCTTTAGAACGAATTAATTTAAAAATTCAATATATGATTTTAACTATTAGAATAAAAAAGCTCATGCGTTTATTTAGATATGATATATATATTTACTTAATATTAAAATTATTACAAGAAATATACAGTGATATTTATTTGATATCTTCTTTGTTATATAGTAGAGAATTAGGTTACAAAATTCTCGATATAAGTAATATATATGGATAAATTGAATTTTGACTTGAAGATTATGAATTTATTTATAATAAAATAAAATTAAACATTAAATTAAAATAGAAATTAAATATTATGTTAAATATAAATAGTCCAATAAATAATGATAAAGAAATAAATTTAAACAGCTTTATAAATCAACCATATAAATATGGATTTTATACAGATGTTGAATCTGATAGTTTACCTCCAGGTCTTAATAAAGAAGTAGTTGAAATAATATCAAGAAAAAAAAATGAACCAACATATCTAAAAAAGTTTCGTTTAAAAGCTTATGAAAAATGGAAAAAAATGTATGAACCTAAATGGGGAAAACTAAAATATAAAATAATAGAATATGATAAAATCACTTACTATTCTACACCTAAATATAAAAAAAAGCTGAATAACTTGGAAGAGGTAGACCCAGAAATTTTAAAGACATTTAATAAGCTTGGTATTCCCTTAAATGAACAAAAAAGGTTAAGTAATGTCGCTATTGATGCTGTATTTGATAGTGTTTCAATAGCTACTACCTTTCAAAAAGAATTAGCTGAAGTAGGAGTTATTTTTTGTTCAATTACTGAAGCTATATATAAATATCCTGATTTAGTAAGGAAATATCTAGGATCAGTAGTCCCTGTTAGTGATAATTACTTTGCAGCCCTAAATTCTGCTGTATTTAGTGATGGCTCTTTCTGTTATATTCCTCCAGATACACACTGTCCCTTAGAACTTTCTACTTATTTTCGAATTAACAATAAAGAAGCTGGACAATTTGAAAGAACTTTAATAATTGCAGATGAAAATAGTTATGTAAGCTATCTTGAGGGTTGTACAGCACCACAATTTAGTAATAATCAATTGCATGCAGCAGTTGTTGAATTAATTGCCCTTAAAAATGCTACAATAAAATATTCAACTGTACAAAATTGGTATTCTGGTAATTCAAAAGGAGAAGGTGGTGTTTATAATTTTGTAACGAAAAGAGGATTATGTTGTGGTGATAATGCAAAAATTTCATGGATCCAAGTAGAAACAGGATCCGCTATTACATGGAAATACCCTAGCTGTATTTTAGCTGGCAATAATAGTATTGGAGAATTTTCGTCTATAGCATTAACAAATAATCATCAACAAGCAGATACAGGAAGCAAGATGATTCATTTAGGCAATAACACAAAGAGTCGCATTGTTTCTAAAGGTATTTCTGCTGGTCATTCAGTTAATAGTTATAGAGGATTAGTTAAAATAGGGCCTAAGAGCAAATATTCACGCAATTATTCTCAATGTGATTCTTTATTATTAGGCAAACAGTGTAAGGCTAATACTTTTCCATACATCCAAGTGAGAAGTCCTTCTGCAAGAGTTGAACATGAAGCTTCTACTTCTCGAATTGGTGAAGAACAAATTTTTTATTTTCTACAAAGAGGTATTGAAATTGAAGAAGCGATTAGTTTAATGATAAGTGGTTTTTGCAAAGAAGTATTAAAAGAATTACCTATGGAATTTGCTATGGAAGCGGACCGTTTATTAAACTTGAAATTAGAAGGTAGTGTTGGATAAATAAAACTAATTAATATGATTAATCAAAATATATTAAAAATTCAGAACTTACACGTAAATATAAATAATAATCTTATTTTAAAGGGCATTAATCTATCTATAAACAAGGGTGAAATACATGCTATAATGGGCAAAAATGGTTCTGGTAAAAGTACTTTAGCAAAAGTCATTGCTGGACACCCTAAATATAGCATAAATCAAGGAAATATTATATTAAATGAAGAAGATATAACATTTTATGAAACTGCAAAACGTTCCCATAAAGGCATTTTTCTTGCTTTTCAATATCCAGTAGAAATTCCAGGAGTAAATAATCTTGATTTTTTACGTCTTTTATATAATTCTCATAGAAAAGCTAATAAATATGCAGAAATAGATCCTTTATCATTTTTTGAATTAATTAACACAAAAATCAAAACGATTGATATACCTTCAAATTTTTTAACAAGAAATGTAAATGAAGGTTTTTCTGGTGGAGAAAAGAAAAAAAATGAAATTTTGCAAATGTCATTATTAAATAGTCAACTAGCAATATTAGATGAAATCGATTCAGGACTAGATATTGACGCATTAAAAAGTATTGCTAATAATATTAATAAACTCAAAAATGATTGTAATTCAATACTTCTGATTACACATTATCAAAGGCTACTAGATTATGTAACTCCAGATTATATTCATATTATGGACAAAGGGCGTATAATACATACAGGTAATGCAGAAACAGCCAAAAATTTAGAACTATATGGCTATGAATATATTTCTAATATAAATTAGTATATGTAATATATCTTTATCTAATGTATATTAAATAATTATAAACTTCGATTATTTTACTTAAAGCTAAAAGTATTAAAAAAATAATTTGCATAGTTTAAACTATTGTATAATATGAAATATAATCACTATTATCAAAAAAGTTTTTGATAAAAAATTCTAAATATGATTAGATACATATTTAAGAACTTATGCTATTGAATTAATAGCATAAGAAATCCGCTTTTAGCTTTCATATAAATTAGGATGATATTGTATAAATTTATAAAATATCCTAATTATACAATCAATATCTTAATAATAATTATACTGAAAAAGCTTGCTTAACATCTTCTATAGACTGTTTTAATAATTCTTCTGCTTCTTCACTTAATTGTTTTGTAGTACGTATACTTTCTAAAAATTCAGGTTTAGAATTGCGTAAATCTTCTCTTAAAGCTTGAACAAACTCTTTAACTTTCGATAAATCAATGTCATCTAAATGTCCATTAATACCCGTATAAATAACAGCTGTTTGTTCTTCAACAGGAATAGGAGAATTTTGTGCTTGTTTTAAAATTTCTCTTAAACGCTGTCCTCTTGCCAATTGATTTTGTGTTGCTTTATCTAAATCAGAAGCAAATTGAGAAAAAGCTTCCAATTCTGCAAATTGTGCTAATTCTAATTTCAATTTACCGGCTACTTTTTTCATAGCCTTAATTTGTGCTGCAGAACCTACACGTGATACAGAGATTCCTACATTAATAGCTGGTCTAATACCTGAATTAAATAAGTCCCCAGATAAAAAGATTTGTCCATCAGTAATTGAAATTACATTAGTTGGAATATATGCAGAAACATCACCTGCTTGTGTCTCAATAATAGGTAGAGCAGTCATGCTACCACCTCCTATATCACTACTTAGCTTAGCTGCTCTTTCTAATAATCTTGAATGTAAGTAGAACACATCTCCCGGATAAGCTTCACGACCAGGAGGTCTACGTAATAATAAAGACATTTGACGATAAGCTTGTGCTTGCTTAGTTAAATCGTCATAAACAACAAGAGTTGCTTTCCCCTTATACATAAAATATTCAGCTAAAGCTGCTCCTGTATAAGGCGCAATATATTGCAAGGTTGCTGGATCATCAGCATTAGCTGCTACAACTATAGTATAGTCTAATGCATCTTTGTCTTGTAAAGTAGATACAACTTGAGCTACTGAAGAAGCTTTTTGACCAATAGCAACATAAACACAAATTACATCTTGACCTTTTTGGTTAATAATAGTATCCAAGGCAACTGCTGTTTTACCAGTTTGTCTATCGCCAATGATAAGTTCTCTTTGTCCTCTACCTATTGGAATCATTGAATCAATAGCAGTAATGCCTGTCTGCAATGGTTCACAAACAGACTGACGTCCAATAATACCAGGAGCGTATGACTCAATTAATCTTGTTTCTCGAGAATCAGGTATACCTTTTGCATCTATAGGTCTTGCTAAAGGGTCTACTACTCGACCTAAAAAACTATCTCCAACTGGAATTTGAGCAATTTTACCAGTAGCTTTTACAGAACTACCTTCTAAAATATTTCTGCCATCTCCCATTAAAACCACTCCAACATTATCACTCTCTAAATTAAGAGCTATACCTATTGTTTGATCTTCAAATTCCAGTAGTTCTCCTGCCATTACTTCATCTAAACCGTATACTCTTGCAATACCATCTCCAACTTGTAACACAGTACCAACATTCGCTATTTGTACTTCTTGTTCATACTTATCAATTTGTTGACGTATTATATTACTTATTTCATCAGGTCTAATATTTACCATATTACAATTATGAATTATTATTTATAATATATTAATTGAGATTTAAATCTTTATCATTTAAGCTGAATTTAAATAAGTTGTCATATGAGTCAACTTACCTTGTAAACTTGTATCAATAGTTTTAGACCCTATCTTTATGATAAAACCAGCTATCAAATCGGGTTCTAATTTAGTCACTAGCCTTACAGTTTTACTGCAAGACATATTTTTGATCTTATTAATTAATTCTTTTTCTTGTACATCTGTTAAAGCAATTGGAGTTGATATTTCTGCAACTACCGTAGACTCTATTTGGCACACTAAATCTAAATATTTATTTATAATAAGATCTAACAAAGAAATTCTACGTCTATCTATCAAAACTAGTAAAAATCTAAGTACAAGATCATGAACTTGAGTTGAAAATACCTGATTGACCACATTTTTTTTAGTTTCTATTTTAATTGATGGATTATCAAACAATATTTTTAACTCTTGCGATTTTTTTAATACACTAGATACCAAACATAAATCTTGTTTTATTTGGTCTAATATAGAAGTATCACGCGCAGATTCTATAAGAGCTTCTGCATAAGGGATAGCTGCTTTAGATATAACGCCTTGATTGCTCATAAATTACCTCCTAATTGAGCAATATTATTATCGACAATTTTGGCTTGAATAGCAGGAGTAATTTGATTTTGCAACTGAGCAGTAACTCTTTTGATAGCTAAAGATGTTATTTGCAACTGAATTTGTTGCCTAATTTGACTTTCTGCTGTAGTAATATTTGCCTTACTAGCAGATATTAATTTATTAACGTCTGCTTTCCCCTGATCTAATATAGACTGTTTAACTTTTTGAGCTGTTAATTCTGCCTCCTTTATTATTTGACTAATAATCACCTGAGTTTGTGCTAATTGCTTTTCTGATTCAACTAATCTTGCATTTGCTTGTTGTAAACGCTCTTCTGATTCTTGTATAGCAAATAAAACTTTCTCTTGCCTAAAGTTTAAAACAGAACCTAAAAATTGTTTTAAAACATATATAAGACCAGATAATAGGAATGCAATATTAATTACATTCGCTTCCAAAAAATTTGTGTTAAAACTAATTGCTGTGTTAGCATGTTCTTCAACAGATGCAATTAAATTAAATATTTGCATAACTTTTTCCATTATATATAGTATCCAAAATTATTTAAAATAATAGCAAATTATTGCTATTAACATAATTAAATTGTATAGATATATATTAATTATCTAATAATTTGGACTTAATTTTATCACTTAAAACATCCACTTGTGTTTCTAATGTTTTTAGAGCATCTTCTTTTTGAATATTCAATTGATTATATGCTTCAGCTACTAATTTTTCTGCATCTAATTGGGCTTCCTTTATCTTAATGGAAACTATACTTTGTGCCTCTTGTTGAGCATCTTTAATAATATTTTGAGCTTTTTTTCTTGATTCTGCTAACTGATATTCATATTTTTTAGTTAATTCATTAGCTTTTAATAAAGATGCAGAAGCTGTGGTTAAACTATTGCGAATATATTCATCACGCTCATCAAGTACATGACCAATAGGCTTATAAAAGATAATATTTAATACAACAGTTAAAGCAAAAAATTGCAATGCCATTAAAGGCAATGTCGCATTAAAATCAAAAAGACCTCCTTCAACTTCTGTACTTGAGATTTGTAATAACAAAAATGGCAAGTTGATCATTTATTTGTTTATATTAATTTTAGACTTATATTCAAAATAAATATTAAAATTATATTGTACACTTGATAAAACGCTTAGTTTTTTAATTTATATTATTAATATAAAATAAAAAACTAAGCGCACATAATTATATTAACCCGTGTAAGGATTTGCAAATAAAAGTGATAATGCTACAACTAAACCATAAATTGTTAAAGATTCCATAAAAGCTAAACTTAATAAAAGAGTACCTCGAATTTTGCCTTCAACCTCTGGTTGTCTTGCAATACCTTCTACAGCATTAGCTGCTGCACTACCTTGACCAATTCCAGGTCCAATTGCTGCAAGACCTACAGCAAGACCAGCAGCTATAACAGAAGCAGCAGAAATAATAGAATCCATAAATAATATTATATAATTAGAATATATAGAAAATTAACAGATTTCATATTGTACAAATGAACCATTTAAGTTCATAGATTAAATTACACTGATCAATTTAATGCTCACCATGTCCTTCCATAGCTTCACCTATATAAGCAGCTGATAAAGTAGAGAATATTAATGCTTGAATAGAACTAGCAAATAATCCTAGTATCATCACAGGTAAAGGTATTAAAATAGGTACTAGCAATGTAAAAACTGACACTACAAGTTCATCGGCTAAAATATTACCAAATAAACGAAAACTAAGAGATAGAGGTTTTGTAAAATCTTCTAAGATATTAATTGGAAGTAATACAGGAGTAGGTTCAATATAACGCATAAAATAACCTATGCCATTTTTACTTAAACCTGCATAAAAATACGCAACTGAAGTTAATAAGGATAAAGCAACCGTAGTATTTATATCGTTAGTAGGTGCTGCTAACTCACCTTCAGGAAGTTGAATTAATTTCCAAGGTATTAAAGCTCCTGCCCAATTACTACCTAAAATAAATAAAAAAATAGTTGCTATATAAGGAACCCATGAACGATACTCATGCTCTCCTATTTGATTTTTAGCTATATCTTGTAGAAATTCCAGTACAAACTCCATAAAATTTTGTAATTTTCCCGGTATTTTATCTAATTTCCTAGTTCCAATAAAAGCTATTAATACTAATACAGCTATTACTAACCATGAAACGATAAAAACTTGCCCATGCACTTTATAACTACCTATTGTCCAATATAAATGTTTACCTACTTCAACTGCAGATAATAAAGCAAATGAAGAGATTTGTTCTAACTCTGTATAATCCATAAAAATTATAATTTGAATAAGTAGTACAAAATATATTAGATTTTTATGTTAAATGTTATTTAAAATAAAAATACTATTATAATTAATTATATATCTATATAGTAATTATTTAACGTTATTGTGAGAATTTCAGTAATAATATATACTAGCATGATATAATTATAAAATATAAAAATTTATCATATACTTTGTTATCCATTTTTACTTCTATTATTTATTTTTCAATAATTTCACCTAATAAAAATTTTTCAAAACGACTTATTTTTATATTTTCTCCTAATAAAGCAATATGTTGTTTAATCAAATCTTCTATTGTAATATCTGGATTTTTTATAAAAGCCTGATTCATTAGAGACATCTCTTTTAATCTTTTTTCTAGTCTGCCTTTAACAATCTGATCTTTTATCGTACTGGGCTTATTAAAAATATCTTCTTTAGCAAGTTCAATGCGGGTCTCACGATCAATTAATTCTTTAGGGATATCACCTGAAGATAAATATGAGACATTTTGACAAGCAGCTATTTGCATAGCTAAATCTTTAGCTAATTTTCGAAATTCAATACGCCTAGCAACAAAATCTGTTTCACAATTTAATTCTATTAAAACACCTATTCTTGAACCTATATGAATATAACTTTCTATTATACCTTCAGCTGCTATTCTTGTAGATTTTTTATCTGCTGATGCTAAACCTTTTTTACGCAATGTTTCTATAGCTATTTCCATATTTCCTTCTGATTGTTGAAGAGCTTTCTTGCAATCCATCATACCAGCACCTGTTTTATTGCGTAGTTCTTTAACATTATGTGCAGAAATTTGTGTAGTCATATTATCCCTATTATTATTAATTATACAAAATTATTATATTTGTTGTTCTAAATTATAATTTGTACCTTCTATAATAGAATCAGCTATTTTACTCATAATAAGCTTAATAGATCTTATAGCATCATCATTTGCTGGTATTGGAACATCTATAATTTCTGGATTGCAATTAGTATCTAACATACAGATAGTTGGTATGCCTAACTTTACACATTCTTGAATAGCTGTTGTTTCACGTTTTTGATCTACAATAATAACAAAATCAGGCAAATTGTACATATTCTTTATACCTTTCAAATGCTTTCTTAACTTTTCTAATTCTCTACGAGTCATAGAAGCTTCTTTTTTAAGCATCGAATCAATCATACCAGACTCTTCTGCAATTTCTAACTCTTGTAAACGCTCAACTCTTGATTTGATTGTTACCCAATTAGTTAACATACCACCAAGCCATCTTTGATTAACGTAATAAGAATTAGACCGTATAGCTTGTTCGGCAATTACGCCTGCTGCTTGTCTTTTAGTACCTAAAAATAAAAATTTTTTCCCTTCCTGTGCAGCATGACGAATAAATTGACATGCTTCTGTCAACAAATGTGCTGTTTGCACTAAGTCTATAATATGTATACCATTGCTTTCAGTATATATATATGGAAACATTTTAGGATTCCATCTTCTAGCTTGGTGGCCAAAATGCACACCTGCTTCTAATAATTCATTCAATGAAACAATTGACATAACTTATTAAATAAATATATATAAAATAATAATATCTATGAATTTAAATAAAAAAATCAAACTAATTAATCAAAATACTATCTAGATATTAATGTAAATAATAATAAAATAATAATAACATAATGATTTATATCATATTTAAGATATATTATTCATTCTATCAATTATCTAAGGATAAATCATTATTCAATGAATATATACGATTACTTCTATCATCTAAAATAATATCTTCGAATTCCGTATTTTTAGATATAGGTAATACATTTGTTGCATGCGATATATTATTACTCTTACCAATAAATTTTGTACTATTATAAATATCAAAGCCTGTACCAGCAGGTATTAGTCGACCTATAATAACATTCTCTTTTAAACCTCTAAGCCAATCTAGTTTACCTGAAATAGCTGCTTCTGTTAAGACTTTTGTTGTTTCTTGGAAGCTTGCTGCAGAAATAAAACTGTCCGTATTAAGCGAAGCTTTAGTAATGCCTAATAAAATAGGATAATATAATGCTTCTTCTTTATAACAAGAACGCAACATTTGATTCACTGACTCAATTTTTTGTAACTCTATAATTTCTCCTGGTAAATAGTCTGTATCACCTCCATTTTCTATTTTCACTTTAGATGTCATCTGTCGCACAATTACTTCAATATGCTTATCTGCAATTTCTACACCTTGAGATTGATATACTAATTGTACTTCTCTAACTAAATAAAGTTGTATTTCTAACAAACTTAATCTAGTAGAATCATATAAATTTAAACCTTGATTTAAATATTCACGAAACTTAGACTCTAAAAATGTATGTGGATTAAAAACTGTATCTGATTTTCTACGTGCTTCTAATATTTCTTCTATCCTAGGTAAACCTTGTACAATATCACCTGTTTTTGCTCTTTCAAAAATTAATGTTGCCAAACTTTCTCCTCTCTGTATTAAAGCATTATTATCAACATGCAAAAAAGAACCAAAAGAAATTAAATAAGGTTGACCAATACGAAGTGTAACCTGATTATCTCTAATAGAAATAATGCGTCCGGAATTATATGAAATGATATTAGTAGCAATTTCATCTCCTGCATAAATCCAATCATTTATATTAACTTTAATATTTTGATGGTTATCTATAGAAAAAACTTTTGTATCTATTGGGGTAACCAATAAAATTCTAGGATTAGCTGATTTATTCTTTTGAATAGAAACTATTTGACCTTGTTGAGAAGAGAATATTTCTGTTTGAGCTATAATCGTACCATTATCAATATATTGATTATTATTAACTAATAAACGTGTCTCCGTATATAAATTCTTGCTGGTAATATAATTTTTATCTTTCAATGACAATATATCTGTTGTTATAACTTGAAGTGAAAATATAGAACTATTTGTTTCATTTAATTTTAATTGAAAAGTGCAATCAAGATGCATAGATTTTGCTTCTAATTCAGCTATTAAGTAAGTTTTAATAATATCTACACCTTGAACAGACTTAATCCTTTCTCCATCTCGAAAATATATACGTTGTACTAACTTTAAATTAAATACATTCGTAGCAAAAGAATCGTCAGAATATTTAAAATCTATATTTTTACTAGGAATTGAATATACAACCACTGGTCTAATAAAAATAAATTTTTTATCCTGCATATAAAAATATTCCCAATAAACCAATTTATCAGTAACCAAATTATCAATAATAATTTCACCTGGTCTCAAAAAACCTCTTGATTTAGATCTACTTTCTTGATTTTCAGAAAAGCGATATAATATACCTGGCTTGATTATAATTTCTCTAACAATGCCTTCTTTGTGTATAATATCGACAATACCAGCAATATTAGAGAAAATATTTTTCACTATTTCGGTTCCTTCTTCCACTAATTGCCCATGATTTACTAGTAGAAGAGAGATATCTTTATTAATTTCATGCGTTTCCTCTGATATCCATAATATATAACCTCCACCAAGGATATCATAATAATCTTTTTTATTATCAAAATCAGTTTTTTTATCAGATACATATAAATCTAAATACTTTATGATTCCTCCGGTATTTGTACGATAAATATTTGTGATTAATTCAGCTATCAATTGTTGATGAACAATTTTTTGATATGGTAAAGTTTTTAAAATAAATTGATCTTTTTGTTCAGTAAGTAAAATATAATTTTTATAACCATTATGAATTTTTTTTAAAATCTGTATATTAGTAAAAACTTTAGAAGATGTAATAATCATTACATCTTGCATAAAATCTTGACTCTTTTTTATAAGACGAACTTTTCCACTATATCGACTAATATATTTTACATTTGCTAACAAACTGTTCTCATAAATAAGATCATTTTCAGCTATTATAATATGTGCATCTTTTGGTATACTATACACCTGACCAGATAAAACCCAAATAAGACCTCCTTTATTAACACTTCTAAAAGTCTTTTGTTCATTTTTGATCTTATTTAAAGATAGATTCATTAAATGAATACTTCCTGAAAAATCTGCTAAAACGGCTTTTTGCGCTTTTTCAGTTATCATTCTTTTATTTATAGGATATTCAGCTATTACTTGTCCATCTTTTATATTAGCTAAATCCTCAACAAATAATATTGTATCTTTAACTAAAGGAATACTTGTTTTCCTATTATTAGCATCTATTAATTTAAGCTCCGTATCTTCTTCTACTAAAAAAGCGTGTTCACCATGACGTGTTCTCGTATCACTTAAAATAATATCATCAGAATATTTTATTTGAAAATCCCCTGGGCTCACTACGGTTTGAGCTAACTCTCCAGTAAAAACCCCACCTGTATGAAAAGTTCTCATAGTTAATTGAGTACCAGGCTCGCCTATAGACTGAGCAGCAATTATACCAACAGCTTCTCCTAAATCTACCATTTTACCATGAGCTAAATTCCACCCATAACATAATTGACATACGGATCTAATGCCATCACAAGTTATAGGAGATCGAACTAAAACACTAGAAATACCTAAATTAACTATCCTATTAGCCAACTCAGGACATATTTCTTGATCTAACCTTGCTATCAATTTTCCATTAATTGAATCAAATAGATCTTCTGCTAATATACGACCCACTAAAGCCTGATTTAGAGAAATCAATGACTTTCTGTTATCTACCATAGCTTCTAATAATATACCTTTAGAAGTCTTACAATTAGCTTCTCTTATAATTACATCTTGTGCAACATCAACTAATCTACGAGTTAAATAGCCTGAATCTGCTGTCCGTAAGGCTGTATCAACAAGTCCTTTTCTAGCACCATAAGAAGAAATAAAGTAATCTGTAACTGTTAAACCTTCTCTAAAATTACTTGATATAGGTAAATCAATAATTTGTCCTTGTGGATCAGACATTAAACCTCTCATACCTACTAATTGCCTTACTTGTGAAATATTTGCTCTTGCGCCAGAAAAAGCCATCATATAAATAGAATTTAAAGGATCTGTTTCTGTAAAATATTTAACTATATGTTTTTTTAAACGATCACTAGCACTATTCCATGTATCAATAACTTTTTGAAAACGTTCAACAGCTGTTATTTCTCCTCTTTTATATTTTATATCTGTTTGTTTAATTACTTGCATAGTTAATGCTAAAAGTTTACGCTTACTAGGAGGAATACGTAAATCTTCTAAACTTAAAGATATTCCCGCTTTTGTTGCATACAAAAAACCTAAGTTTTTTAACGTATCTGCCATATTAGCAGCACGTGCAATACCATAATTCCTGAAAGCCCACATGATTAACTTTCTTAGTTGAGATTTGTCTACAACTTTATTTAAAAAAAGAGGTTCTACGATTTTTTTTCGTATCATATTAATGAAATAGAAATAATAAATTATTTGATTAAATCAATGATTCTCTAATAGCTTTATTAAATAAAATACGCCCTGCTGTTGTACGTATATACTGGACAAGAATTTCTCCATTACTATTATATCTGATAATTTTATTGTGAAATATTTTAGTAGTACTTCCATCATTATTAAGTTTTAATTTAATTACAGTATCATTATTTAAGCTATCTACTGATCCATTAAAACGAACCCAAATTAAGGAATGTAAATTTATTTTATTCTGTTGATAAGCTATTAAAGCATCTTGCAAATTAGCAAAATATTGACTTATTGTATTATTAGCAGCTGGATTATAAGTAGTTAGGTAATAACAACCTAAAACCATATCTTGACTTGGCATTAAAATGGGTTGACCAGTTGCTGGAGATAAGAAATTATGTGGTGCTAACATAAGTAAACGAGCTTCAGCTTGTGCTTCTAGAGATAAAGGAATATGCACAGCCATTTGATCACCATCAAAATCAGCATTAAAAGCTGGACAAACAAGAGGATGCAATTTAATAGCTCTTCCTTCAACTAGAATAGGCTCAAAAGCTTGTATACCTAGACGGTGTAAAGTAGGTGCCCTATTTAGTAATACTGGATGACCATATATAACTTCTTGCAATACTGACCATACGATTGGTTCATTTTTTTGAATAATTTTCTTAGCCGCTTTAATATTGTTGACTAACCCCTGTAATATCAACCTATGAATTACAAAAGGCTGAAATAACTCTAAAGCCATCTCTTTTGGTAGCCCGCATTGATGGAGTTTTAAATCAGGACCGACAACAATCACTGATCTTCCTGAATAATCTACACGTTTTCCTAACAAGTTTTGTCTAAATCGGCCTTGTTTTCCTTCAATTATATCAGATAAAGATTTTAAAGGACGATTATTCGCTCCAATAACAGTTCGACCACGACGTCCATTATCCATTAAAGAATCAACTGCTTCCTGTAACATTCTTTTTTCATTTCTAATAATAATTTCAGGTGCTAATATTGCTTTAAGACGAGCTAAACGGTTATTACGATTAATAATTCTCCTATAAAATTCATTTAAATCAGCTGTTGCAAATCTACCTCCATCTAATTGAACCATAGGCCGTAAATCAGGTGGTATAACAGGAATTACAGATAATACCATCCATGAAGGATTTGCTCCTGTCGCAAGAAAATTTTCTAATAATCGCAATCTTTTCATTTTTTTATTAAACTTAGTCGAAGGATTTTTGAAAAATTTAGGTGGTTTCAAAGATTCTTCTCTCAAAATTTCTACAGTATTTTTGAGATCTATATTTTGTAACAACTTATAAATTGCTTCTGCCCCTATACTCACTTCTATACCAAACAGATTGGAAGACTGAGGATATAACTTATCTTCCAAATTTCTCCATTCATAACCTTCTAATAGTTGCTTATAATTTAGTTGATCATAATTACCTGGATTAATTACTACATAAGAATGAAAATATACAATTTTTTCCAATTCTTTAACAGTTAAATCTAGAGCTAAAGCAATATAGCTAGTACTACCTTTTAAATACCAAACATGTGTTACAGGTGCAGCCAATTCAATATAAGCCATTCTATGCCTTCTAACTTTTGATTCTGTGACTTCAACACCACATCTTTCACAAACAACGCCTCTATATCGAAATCTTTTATATTTACCACAATGACATTCCCAATCTTTAACTGGACCAAAGATACGCTCACAAAATAAACCATCCATTTCTGGTTTCAAAGTTCTATAGTTAATTGTTTCAGGTTTTGTTACCTCACCAACAATCTGTCCATTGGGCAAAGATCTTTCACCCCAACTGCGAATTTTACTTGGAGAAGCTAAACTAATTTTAACATAATCAAAATGATGATCAAATTTAGTCATAAATTCAATGAATTCTAATGTATTAAATATGTAAAATTTTTTAATAACTATTATTTAAATCTATATGATTATTCAAATCATAAGAGATTTAATTGGATTGAAGATGATTTGAAATACTTGGTTGATTGTCATGAATTACTTCTGTGTGAATTGCACTATCACCTGACATCAAATCAATCTCAATACTTTTTTGATCACCATCCTCAAATAACTCTAACTTATGAACAGCAACATCCAATGCTAAAGACTGTAATTCTCTCATAAGAACTTTAAATGACTCAGGTGTACCTGGTTTAGGTATAGGTTTGCCTTTAACAATTGCATTCAATGCATCATTTCTACCTTGCATATCGTCTGATTTAACTGTTAACAATTCTTGTAAAGTATAAGCCGCTCCAAAAGCTTCTAATGCCCATACTTCCATTTCCCCTAGTCTTTGTCCACCATGCTGTGCTCTTCCACCTAAAGGCTGCTGTGTAACTAAAGAATAAGGACCCGTAGACCTAGCATGTATCTTATCATCAACTAAATGAACAAGTTTTAAAATATAAGCCTTGCCAACGGTAACAGGATTATCAAAGAATTCACCTGTTCTACCATCAATAAGCATTATTTTACCAGGATGCAAATAGTTAAATAACCAAGATTTTCTATTAATTAAACTTGCTTGTTTTAATTTATTATTTACTAATGCACGTGAAGCTTCTGGACCATACATCTCATCAAATGGTATAATTTTAAAACGTTTACCTAAATATTCACCTGCCATGCCAAGCAAGCATTCAAATAATTGACCTACATTCATTCTTGATGGCACTCCTAAAGGATTTAACAAAATGTCTATTGAAGTACCATCTGGTAAAAAAGGCATGTCTTGCATAGGCAAAATACGAGAAATAATGCCTTTATTACCATGACGACCTGCCATTTTATCTCCTACTTGAATTTTCCTTTTTTGAGCAACATAAACTCTAATAATTTCATTCGTTCCTGGTGGAAGTTCATCGCCTTTTTGACGCTTAAAAATTTTTATATTTACTACTCTACCTTTTGTAGCATTAGGCAATCTTAAAGATGTATCTCTAACATCTCTAGCTTTTTCTCCAAATATAGCTCTCAATAACTTTCCTTCTGGTAACTGATCAGATTCACCTTTAGGAGTAACTTTACCAACTAATATATCTCCTGCATCCACCCAAGATCCTATAGCAATAATACCATTTTTATCTAACAAACTAATAGATGCTTCGCTCACATTAGGTATATCTCTAGTAATTTCTTCGGGGCCTAATTTGGTTTGCCGACATTCTAATTCATATCTTTCAATATGTATAGAAGTATATAGATCATCATATACTAATCGTTCACTAATTAAAAATGCATCTTCATAATTATATCCTTCCCAAGGCATATAAGCCACAAAAATATTTCTGCCTAAAGCTATTTCACCACCATCTGTAGATGCTCCATCTGCAATAGTTTGACCCATTATAATTTTTTCTCCTGGCCAAACAATAGGTCTTTGATTAATACAAGTATCTTGATTAGAACGATAGTATTTTTTTAATCTATAATGTACTGTACAACCGTCTTTACTTTGTATACCGATTTTGGTGCCAGATACGTAACTAACAATACCATTAGTACGACTTGTCAAAACCATACCAGCATCTTTTGCTATTTTAGCTTCTAAACCAGTACCTACAATTGATTTCTCAGGAAATAAAAGAGGAACAGCTTGTCTTTGCATATTTGATCCCATAAGAGCTCTATTTGCATCATCATGCTCTAAAAATGGAATTAAAGAAGTAGCTGCAGATATAAATTGAATAGGCGAAACAGCCATATAATCTACTTGATTAATATTAGCTGTTATGAATTCTTGTTGATATCTAACAGGAATTACATCATTTTTTATATAATTACTAGAATTTAAAGATATATCTGCAGGAGCTATACGTAAATAATCTTCTTGATCAGCCGTTATATAGTATAACTGTCTATTCTTTAAAACTTGCCCTTTAAATACCTTATAATAAGGAGTTTCAATAAAGCCATATGAATTAATTTTAGCATATATACTTAAAGATCCTATCAGTCCAGCATTAGGACCTTCAGGAGTTTCTATTGGGCATATACGACCATAATGGCTAGGATGTAAATCTCTAACAGCAAAACCTGCACGATCTTTATTTAAACCACCTGGACCTAATGCACTAATTCTTCTTTTATGAGTTAATTCTGATAAGGGATTAGTTTGATCCATAAATTGAGACAATTGACTTGAACTAAAAAATTCTCTAACAGAAGCTATTACAGGTTTTGGATTTACTAAATTAGATAAACTTAAAGAATCAATATCACAAATAATCATACGCTCACGAATAATTCTTTCTAATCTATTTAATCCAATACGGACTTGATTTTGTAATAATTCACCAACAGAACGTACTCTTCTGTTACCTAAATGATCTATATCATCAAAAGTTCCAATATTTTGCTCTTTAATGTTTAATAAATAATCTAAAGCAACTAAAATATCTTGAGGAGACAAAACTCGAAAATAAATAGGTATTTTTAAATTCAATTTTTGATTAATTTTATGCCTACCTACTTCACCTAAATCATATCTCTTAGGATCGAAAAAACGAGCATATAACATTTGCTTAGCTACACTTAATGTTGCAGGTTCATTAGGTCTTAACTTACTATATACAATTACTAGTGCTTCCTCTTCTGTTACTTGTTCAATAGACAATTTAGCTCTATCTTTATTAAATTCTTTTTTATAGTAAGCTAAAGAAGAATTAATAAGAAAATTATATTTTGTCAGCTTTTTTTTAATCTCTCCATTATTTAAACCGATCGCTCTTAAAAAAATATAAGCATTTACCTTATGTGTTTTATCAATTTTCACCCAAACCTGTTCTTTAGCATCTATCTCAAATTTAAGCCAAGAACCACGATTAGAGATAAGACTACAATTGTATATTTGTTTATTATTTTTATCTAATTCTTGCTTATAATATACTCCAGGACTCCTAACTATTTGATTTACTATAATCCTTTCTGTACCAGATATAACAAAAGTACCTCTATTAGTCATTAAAGGCAAATCACCTATAAATACAGGTCTTTTACGATACTTTTTATGAATATTATGTGGATGAACTAAATAGGAAAATTCACCTTTACTTGTAATATCCTTTTTTACTAAATCCGTATCTCTTCTAGTTAATTTTGCAGGTATATATATTTGAGCACTATATGTTCTATCACGGCTTTTAGCTTTTCTAACACTATATCTAGGAAATTTCAATTTATAATCTTTACCAAAAAATTGTAATTCTAATTTTTCCGTCGGATCAATTATAATAGGAAAAGAATCTAATACTTCACACAAACCTCGCAATAAAAAAAATTTAAAACTTTCTTTTTGAATTGCTACTAAATCTGGAAACATAGATTTGGAAATCATTTCTTGTGACATTAATCGCCCCACAATTAAAATAAAATTTAATAATATAACAAAAAACATTGTAAGATATGTCGTTTTGTTATTATTTCATATTATTATCATATATATTCATATATACGATGAAAATAGCAGAAGAATTTCCTGAAAAACTATTATAGTACTTATTAATTTTAAATTTAAAATAGCAAAATTTAAAATCAATAAGAATAAAGAATTTAATCTTAATGACTTATTTTTATGTCGTGTTAAGTGTTAGATCTTTAGTTACTTTAGCAAGCATAGCTTTTTTGCGAGAACCATTATTTTTATGCAATACTCCTTTACTAACAGCTTTATCTATTTTTTGATAAAGATCTGATAATTGCAATAAAATATCCCCAGAATCTAAACGCCGCGTATTATTTAAACTCGAAATATATTTCTTGGTTAATGTTTTAATTTCGGACTTATAACTTCTATTTTTACGTTTATTACGTAAAGAAACTTGAATCCTTTTTATCACAGATACATTTTTAGACATATTTTTTTAAGGTATCCATAAATTAAATAATGAACTTATCCAGTATTTACTTTTTAATTTACATGGATTATAGCATTAGTCGATATAAATAAACAATACTAACAATTATCAAACAGAATTAGCAAACTGAATTTAATAAGATTTTAACACCAACTATAAAAAATATATTATTTTATAATATCTTAGACTTGATACTGCAAATATAATCATGCAATAATAAAGTTGTTTATACTTATTCAAAATCAACTTACCATGAGCAAAAACAAAGGAGCACGTATAATAATAACACTAGAATGTCCATGTCGCAACTTAAATAGTGAATATAAAGACAAAAGAAAAAAAGGTATTTTTAGATATACAACTACAAAAAATAGAAAAAACACTCCTCGCCGTCTAGAATTAATGAAGTTTTGCCCTAATTGTAATGAACATCAACAATTTAAAGAAATAAAATGATACTATATAAGAACAAAAACTTGCCTATTAAATTAAATGAAAAAATCGACTATAAAGATATAGATTTACTTAGAAAATTTATTACAGATCAAGGTAAAATTATATCAAGACGTTCTAATGGATTAACAGCAAAACAACAAAAACAATTAACAAAAGCTATAAAGAGAGCACGAATTCTTGCATTACTTCCCTTTATCAATAAAGATTAATTTATAAAAAAATTTATTAATATAATAATAAAAATATTAAGACAATTCTTAATATTTTTGATTTTATATAACGTATTTATAAATTTTTAGGTTTTTCATATAATTCATAAGCTTCTATTACATCTTCTGATTGCCATACATAATCATCTTGACATCTTAAACCACATTCATTACCTGCAATAACTTCATTAACATCATCCTTAACACGTTTTAATGACACTATAATACTTTCATGTATTAATTGATCATTACGATAAATATTTATTGATGCATCTTGTTTCAATTTACCAGATTTTACTAAACATCCAGCAACAGCTCTTTTTTGTATATAGAAAACAGTTTGAACTACAGCTTTACCAATTAATATCTTACTATACTCTGGATCAATTAAATTCAACATATAATTTTGTATATAGTCTAATAAATCATATATAATATCAAATTGACACAAACTAACATTCACTTTTTCTGCTTTACTTAAAATATATGAAGAAACATTAATATTAAAGGCGATAATCAAAGCCTGACTATTACTAGCCAAATCTATATCTGTATCAGAGATACTACCTGAATTACAAGTTAAAATATTTAACTGTACTTTATTTTGTGGAATCTGCATAAACGCGTGAATTATTGCATCAATTGTTCCTTGAGTATCTGCTTTTATAATTAAATTTAAACTTTTAATTTTTTCTCTATAATTATATGATTTCAGTCTTAAATTTAATAAATTACTGTGATTAACTACATTGGTCTCACCTATTATTTTTTTAGCTTGCTTCTCATTTTGAACTACTTCAAAATTTAATCCTGCTTGTGGCATCGAATGAAAGCCTAAAACTTCTAAAATAGAAGATGGTTCTGCCTTTACTAAAGTATTACCATAACTATCTTTCATTCTCTTAACCCTGCCACACGCATTGCCAGAAACAATAATATCACCTATATTTAAACTTCCATTCCTAACAATCACATTAGCCACTATACCTTTCTTTTTATCTAAATATGCTTCTAATATATTACCTTTAGCTAATTGCATAGGATCAGCTTGAAGATTTAATGACTTTACTACAGAACATACTTTTGTTAGTAACTTGTCTATATTTATCTTTTTTAAAGCACTAATATCAATACAACTTATATTACCTCCCCAATCTTCACTAACTAAATTGTACTTTGCTAGTTGCTCTTTGACTCTCATGATATTAATATCAGATTTATCTATTTTATTAATTGCTACAATACAAGGTAATTTCATAGATAAAATATATTCAATAGCTTCGATGGTTTGAGGTTTTAAACCATCATCTGCAGCAACAATTAATATGATTAAATCTGCAACCTGACTACAACGTAATCTCATATTAGAAAAAGCTTCATGACCAGGGGTATCAAGAAATACCAGTTTTGTATCCACTTGATTATATAACGAACTAACTTCGTAAGCACCTATAGATTGTGTAATTCCGCCTCTTTCTCTAGTGACTAAATTGGTGTTTCTAATAGTATCTAATAAAGATGTTTTGCCGTGATCTACATGTCCTAAAATTGTAATTATAGGAACTCTGTTTATAATTGTAGAAGAAGTTGTAGTTTCAAATTGATTTTGCAAATCTATAGGATCTTCATTCTTATTATTAACTACAAAATCATATTGTTGAGCTATTTTAGTTGCAATAGAAACATCAACTAATTGATTAACTGTTACAGAGATACCTTTTAAAAATAAACCCGTAATAATTTCCGCTGCTGGTATTCGAAGTTTGAAAGATAATTGCTCAATACTTAATGGGTGATTTATAACAATAGATTTATTAATATTATTTAAGCCTAATTTCTCTATTTTTTTCTTTTCTATCTGACTTTGTTTAAGTTTTTCTTTCTTCTTATTATATTTATTATGTTTTAAAGAAATTGTTGAAATGTTAACTAAACTATCTTTTGATTTAATAATTATTTTATTCTTATTTTTTTTCTTAAAAGTATTTTCTTGCTTATCTAAATCAATAGTATTAACTTTTTTTTTCTTTAATTTTAACTTATTATCTTGCTTCAATAAATTTTTTACTTTTTTATCTAGTCTTAAATTGACGTCTAAATTAAGTTTCGTACTATCTATTGATGACATTATTTCTCTTGGTGATTTAAAACTTTCATCTACTTCAGTAGATGAAAGTTTTAAATCACTAACTATTTTAGGACTTCTTAACAAAAGAACTTGATCATTTTTCATTGACATACTATACATAAAAACTAAAATTATACTTATCAAACAATATATTTATATACTATATAATTACGATTAATAAATCGTATATTTTTTCTTACCTAAAATATTAATTATAATCCGATATTAACTCAATAATAACAACTGCTTCAAAGTTTACTTATAAATTATTATAATAATATATAATTATTACTGAACATAATATAAGGAACATTATGCCTCGCTTACAAAAAAATGATAATTTTATTGATAAAACTTTTACTGTATTGGCAGATATTATTTTAAAAATATTACCTACTAGTAAAGAAGAAAAACAAGCTTTTTGTTACTATCGTGATGGCATGTCAGCTCAGTCAGAAGGAGAATATGCAGAAGCTTTAGAAAATTATTATGAGGCATTAGCATTAGAAGAAGATCCGTATGATAGATCATATATATTATATAATATTGGACTAATATATGCAAGTAACGGTGAACATACTAAAGCATTAGAATACTATCATCAAGCTTTAGAATTAAACTCTAAATTACCACAAGCTTTCAATAACATAGCAGTTATATACCATTATCAGGGATTAAAAGCAGCTAACAAACACAATACTAGTATCTCAAAATCTATGTTTGACAAAGCAGCAAAATATTGGAAACAAGCCATCTATTTAGCACCTAATAATTATATAGAAGCTCAAAACTGGCTTAAAACAACAGGAAGACTAAATGACAATTAATATGTAAAATATATGAAAACTATTACTAAATTTTTATATTTATTAGTAAAAACAACTTTTTTTACTCTACAATTATATTATTAAGATAATAATATCAATTAATAAGATATTTACAAAATTTATATGAATATCTAAATAATTAAAGAAATTTTATCTATTGACTGTAATTCATAAATTATAAAAAAATCTATATGGTAAATATGAAAAACAAAGGATGTGTAACACAAATTATAGGACCAGTATTAGATATTGAATTTCCTAATGGACAATTACCGAAAGTTTTTAACGCGTTAAAAGTAAAAGGACCAGATAATACGATTACATGTGAAGTACAACAATTACTCGGAGATAATAGAGTTAGAGCAGTTGCTATGAGCTCCACAGAAGGTTTAAAAAGAGGAATAGAAGTAACTGATACAGGAGCACCTATTACTGTTCCTGTTGGAATACCAACTTTAGGCAGAATTTTTAATGTACTTGGAGAGCCTGTAGATGAATTAGGCAATATTGAATCTGAAAATACTTTACCAATACATAGATCTGCTCCTTCATTTACTCAATTAGAAACAAAGCCTTCTATATTTGAAACAGGAATTAAAGTAGTTGACTTACTTGCACCATATAGAAAAGGAGGTAAAATCGGTCTATTTGGAGGAGCTGGTGTTGGTAAAACTGTATTAATTATGGAATTAATAAATAATATTGCAAAAGCACATGGTGGTGTATCAGTATTTGGAGGAGTAGGAGAGAGAACTAGAGAGGGAAATGATTTATATGAAGAAATGAAAGAATCAAAAGTTATTAATGCAAGCAACTTAAAAGAATCAAAAGTTGCTCTTGTTTATGGACAAATGAATGAACCACCAGGAGCTAGAATGCGTGTAGGGTTAACTGCATTAACAATGGCGGAATATTTTAGAGATATAAATAAACAAGATGTACTATTATTTATAGATAATATTTTTCGATTTGTACAAGCAGGATCTGAAGTATCAGCGTTATTAGGGCGGATGCCATCTGCAGTTGGGTACCAACCAACTTTAGCTACTGAAATGGGAGCATTACAAGAACGTATAACATCAACAACAGATGGATCAATTACATCAATACAAGCTGTATATGTTCCTGCAGATGATTTAACTGATCCAGCTCCGGCTACGACATTTGCACATTTAGATGCGACTACAGTATTATCTCGCAACTTAGCTGCTAAAGGAATTTATCCTGCAGTAGACCCGCTTGGATCTACTTCAACAATGTTACAGCCATCCATAGTAGGAACTGAACACTATTCTACAGCACAAAAAATAAAATCAACCTTACAAAGATATAAAGAGCTACAAGATATCATTGCAATATTGGGGTTAGATGAATTATCAGAGGACGATAGATTAACTGTCGCTAGAGCACGAAAAATAGAAAGATTTTTATCACAACCTTTCTTTGTAGCAGAGGTATTTACAGGCTCTCCAGGAAAATATGTCTCATTAAAAGAATCTATAAAAGGATTTAACATGATATTAGAAGGGGAATTAGACGACCTGCCTGAACAAGCATTTTATCTTGTAGGAAATATAGAAGAAGCAATAAGTAAAGCAGAAAGTTTAAAATAATAGAATAATAATTTATAATTATGACATTAAGTATACGTGTTATTGCACCAGATAGAACAGTATGGGATGCAAATGCACAAGAAATAATTTTACCTAGTAGTACTGGACAATTAGGAATATTAAAAGGACATATACCTATATTAACAGCAATAGATATTGGAGTCATGCGTGTACGTATTGATAAAGAATGGCAACCAATTATACTATTAGGAGGATTTGCAGAAGTTAAAAATGATAATATCACTATTTTAGTCAATGGAGCAGAAGAAGTATCTGATATAGATATAAATACAGCCCAAACTAATCTAGAAGAAGCAACCAAAATTTTAGCGGAAGCGCAAACAGATAAAGATAAAATTGAAGCTGTACAAAATTTAAGAAAAGCACGTGCAAAAATACAAGCTGCTAATGTACTAAATAACTAAACAACTACATAACTTAAATTAAAAAACTTGAAAATAAGTATATGGGATAAATTTTATTATTATATACTTATTTTCAAGTTTTTTAATTTAAGTTATGTAGTTGTTTAGTTATTTAACTTAAACCAGAACAAATATAATCAAAATATACCCCCATTTCTTTACCAGCATCTGGGCCAACTAAATTAGAAGTAACTTCTTTCATTGCTTGTATGGCTTGTATTGTAGCTCCAATTGGAACACCTAAAGAATTATATGTTTCTTTTAAACCATTTAACACACGCTCATCTAATATAGAAGGATCACCCGCTAACATTCCATAAGTAGCATAACGCAGATAATAGTCTAAATCTCTAATACAAGCAGCATATCTTCTAGTAGTATACATATTACCACCTGGTCTAGTAATATCTGAATATAACAATGCTTTAGCCACGGAATCTTTAATGATAGTTGCAGCATTTGCAGCTATAGTAGCTGAAGCACGCACTCTTAATTCTCCTGTTTGAAAATAACCTCTTAATTTATCTAATGAATTATCATCTAAATACTTGCCTTGTACGTCAGCTGCATTAATTACAGAAGTAATAGCATCTTGCATAATTTTTTATAGTCCTTAAAGTATTTCTATTATTATTTTTTAATGTAATATATTATTAATTTATTTAATTGATATGACTTTTTATTGCATTGCACCCAATGTATAGTCAAAATAAAATCCTGCTTCTGCAGAATCTTCTCCAGACAATAAAGAACATGCAACTATCTTCATTGATCTTACACCTTCAGCAACTCCTGAAATAGGAGTACCTAAAGAATTATACATTTCTTTAACTCCAACTAAACCTATTTCTTCTATAGGTGTTACATCACCTGCTACTATACCATATGTTACTAATCTTAAATAATAATCTAAGTCTCGTAAACATGTGGCTGTCATTTCTTCACCATAAGCATTACCACCTGGAGATACTACATCAGGACGCTTTTGAAATAGTTGCTGACCACCTTGCTTAACAATTAATTCACGATTATCCGTTAAAATCTGAGCTATTCTCAAACGCCTTTGACCAGATAATACAAAACTTTTTATACGATCTAATTCACCTGGACTTAAATACCTAGCTTCCGCATCTGCATTAACGATTGATTTAGTAATAATACTCATTAATAAAACTCCAAAAATACTGTAATTAACTCTACATTAAATATACATTAAATACCTAATAAATATATTCTATTCATTAAAATATTTATATAATAAAATAGTTTTAAATTTTTATACAAAAACTTAAAACCGATCAATTAAAGCCTTTTAAATTAAGTACAAACAGAAAAATTTTCAAAAAGTACTAAAACAAGAAAGTTTAATATATCATTGATTACCTATCTTAGATTTAAAACTTGTAATAATAATTCCTCCATTTTGTTTAGTTAAAGTATTATATAATTTTTCTGTATTAGGAAAATTAGCTGCTGGTAAAGTTGGAAAACGACGATATGGAACCGTATTTGCTCCAAATATAATATTATATTCTTTACTATAAACTAATGATGAAATAAAATATTCTAATCCTTGTGACGCTAATATCTGATTATAATAACGTATCTCAGCTTGATTATTAGGAGCTCTACCTAAAAAATGCTTTGCTGCCAGTTCAATAACTTTTGTATTAGGATAAGGTTGATAAAACTGTTTACTATATAATGAAGAAGAACCTAAATTTTTTACCAAATCTTGAACATTTATATGCTTATTAAGAAAAGCTTTCTCTAAATTAAAAAATTCATCACCAATAATAAAAGAATTTAAATCTCTTTCAAAAATTTGACGATATGCAGCTCTTAATACTTGAAGTAACTGAGAGTCATTTGTTAAAGCATCAGCTTTAAAGATTATTGTCTGATCCCTTCTTTGAGTAACTCCTTGATTAACTTTTTTGATAATACTATTAAAACTCCTATTTTCTTGTATTATGCTTAAATCAAGCAATTGATTTCTATATGTAGGCACATCATATTGAAAATTACTTAATCGAAGTTTCCGAGATGCCAATGAGGTAGGTGTTATATAACGTTCATAAGGAACAATATTATCACCAAAAGTTTCAATATATTCAAGGCTATTCATCATACTATCTATCATTTTATAATAACCTTCTTTATAAACTATATTAAAATACTTATTAATTTCTTGTCTTCCATACGTCGGTCTACCTATTAATCGATTATGTATATACTCTATAGCTTTACAAATATATAAATTATCCCAATATAATGCTCTAAAAACAGAAGATTTAGCCAACTGACTAACAAATTCACGAACAGAAATTTTACGATCTTTAAATAAATTTTCAAATTTCTTTACTACTAATTGCTCTTCTTTATAAATAAATCTACCAAAAACTCTCAAGTAAACCACTGTAATAATTTGCTCTATATTACTTTTCATTTGAATTTGATCAGATTTTAAATTGCCCGTATCATCAATTGCTTGCAACTCAAATATTTTAGGACCTAGTGAACCAGAAGACTTAGAACGCAAATTAGGACTGCTAATTTGACTATAAATACCAGGTCCAATTCTGGGTAAAATTCTTCTAACATCTTTACCAAATGGAGAGGATTTCTTGCATAAATTAACACGATTTTTTTTAAAAATCGCACCAAACTGTATTGATAGTGGATCATTACTCAACCCATAGGGATGTTGATCAGGTAAATTTGCTTTATAATCACTAAACAAAGTTATAAATTGAGGTATTTTTCGAAAAGGAGTACTATAATTCAACAAATCAACTTGAACACCCCAATTACGAGCTTCCTGAGGTTCTTCCCCTAAAGTCCTTAAATAAGGTACGGTTTCTTCTCCAAAGTAATCTGCATACTCTGTACTATTTATAATTGAATCTATCAAACCATCTAAACCACGAGATGATAGAACAGCAAAATACTTTTTAAACTCTTCTAAAGAGCTTATGCCTCTACCTAAAAAATGTCTAAATGCTAGTTCTACAACTCTGCTATTAACAAAAGGTTGAAAAAATTGTTTATTATATACAGATGACTTACCTATATATCTTATAAATTCTTTAATTGATAAAGTTCCATTCTTAACCTGTGATTCTAAATCTTTAAAATTTACTCCATAAGCTTTTGAAATATCTCTTTGAAAAACTTGTCTATAACATGCTTTAATAACACTGTTTTTTTCATCAGTAGATAAACTGGTCTTCATTACAAAACGTTGTTTAGAAATACCCGCTTTTAGATATATTTGAGGTAAACGTAAACCTTGTAAATCACCCGAAGTTCTTTTGCGTAATTTATCTGTAAAAGCCGAAGCATCAAATTCTGAAATAATAACGTCAAAATACTCTTTTAGAAGCTCTTGTCCTTCTATATCTTCAATAAAAATACTTAATGCTATCTTACGCATTTCACGTAATGCAACAACAGCTGCTGCACTAGAACATGCGTTATCGATCAAACTTTTCAATCCTCTTATATTAACTAATAAAATATTAGGATCACCTGCAATAATAGCATAAGTTAAATATCTCAAAAACCAATCTAAATCACGTAAAGACTTTTTCATACGACTAGTGCCATATCGTACTACATTAATAGGCTTAAAACCTGCTGGTAATGAATCACTAGCATTAAAAGTAGATTTGACTGTGCTTATAAAACCGCTTTGTAATTCACCTGATAATTTTTGTACTTTTACTTGATTTTCCACCTGATCTACCAAAAGCACTGATGCTTGTGGACGTTCTAAATAAGAAATTGGTGATCCTCCTATAAAAATTTTATCAGCAGCTTTTGAAACCAATATATTAGCATTTTTTGTTAATATATCTGCTATTTCTAATCGTTTTTTACCAGAATTTAAGAATGTTATAAGTTGGTTTAATTCACCCGGCTGCAGAAATCTGTCCTGCTGTTCTGCCTGTACTATAGCAGAAATAGATGCTGTACTAAAAAGCTGCGGATATACTAATGGACTCCCACTACTTGCTTTAACACTCATAAAATATTAATCTCCTAATATTGTATTTTATAATCTATATAATAATTTTAGTAATTAAAACTTGAATTAAAATACCAAAATAGATTTTTATAATTCCTTATCAATTCAGAATATTTTTGACAACATTTAGACTGATATACAAGATATACAAATTTATACCTATAATATATTTAAATATAAATCTACCTTGAATAAAGATAAATTTTGTAATACTTAAGTAAAAAAATAAAATTGATTATATAAATAACAGAATAATTATGACAAAAGAAATTAATCAAAATAAACAAATGTCTATTCTTGAACATTTAGAAGAACTAAGACAAAGAATTTTTAGTGCCTTCATAATTTTTATAATAATTACTATAATATGCTTCATATACATGAAAAATATTTCTTATATCTTACAACAACCTGCCATTGGAATAAAATTTCTACAATTAGCACCTGGCGAATATCTTTTTACTTCGATAAAAGTAGCTATATATACAGGATTGTTAATAAGTAGCCCATTTACTATTTATCAAATTACTTTATTTATTTTACCTGGACTTACTAGTAAAGAAAGTAGCTTTATTATACCTGTATTACTATCTTCTATTATTCTATTTTTTACTGGTATATTATTTGCATACATAATTTTAGTACCTGCCGCTCTAAATTTTTTAATTAGTTATGGTAATGATATTGTAGAACCAATATGGTCATTTGAACAATATTTTAATTTTATATTATTACTTTTATTTAGTACAGGAGTTGCATTTCAAATACCTATAATACAAATAATTTTAGGTATACTTAATATCTTTTCTTCTCAGCAAATGGCTTCATATTGGAAATATATTACATTTATATCTACAATCATTGCAGCTATTTTAACACCATCTACAGATCCTATAACACAGATAGTTATGTCTTTAGCTATACTATTTTTATACACGAGTGGAATTTTAATATTAAAAACTTTAAAAAAATGAATTTATACGATTAAATATATTAATTTTAATAATTATTCTGAAACTTATAAGAAAATTGATTTATGAAAAAATAATAAATATAGAATGTTATGATAAGTAAAAGATATAATATCACAATCTAATTTTACAAAACATGAACAAAAATCATACACAATATTTTAATACCAATATTCGATACATAATACTTTTAATTACAAGCATTATTAATTTAATTCTTATACATCCTATAACAACCAATGCATTTCCAATATATGCACAACAAGGATACGAAAATCCGCGGGAAGCAACTGGACGAATTGTATGCGCTAATTGCCATCTGGCACAAAAAGCTGTTGCAATAGAAACTCCAAAAACAGTATTACCGAATACTGTTTTTGAAGCAGTTATTAAAATACCATACGATAAAAATAGCAAACAATTATTAGGCAATGGCTCTAAAGGATCATTAAATACAGGCGCTGTTATCATTTTACCGGAAGGATTTAAATTAGCTTCTAAAAATCTTTTATCTGAAGAATTGAAAGAAAAAACAAATAATATTTATATCCAACCATATAGTACATCAAAAAATAATATTTTAGTGGTTGGCCCAGTATCAGGAGAGAAAAATCAAGAAATTGTTTTTCCTATTTTATCACCTGATCCAAGCAAAGATAAAAACATACATTTTTTAAAATATCCAATATATGTAGGAGCAAACAGAGGTAGAGGACAAATTTATCCAACAGGAGATAAATCAAATAATAACACCATTACAGCTTCACAAAAAGGTCAAGTGCTTGCTGTAAATATTTTAGAAAAAGGTGGATATAATATTACTATTGAAAAAGAAAATGGAGAAACATATACAGAAGCTATTCCAACAGGCTTAGAACCTATCGTATCTAGTGGAAGCAAAATAACTGCTAACGAAAATTTAACTGCTGACCCTAATGTAGGAGGATTTGGACAAACTGAAACCGAAATAGTTCTTCAAAGTCCATTAAGAATTAAAAATATGATAGCTTTTTTCTTTATTGTAACTTTAGCTCAAATATTCTTTGTATTGAAGAAAAAACAATGGGAAAAAGTACAAGCCGCTGAAATTAATTTTTAAATTATAGATACTAATACATTATAATTCATAAGTAATGATATCATTACTTATGAATTATTTGTATCATTATAAATTTAATTAATTGAATTCATAATACGCATAACAGCATCAATAATTTGTTGAGGATAAATAACAGTTGCTTTTTCTAGTTTACCATTATATGGTGTCGGTATATCTTGAGAAGAAAGCCTCAATATAGGAGCATCTAAATAATCAAAATAATTATCATTAACTTGTGCTATAATTTCAGCTGCAATACCTCCTGTTTTCATACATTCCTCTACTATAATTAATTTATGAGTTTTCATTAAAGATTTTGCAATAGAATCCATATCTAAAGGTTTCAACGAGATCAGATCTATAACTTCCGGATCATAACCATGATTGACAATTTCTTTTACTGCTTGAACTACATGGTGACGCATTCTAGAATAAGTCACAATAGTAACATCTGATCCAGATCGCACTAATTCAGCTTTGTCTAAAGGAAGAAAATATTCTTCATTTGGCAACTCATCTTTTAAGTTATATAATAAAACATGCTCAAAAAAAATCACAGGATTATTATCTCTAATGGCAGACTTCAATAAACCTTTAGCATTATAAGGTGTAGAACAAGCTACAATTTTTAATCCAGGTATAGCTTGAAAATATGCCTCTAATCTTTGTGAATGTTCTGCTCCTAATTGTCTTCCAACTCCTCCAGGACCACGAATAACTATAGGAATTTTAAAATTACCTCCCGAAGTATATCTTAACATTCCAGCATTATTAGATATTTGATTAAAAGCAAGTAATAAAAAACTCATATTCATACCTTCAACAATTGGTCTTAGACCAGTAATAGCTGCACCAATTGCCATTCCCATAAAACTATTTTCAGCAATAGGTGTATCTAGAACTCTTAAATCACCATATTTAGCATGTAAATCTTTAGTAACCTTATAAGAACCTCCATAATGACCAACGTCCTCTCCTAATACAAAAACAGAACGATCTTTTTCCATTTCTTCATTCGTAGCTTCTCTTAAAGCATCGAACATAAAAACTTGACTCATAATACCAAGATAACTTTATTAATTATTAATAAAATACTATATAGTTTTATAAAAAAACTATATTAATCTAATCATCAGCAAATAAATATTTTTTTAAATCACCAATATTTGGCTCAGGACTGGATAAAGCAAATTCAACTGCATTGTCTATCTCAGTTTTAATAATTATATCAATCTGATTAATTTTTTCTTCAGAAATTAAAGAATTATCAAGTATATAATTTTTTAAATTCTTAATTGGATCGCGTGCTAACCAAGCTTGTTTTTCATGAATTGATCTTAATTCATCTGGATCTGCTAAAGAATGTCCACGAAAGCGATAAGTTAAAGCCTCTATTAAAGTAGGACCATCACCTTGCCTTGCCTTACTAATAGCTTTAATAGCAACTTCTCTAACAGCTAATACATCCATACCATCAACTTCAATACCAGGTAAACCAAAAGCTTCTGCTTTTTTATGTATCTCAGGAAATGAAGTAGATCTATGATGGGCCATACCAATAGCCCATTGATTATTTTCTACAACAAAAATTATAGGCAATTTCCATAAAACTGCCATATTTAAACACTCAAAAAATTGTCCATTATTACTAGTTCCATCACCAAAAAAACAAGCTGTTACACGCATAGGGTTATTATCGTTTAAAACTTGTTTTCTATATACACTTTGAAAAGCTGCTCCTATAGCAATAGGAATACCTTCACCAATAAAAGCAAATCCACCTAAAAAATTATGTGGTGCAGAAAAAATATGCATTGATCCGCCACGACCACGACTACAACCTGTTTCTTTGCCAAACAATTCTGCCATTACTAATTTAGATGGAACACCTTTACTCAAAGCATGTACATGATCACGATATGTACTACAAACATAATCATACTTTTGTAAAGACTTAATAACTCCTGTCGATACAGCTTCTTGTCCATTATATAAATGAACAAAACCAAACATTTTCCCTCTATAATACATCTGAGCACACATATCTTCAAATATACGTCCAAGTAACATATCTTTATATAATGATAATATATCTTGAGAACTTATTTGGTATTGGCTAAAAACAGTTGATGGTAATATAACTTTATTGTCCATGTTTATAAATACTATAATTAATTAAAATATAAATAATTAGAAATGATATATTAAACCTCAAATAATTAATACGATATATATAAATATACATATAATATGATTTAATAAATACATTATATATGATCAAAATATTAAATATATAAATACAGATATAAATAATATATATTAGCAAATTATATATACAAACTAAACAAATGACTACAAACGATTATTTATTATGAATAATATAGTTATAATAATTTGTTAAAATTTTCATTTTATTTAAGATAAATCAAAATAGTTAGTATGACTAAAATACCTTATAAATTACCAATAATACAGAAAGATTTATTAGTACTAGAGCAAAATTTGAAGAAGATGGTTGGTGCTAAACACCCTATACTATATGCAGCTGCAGAACATCTTTTTAGTGCAGGAGGAAAAAGGATTAGACCAACTATTATATTATTAGTTGCATTATCAACAACAAAAGATATAAATATATTACCTGAACATAAAAGATTAGCTGAAATTATAGAAATTATCCATACTGCTAGCTTAGTACATGATGATGTTGTTGACGAATGTCAAATAAGAAGAGGGGTAAATACTGTACACAGTACATTTAGTACAAAAATAGCTATATTAGCCGGAGATTTTTTATTTGCACAGTCATCATGGTATTTAGCAAATTTGAATAATTTAGAAGTAGTTAAAACTATTTCAAAAGTAATTACAGATTTTGCTGAAGGTGAAATTAGACAGGGATTAACTAATTTTGATGAAACTATCTCTATAGATAACTATATAGATAAATCATTTTACAAAACAGCTTCTTTAATCGCAGCAGGCTGTAAAGGAGCAGCTATGTTAAGTGAAACTACTACAAATATACAAAACAATTTTTATTTATATGGTAAACATTTAGGATTAGCTTTTCAAATTATTGATGATATATTAGATATTATTGGTTCAAGATCCTCTCTTGGAAAACCAGCCGGATCAGATTTAAAAAATGGCAATTTAACAGCTCCACTTATTTTTGCTTTAGAAGAGCAACCTAAATTACACTATTTAATTAATAGAGAATTTCAAAAACAAGATGATATCAATACCGCTATCGAAATGATTAAAGATAGTCATGGAATTCAAAAAGCATATGATTTAGCTCAAGAACATATTCAAGCATCATTACAAGCTTTAAAGAGAACTAATAATAACCAGGCGCAAGAAGCTTTAGCTTATATAAGCAACTACATAATTAATCGATTATGTTAAATAAATCAACAACTTGTTTAATTAATTTAGCTTATTTAAGAAGATATTATATTCAAATATATAGTAAATAATATAATTATATGGAATTTAATTGTATAATTAATGCTATATATTACAGTAATAGTATATTATAGTAATATCGTTGATACATAACAATGCTGTTTCATAGTAAATATCTTATAATTAATCACTTAATAAAAAAGTATATCCGTACTATTTTTATTAAGCTAAAATTGATATAACAAAAACTACTTACAGCAAGTAGATATATAAACAATAAAAATATACTCATTTAATCATTTATGTCTAACATACTTATTGATAGTACTATTAAATTTTTAATTTAATTCACAACACGACTTGACGACTGTATCAAACACTTTATAATCTAAAATAGCTAATTGAGCAAGAATTTTTCGATTTAATGCTATACTTGACTTCTTTAAACTTCGTATAAATTCACTATATGTTATTCCGTAAGGACGAACAGCAGCATTAATACGAATAATCCATAATCTCCTGTAATTACGCTTTCTATGCTTTCTACCTATATAAGAATATTTCAATGCTTTTAATACTTGTTGTTTAGCTGTCCGAAATAAAGTTGAATGAGAACCTTTAAAACCTTTAGCTAATTTCACAATTCTTTTTCTTCTTTTACGAGCAACATTGCCCCTTTTAACTCTAGTCATAAAACAGAATAATTTAAATATAATTTTAATAAATATAAGGTATCTTACATCTAAGGCTTAATGCATCAACTAACTTAACGTTAAGAACTTTTCTTAATTTTTGCTTACGTTTAGATGATTTTTTTTGTAATAGATGGCTACGACATGCCATATGTCTTAAAATTTTATACTTAGATGTTATTTTAAATCTTTTACTTATAGCTTTAGAAGTTTTTAATTTATACATAATTCAATAATTATTAGTACAACATGATTTAGATTATTACTAGTAAATAGATCTTAATAAAAGATAAAATGTTATTAAGATCCATTATAAATAGTACGAATAAATACTTAAGTGATTTTTTTTCGTAAACTATTAACTGCACTTAATAATAGCATTCCCATTATTTTAATAAAGTTAGAATTTAATTCTTGAAAAACTCTCATATTAAGATTAAATGCTATATTCGCCTCAGCAATAATTTGACTAATTTGTTTACTATCAATAGGTGTATTATCTAAAGCTTGACGATAAACTACTTTAAAAGCTTTATCATCCTTAATATCCTTGAAGTTATAAAAAGCAACTCCATCACAGTCTGATAAATTCATAGCTGTTTGTGCAATTCTTTTTAAAATTTGACCTCCTGACAGATCCCCCATATATCTTGTATAAGCATGAGCTATAAGTAACTCTGGCTGATTAATACTTATATCACGAATCCTGTCAACATATATTTTAGTAGCTAAAGAAGGACAAACTTTTTCTTGCCACTTAGTTCCATAATAATATTGTAAATCTTGACTTAAGCTGAATTTACGATTTAATTCTGGAAAATATATGCAACGAATAACTGCATGATTTTTATTTTTTTCTATTTCCTCTTCCAACGCAGTATAAACAAAAAATAAATTAGCTACTAACTTACGATATGATTTTTTATCAACTACACCACCTAAAAACGACTTAACAAAACTAACGTTCTCCGCCATACTATGAGCTTTTGTTGTTCCCTCACGTAATTGTTGAGCTAAATTAGTAGACATATATTATTCCTAATAAAATTATAATATAATAAGATATTTTAAGCTCATCTAGTTCATTCCATTTTGAATGAACTATTTTATCCTAGTACAGTAAATAAGATAAAACTTTACAACATATAATTATATTAAATATTTTAAAGTTCAAAGTTTATCAATTAATTTATATAGACCGAAAATAATCTTTTGATCGTTGAGGAGTACTAATAATAGTAGCTTCTCCTGGTTGCCAATTAGCTGGACACACTTCATCTGGATGTGACTGAACATATTGAATTGCTTTCAATATTCTTAATGTCTCACTTACACTCCGTCCAAAATCAAGATTATTAACTAAAGAATATTGTATAATACCTTTTTGATCAATAATAAATAATCCTCTTAATGCTTTACCATCTTCTGTTAAAACATTATATGATAAACTTATTTGTTTTGTTAAATCCGAAATTAATGGATAATTTAAATTACCTAAACCACCTGCTTCCCGTTCTGTTTGCAACCACGCTAAATGAGAATATTCACTATCTACAGATATACCAAAAATCTCTGTATTTAAATTTTGAATTTCATCATAAGCATCACTAAAAGCAGTAATTTCTGTCGGACATACAAATGTGAAATCAAGGGGATAAAATAGTAATATTACATACTTACCTAAATAGTCATATAATTTTATCGTTTTAAATTCTTGATCATATACAGCAGTAGCAGAAAAATCAGGAGCTTTTTGACCAACTCTAATGCAATTATTATTTGATACCATTACACCTTTTTTGTAAGAAAATCTAATACTTTTATATATTATATAAAAATAAATGAATAAAGCAACATAATATCATACATTAGTATAATTATTGTATGCAATGTTTTAGTAATAATAGCGGAGAATGGATTTGAACCATTGACCTTCGGGTTATGAGCCCGACGAGCTACCAGACTGCTCTACCCCGCGACTACCAATAAATAATAGTATATTAAATACTATAAAATCAATAAATAAATCAATTTTTCTATTAATAGAAGAATTAAACTTATCAATATACTATATTTAATTCTGCGTATAAATGGTATAACCTCATAAAAGCCTATAAGACGATCTTGTACTAAAATTTCTGAGCTTTTAATCCATAATTGACCATCATACCATCCTGACTCTTCATAAAACACAGTAGCACTAACAAGACGCTTTGCAACATAAGACCAACCTAAATATAAACGTATAAAAATTAGTAAAAATATTAAAGTAACTATGAATACGTTTAAAAAAAATAATTTATATACATTCATTTTATTAGAGACAATAAATAAAACTAAAGGTATTAATAGTATGAATAACAAAACAAAAGTATTAAAAATTTTAATTAAATATTTATTTAAAGTCAGAGTAGACCAAGAAAAGAACCAGGAAGATCTTAACGAAAAATATTCATTTAAAGGCTGTTGATCAAAAGGAACAGGACAGATTTTTTTAGAAACACACATAATATTCTTTTATATTCTCTCATTATAAAACAATAATATATAACTACAGAATAAGTATATTTATTATTGTCAATAATAAGAATGAAAAGATACTAATAAGAGTAATTATTTGCAAATTTTTTTGTGTACTGCGAGTAAAGTTTAAGCTTGTAGTTTGACCGCGAAATCCACTTAAATTTGTCCATTTAGGATTATTAATAAGAATTAATAGTATCGTAAAATTACCTGCTATATACCATAAAACTTTCATATCATATTAATACTGATAAATTTAAATAATAAAAGAATATGATAAACATATTCTCTATACAATATTTAGATAAAATTATTAAGACTTGAATAAACTATTAATTAGCACTTAAATAATGAATTTTACTGATTTATTCACCTTGAACTTTTAATAATATAAATCCTAATACTAGACCTAATAATATTAGTATAAAACTGATAATACTAGTTGTAATAATTTCTCCACCCATTATATTACTCCATATAAAATATGATATGAATTTATAGTGCTACATATAATAAAAAACTTAAAATCCATTTCTCCCCCAAATAACTAAAGCTACAGAAAAACTAAAGACTGCTAATAATGAACCCCAACCTAAACTAACAATATCGAACATTCTGACATATACTCCTATAATAGAATACTATAATAAATTATATAATAATTTTTTAACTATTCATATTATAAAATTAATTATATGATATGGACAATTTATATAATAGAATCTATTAAAAAAACAAAATCAAGAAATGTAAATTTTTTATGCTTATAGGTAAACAAAACCAAAGTTAAGGTTAGTATAAAAATAGTGATAAAATACTACATTGAACAGTATATAAAATAACAAAAACTATTATTACAATATATATATGGAAAATAGTCAAAAATTATCCAAGGTAACTGCTAAAGAAACTTTACTTACTCCTCGGTTTTATACAACAGATTTTAAAGAAATGGCTAAACTGGATATTTCATTAAATATTCATGAATTTCAAGCATTATTAGAAGAATTCAGAGCTGATTATAATAGACAACATTTCATCAGAGATGAGGAATTCGAACAGTCTTGGAATAACTTAGATAAAACAACTAAAGCATTGTTTATTGAATTTCTAGAGAGATCATGTACTGCAGAATTTTCTGGGTTTTTACTATATAAAGAATTATCTAGAAGATTAGAAAATACAAATCCTGTTATTGCAGAATGTTTTTTGCTTATGTCAAGGGACGAAGCTAGACATGCTGGATTTCTTAATAAAGCTATAAGTGACTTTAACTTATCATTAGATTTAGGCTTTTTAACTAAAACAAGAAAATATACTTTCTTTTCTCCAAAATTTATTTTTTATGCAACATATTTATCAGAAAAAATTGGGTATTGGAGATATATAACAATATATAGACATTTAGAAAAGTATCCTGAGCACCGCATTTATCCCATTTTTAAATTTTTTGAAAACTGGTGTCAAGATGAAAACCGTCACGGAGATTTTTTTGCAGCATTATTAAAATCTCAACCTCAGTTTTTAAACAACTTAGAAGCAAAACTATGGTGTCGTTTTTTTTTATTAAGTGTATTTGCTACAATGTATTTAAACGATTTTCAAAGATCGGATTTTTATAAATCTATTGGATTAGATGCAAGAAAATATGATATGCAAGTTATTAGAAAAACAAACGAAAGTGCCTCAAGAATTTTTCCTATTGCTCTAAATGTAGATAAACCAGAATTTTTTCAATATCTAGATAAATGTGCTTCAGAAAACAGAAAGCTTATAGAAATCAGTAAAAAATATCAAATTTATCCGATAAAAACATTAATGAAAATTCCTGTATATATAAACTTAAGCTGGTATCTAATTAAATTATATTTTTTACCGACTATTCCTTCATCATCTATAACATCAACTATTAGATAAAAACCATATTAAAAATAATATATACATATTAAATTGTTACTTGTAAGATAAAAAACATAAAGCTTTATTTCTTATTTAGTATTTAGTATAAAAAATCCAATATAATAATTATTATGATTATGATATTTATCAATATATAAGTAACTAAACTTTAAGTTATCTCATTATGAATAATACAATTGATTTAAAAATGCCATCTCCTACTTTCGGAGGCAGTACTGGAGGATGGCTTAGATCTGCAGAAATAGAAGAAAAATATGCAATTACATGGACAAGTAAAAAAGAACAAATTTTTGAAATGCCTACAGGTGGAGCCGCTATAATGCGCCAAGATAATAATTTGTTATATTTAGCTAGAAAAGAACAATGTTTAGCATTAAGTAGTCAATTAAAAACAAAATTCAAAATTACTAATTTTAAAATTTATAGAATATTCCCAAATGGAGAAGTTCAATATTTGCATCCTAAAGATGGAGTATTCCCAGAAAAAGTAAATGCTGGTAGAAGTGGTGTTGGCAACATCTCTCATTCAATAGGTAAAAATAAAAATCCTGTTAATAAAAAGTTTACAGGAGAAGCAACGTATGAATAAAATTATTCTCTTTTATTGATAGAATAAATCAATATAAATTTGATAAGTAAGATATAGTATAATTGTATTTAATATCTTACTTATGATACAATTAGTTTTTAGATACATTTAAAAGGGGAGAGGTGGTAGAGTTGGTTTATTGCGTCTGATTTGAAATCAGATGAACCATACGGTTCCGTGGGTTCGAATCCCACCCTCTCCGAAAATTCGAACAATTAACTAACTTCTATTAATTTGCACAGCTTGTTGTATAAACTCTACTGCTTGTTCTAAACTAACTATTTTTTCGGCATCTTTATCCGGAATTTCTATAGAAAACTCTTCCTCAATAGCCATAACTAATTCAACTGTATCAAGAGAATCAGCTCCTAATTCCAAAAAAGTTGAATTGTCTTTTATTTCTTGTAACTCAACATCTAGTTGTTCAACCACAATCCTTTTAACTGCCTCTCGAATAGCATTTGTCGACTGAGTTGATGACATAATAATTCCTTAATTAATTTATACGATACTATAAAAATGACCTGTATCTATAGTTAGTGATAATTAAATATTAAATATATACCTTTTATAAGGTTATCCATCACAGATAGATGAACTTTAATTAGGATAAATTCTTAATCTTCTATTAGGCTCTTCACCACAACTACGAGAACGTAAATTATAACAATTAATTAATTGATGCTGTAACTTACGTATATTTGCTGTTCTAGGCAGTAATTCTACAGACTGCTTTTTAATTTTAATAATTTTTTGTATAGCAAATCTAGTTTCTACTAAACCTTCTCGCTCTTCTTTACTTTTATCTTTACACATCATATCCCAATTACAATCAGAAATTCTATTAACATTAAGTATTTGTGTTAAAGCACGCTTAATATTAGTAAATGTACTATTATATATCGTATAGATTGTAATTTGCTTTGATTTTGCTATTTGCTTCAATTTTGTATTTTGCTTAAGGTTTGACCTTAAAGCTAAAATTACATCAGCTTGCATAATATCTCTAGTTATAGTAATAGGAAATTGCCCATAATTTATAATCTTTTCAACTTGTGAAATATTAATATAATAAATATAAAGACGAATATTCAAAATATCCTTGAATATATTTTGAGAAAATTTATTTATAGAAGACACGAAGTCAAATTCTGAATCACTCTTATATTTAAAGCTTTTTGCTAAAGATTTAGTATTTGTTAATTTTGCGCTAAATAACTTAGAATTATTAACTTTAGAAGCATAAATATTTACATTAGACACAAAATTATTTGGTACATATTGTTCACACTCAATAACGATAGAATCATCTCCTATTAATTTGCGTCTTTGAACCCATAAATTTGTTCCTTGTAATAATTGATCAACAGCTTGACCTACTGATTCATGAACGATCCAGTTATGACGCTCATGAATCTCTATAGCCACCTGAAAAGCAGGCGATGCTTTTCGTTCTAAAATACTTTTTTGCGAGCCTCTACGTTTTGCTTCATCATCTCCTAAAGTAACATATTGAATACCACCAATTAAATCAGACAAAATAGGATTTTTTATTAGACTATCTAAATAATTACCATGCGCTGTTCCTACTAACTGTACACCTCGTTCAGCAATTGTACGAGCAGCTAAAGACTCTAATTCTGTTCCAATTTCATCTATTATAATTACTTCAGGCATATGATTTTCTACAGCTTCAATCATTACTTGATGTTGTAAAGTTGGTTCAGAAACTTGCATTCTTCTTGCTCTACCAATAGCAGGATGAGGGACATCTCCATCTCCTGCTATTTCATTAGATGTATCAATTATTACAACTCTTTTTTCCATTTCATCTGCTAATACTCGTGCAATCTCTCTGATAACCGTTGTTTTACCTACACCTGGCCTACCTAAAAGTAGTATTGAAGGATCTTTGTCTAATAAATCTCTAATAATACTAATAGTACCTAAAACAGCTCTACCTACTCTACAAGTTAATCCAATTATATTCCCTTGTCTATTTTTAATAGAACTAATTCTGTGTAATGTACGCTCGATACCAGAACGATTATCACCACTGAAATTACCTATACGTTTGATGCAATAATCTAAATCTTGCCATGTAATTATCCTACTAGATAAATATTCTGGTCCTCTAGGGAAACGCGCTTCTGGTTTTCTACCTAAATCCATAACAACCTCAATTAGTAATTTTCTATTTATATGCGTTTCTAAAGGTTGTTTAATAAAATCTGGTAAAATTTCTAACAATCGATCTAAATCATCTGCTATTAACATTATTCATTTACAAAATTCACAAAATAAACTCAAGACTACTTAATATATATACATTCATCTCGATAGTGATATATACGAAATATATATTGAAGTATTATGATCTAATTTTTATATCTATCTTTATAATCTATGTTTTTATACTATATAATAGTAATTTTATAATAATAAGTATCTCATTAGATATATGAAAACAATAGGAAAATTAACCAAAATTAAAAAAATATATAACAAGAACAATATAGAAATTATCAAATATACCAATCAAAATGGTATTGTTGTAGGGAAAAAATCCATCCAACATAGTAAATATAGAAAAACAATAATTATAGAATTTTCTAATTATACTAGAATTTGGATGCTTCCACAAGAAATAGAAATAATTTATAAAAACATTATAAAATAAACACTATAACTAAGGAAACAAAAAATGCATTTTCAAGTAAAAGATCTAAAACAAATCTTATATTCAATTAGGACAAATAAGATTTATAGACTTAATATAAAAAGCAAAAAATTTGAACTATTAATTAATAAACATAATATTACTAATAATACAACGTCTACAATAAAAGAACCAAAATATTCTAATAGTATTACTGAAACTTTAGCAAAGAATGACAAGAAAACAAAAAAAATTCATTACTCTAATAACAGCAAAACTCAAGTACATAGCCATGAATCAATAAGTTATTCAACGATAATATCACCTATGGTTGGAACTTTTTATAGATCTCCTGCTCCAAATGAACCACCGTTTGTAGAACAATATGATATAGTAAATAAGAAACAAACTGTGTGCATAATCGAAGCTATGAAATTAATGAATGAAATAGAAGCTGAAGTTAATGGTAAAGTTGTTGAAATATTAGTACAAGATGGTGAAATTGTTGATTGTGGTCAAGCACTTATGAAAGTACAGAAAATATAAAAATATTATTTATATAATCAGTTTTAGATTTTAACTATTGTTAACAGATTTTAGGTGTTACATTAGTTGTCTTTATAATATTACTTAGTAGTAAAAACTCAAATGTAAAAATTGCACCAAATAAGGATAATTTCAATCTCTTATAGTTACAATTAAACACAATGCGATAACATTATGAGTGTTTTATTAAATTGTCTCATTGTATTTTATTAAAATAAACAGGAGAATTTCAATGACAATTAGCTCAAAAGAGCAAGAGACAGAGACAAAAAAAGTTAAAGTTACTGTAGACAAAAATCCTGTTGCTACAACATTTGAAAAATGGGCAAAACCTGGACATTTTTCAAGAACACTTGCTAAAGGTCCTAAAACAACTACTTGGATTTGGAATTTACATGCAGATGCTCACGACTTTGATAGTCATACAAGTTCCTTAGAAGAAATTTCTCGAAAAATTTTTAGCGCACACTTCGGTCAACTAGCAATAATATTTTTATGGCTGAGTGGAATGTACTTTCACGGCGCAAAATTTTCTAATTACGTAGCATGGCTTAGCAATCCAACTGTTATTAAACCTAGTGCACAAGTTGTATGGCCTATTGTTGGTCAAGAAATTTTAAATGGCGACGTAGGAGGAGGATTTCAGGGGGTTCAAATCACATCTGGATTTTTCCAACTGTGGCGTGCATCTGGTATAACAACAGAACTCGAACTGTACGCAACGGCAATTGCTGGTCTTGTAATGGCATTTTTAATGGTTTTTGCCGGATGGTTTCATTATCACAGATCTGCTCCTAAGCTTGAATGGTTCCAAAATGTAGAGTCAATGATGAATCATCATTTGTCTGGCTTACTTGGTTTAGGTTGCCTTTCATGGTCTGGACACCAAATTCATATAGCAATCCCAATTAATAAGCTATTAGATTCTGGTGTATCTCCTCAAGAAATACCATTACCTCATCAGTTTTTAGTTAATCGGGAACTTATAAGCCAGCTATATCCCAGCTTCAGTAAAGGTATTTTACCTTTTTTTACATTAAACTGGAATGAATACTCTGATTTTTTAACATTCAAAGGAGGATTAAATCCTATCACTGGTGGTTTATGGTTAACAGATATAGCACATCATCATTTAGCTCTTGCTGTATTATTTTTAATTGCTGGTCATATGTACAGAACTAATTGGGGTATTGGACATAGCATGAAAGAAATATTGGAAGCTCATAAAGGACCATTTACTGGTGAAGGGCACAAAGGTTTATATGAAATTTTAACAACTTCTTGGCATGCACAACTAGCAATTAACTTAGCAATGATGGGATCATTAAGTATTATAGTTGCACATCATATGTATGCAATGCCACCATATCCATATATTGCTACAGATTATCCAACACAATTATCTTTATTCACACATCATATGTGGATAGGCGGTTTTTGTATTGTTGGAGCAGGAGCACATGCTTCAATTTTCATGGTAAGAGATTATAACCCAGCACAAAACTATAATAATGTATTAGATAGAGTTATAAGACATAGAGATGCAATTATTTCTCACCTAAATTGGGTATGTATATTTTTAGGATTTCATTCATTTGGACTATATATTCATAATGATACTATGAGAGCATTAGGAAGATCCCAAGATATGTTTTCAGATACAGCTATCCAATTACAGCCTATATTTGCACAATGGATACAAAATATTCATACGCTTGCTCCAAGTAATACAAGCCCGAATGCACTAACTACAGCTAGTTATGCATTCGGAGGAGATGTAATTGCAATTAATAATAAAATTGCTATGATGCCCATCTCTTTAGGCACAGCTGATTTTATGGTACATCATATTCATGCATTTACAATTCATGTAACTGTATTAATATTAGTTAAAGGATTTTTATTTTCTCGTAATTCTCGTTTAATACCAGATAAGTCTAATTTAGGCTTTCGTTTCCCTTGTGACGGACCTGGTAGAGGCGGAACTTGTCAAGTCTCTGGATGGGATCATGTATTCTTAGGACTTTTCTGGATGTATAATTCATTATCTATAGCTATATTTCATTTTAGCTGGAAGATGCAATCAGACGTTTGGGGAAGTGTTACACCTAGTGGAACAATATCTCATATTACTGGAGGAAATTTTGCTCAAAGCTCTATTACAATTAATGGATGGCTAAGAGACTTTTTATGGGCTCAAGCTTCACAAGTTATTCAATCATATGGATCTTCTTTATCAGCATACGGCTTAATCTTCCTGGGAGCTCACTTTGTATGGGCATTTAGTTTAATGTTTCTATTTAGTGGTAGAGGTTATTGGCAAGAACTTATAGAATCTATCGTATGGGCTCATAATAAAGTAAAAGTAGCACCATCTATTCAACCAAGAGCGTTAAGTATTACACAAGGAAGAGCTGTAGGAGTAGCTCACTACTTATTAGGAGGCATCGGAACAACTTGGGCTTTCTTCTTAGCAAGAATAATATCAGTAGGATAGACAAATATTAATTTAGGAAAACAAAACAATGGCAACAAAATTTCCAAAATTTAGCCAAGCATTAGCACAAGATCCTACAACAAGAAGGATTTGGTATGGTATAGCAACTGCACATGATTTTGAAAGCCATGATGGAATGACAGAAGAAAATTTATATCAGAAAATTTTTGCTTCTCATTTTGGTCATATAGCTATTATATTTCTATGGACTTCAGGCAACTTATTCCATGTAGCTTGGCAAGGTAACTTTGAACAATGGGTAACTAAACCTTTAAAAATAAAACCTATTGCTCATGCAATATGGGATCCTCACTTTGGACAACCAGCTGTTAAAGCATTTACTAAAGGTGGAGTACCATATCCAGTTGATATAACTTTTTCTGGTGTATATCATTGGTGGTATACAATTGGTATGAGAACTAATAATGATTTATATAATGCTTCATTATTTTTACTTGTTTTATCTGCAATTATGCTATTTGCCGGATGGCTACATTTACAACCAAAGTTTAAACCAGGCTTATCATGGTTTAAAAACAATGAATCAAGATTAAATCATCACTTATCTGGTCTATTTGGTTTCAGCTCATTAGCATGGACAGGACATCTAGTTCATGTAGCTATACCTGCATCACGTGGACAGAATATAGGATGGAAAAACTTTACATATACATTACCTCACCCTGAAGGATTACAACCATTTTTTACAGGAAATTGGAGTGCTTACTCTTCTAATCCTGATACAATAAATCACGTATTTGGTACAAGTGAAGGTGCAGGGACAGCTATACTAACATTTTTAGGAGGTTTTCACCCACAAAGTCAATCCTTATGGTTAACAGATATAGCACATCACCACTTAGCAATAGCTATTATATTTATTATTGCTGGGCACATGTATAGAACAAACTGGGGTATAGGGCACAACCTTAAAGATATAATTGATGCACATCGTCCACCAAGCGGAAGATTAGGTAATGGGCATGTTGGATTATATGAAACAATAACTAATTCATTACATATGCAATTAGGACTAGCTTTAGCTTCTTTAGGAGTAATAACATCATTAGTAGCTCAACATATGTATGCAATGCCCCCATATGCATTCATGGCTAAAGATTTTACAACACAATCAGCACTTTATACTCATCATCAATATATTGCAGGCTTTTTAATGGTTGGTGCATTCGCACATGGAGCTATATTTTTTATAAGAGATTATGATCCAGAACAAAATACCAACAACGTACTTGCCAGAATGCTAGATCATAAAGAAGCAATCATTTCTCACCTAAGCTGGGTATGCTTATTTTTAGGTTTTCATACTTTAGGTTTATACATTCATAATGATACGGTGATAGCTTTTGGAAATCCCGAAAAACAAATTCTAATTGAACCTGTATTCGCACAATGGATACAAGCAAGTTCAGGTAAAGCATTATACGGCTTTGATACACTATTGTCATCTTCATCTAATATAGCAGCAAAAGCTGGTAGTAATATATGGCTACCTGGTTGGCTAGAAGCAATAAATAGCAATCAAAATTCACTATTCTTAACCATAGGACCAGGAGATTTTTTAGTACATCATGCAATTGCATTGGGACTACATACTACTACACTAATTTTGGTTAAAGGCGCTTTAGATGCTAGAGGATCAAAACTAATGCCAGACAAAAAGGACTTTGGATACAGTTTCCCTTGTGATGGTCCTGGTAGAGGTGGCACATGCGACATATCTGCATGGGATGCATTTTATTTATCTGTATTTTGGATGTTAAATACTATTGGTTGGGTAACATTTTATTGGCATTGGAAACATGTAACAATATGGCAAGGAAATGTAAATCAATTCAATGAATCATCTACTTACTTAATGGGTTGGTTAAGAGATTACTTATGGCTAAACTCATCTCCTTTAATTAATGGATATAATCCTTATGGAATGAATAACTTATCTGTATGGTCATGGATGTTTCTATTTGGGCATCTAATTTGGGCAACTGGATTTATGTTCTTAATTTCTTGGCGTGGTTATTGGCAAGAACTTATAGAAACACTAGCTTGGGCCCATGAAAGAACACCTCTTGCTAACTTAATTAGATGGAAAGATAAACCAGTGGCTTTATCTATCGTTCAAGCAAGGTTAGTTGGACTAGTACACTTCTCAGTTGGATATATACTAACTTATGCGGCTTTTGTAATTGCATCTACATCAGGTAAATTTGGTTAATAATTTGAATATATAAAACTAAAAAAGAAAAAAATCATTACTTTACTTTTTCAAAGTAAAGTAATGATTTTTTATTGCAATATTAACGTTTTTTCGTTAAAATTAATTTGATTTTTACTTTTTATAAGAACAATATAATAAAAATGGCTAAAAAAAGCATGATTCAGAGAGAAATTAAACGAAGCAAACTAATAGCTAAATATCAAAATAAAAGACAAGATATAAAAAAACAACTTAAAAATACATCAACTTTCATAGAACAAATAGAGCTACAAAAAGAACTACAAAAATTACCTAAAAATAGTACGCCTTGTCGTCACAGAAATAGGTGTTGGAAAACTGGACGTAGTAGAGGATTTTATAAAGACTTTGGACTATCAAGACATGTTTTAAGAGAAATGTCACACAATTGCTTATTGCCAGGAATTAAAAAATCTAGCTGGTAATATAGAATCAATATTAATTATATAAATGCTCTAATTAAAATCGAGCATTTATATAAATATCATAAAAATATATTCATAATATTTATCTTATAATCCAAATTGATTTCCTCTACGATACTGTAAATAAGCAGCAACTAATAAGCCTATTAAAGTTACAGGAATTAATCCTAATACTATACCTGACAAAAGAGGTTCTACCATAATAAATAACTAAATGTTTAAAAATATGTTTATATAATATAATTCTTTTTATCTAAAGCCAATAGCTGCTTGCCATACAAAAGCCAACAATAAAAAGAATATAGGAATAACTGGTAATATATCAACTAAAGGTCGAAAAATTGAGTAAGCCTCTGGCAATTTTGTTAATAAAATCATTGTAATCATAAATAAACCTCTTCATAATTAATTTATATTATACATTATCAATATATATATTATATGTAAGTATTCTTATAGTTTCTTCTTATTTATTCATAAATTTATTATAGTAATAATAATTAAATATAAGTATTTATAAATTTATATTATGAAAATTTATTTATATTAAATAGAAATACAGTTTACAATAATAGATAAACTATCTACCACAATATATAATTGTATATTATATACAAATAAATATTTGTAATTATTTAGTTAAAATATCATATAAAAGGAAACAATTATGACAATTGCTGTTCAACTATTAGTATTTATACTAACTATATTTTCAATTTTACTTGTAGTCGGTATACCTGTAACTCTAGCGTCACCTGGTCAATGGGAAAAATCTAAAAACTTAATTTATACTGGAGCTGGTATATGGGCAGGACTAGTGATAATTACAGGATTTGTTAACTCTTTTATTGCTTAATCAATTGCAGTCTACTATGTATACATAGATATTTACTACATCTATTGTACATAGTCAAAAGTTGACAAAGCAAAACTTTTTTGGCATTATAATAAATTATAGCGGGTATAGCTCAGTGGTAGAGCGCAACCTTGCCAAGGTTGATGTCGCGCGTTCAAATCGCGTTACCCGCTTTATATTTTATGCTTCTTTAGAATTAGTATCTATAACAGAATCAGCCTCTGAATTATCTGTTGCTCGTTGATTAGAACTATACACTTTTTTTCCAATATTCATCATTAATTGTTGTAAGTGATTTTGTAAACTTTTAATCTTTTCATAATCATCTTCTTTAATAGCTTTCTTTAAATCATCTATACAATCTTGAACTTGCTTTTGTTCATCTTGGCTAGTCTTCTCTTTCAATTCATTCAACTGATTCTGAGACTGATAACATAAAGCATCTGCTTGATTCTTTAAATCTATTTTTTCACGTTTTTGTTTATCAAGTTCTGAATTTTCTTCTGCTTCTTTAACTAATTTTTCCACTTCTTCTTTCGGCAAAGTAGATGCACCGGTTATTGTAATTGATTGCTCTTTACCTGTTCCTTTATCCTTTGCTTTTACAGAAAGAATACCATTAGCATCTATATCAAATGTCACTTCTATTTGAGGTACACCTCTTGGAGCAGGCATAATACCATCTAATCTGAAAGTGCCTAAACTCTTATTATCTTTCGTAAATTCTCGTTCTCCTTGTAAAACATGAATTTCCACATTTGGCTGATTATCTACAGCTGTTGAAAAAATTTCCGATTTTTTGGTAGGCACAGTCGTATTACGCATAATTATTTTAGTCATTACCCCTCCTAAAGTCTCTACTCCCAAAGATAAAGGTGTAACATCTAGTAATAATATATCTTTTACTTCGCCTGCTAAAACTCCAGCCTGAACAGCTGCTCCAATTGCAACAACTTCATCCGGATTAACACTTTGATTAGGTTCTTTACCTATTATTTTTTTCACCAACTGTTGAATAGCAGGAATTCTTGTAGAACCACCAACTAGAACAATTTCATCTATATTATCAGCAGATAATTGAGCATCTTTTAAAGCATTATTAACCGGTATCTCACAACGATCAATTAAATCTTGACATAAATATTCAAACTTTGCTCTTGTTATATTTTTTTCCAAATGTTTAGGCCCTGTATCTGTAGAAGTAATAAAAGGTAAATTAATATCTGTTTGAGATAAACTAGATAATTCCATTTTAGCTTTTTCAGCTGCCTCTGTTAGTCGTTGTAAAGCTTGTCTATCTTTACCTAAATCAATTCCTTCATCATTCTTAAACTCTAAAATTAACCACTCGACAATTTTTTTATCAAAGTCATCACCACCTAAATGAGTATCACCAGATGTTGATAAAACTTCAAAAACACCATCTCCAACTTCTAAAACCGAGACGTCAAAAGTACCTCCACCTAAATCAAAAACTAGAATTGTTTCATTATTTTTTTTATCTAGACCATATGACAAAGATGCTGCAGTTGGCTCATTAATAATTCTTAACACATCTAATCCAGCTATCTGACCAGCATCTTTAGTTGCCTGACGCTGAGAATCATTAAAATAAGCTGGAACAGTTATAACTGCTTGAGTAACTTGCTGACCTAGATAAGTACTTGCATCTTCTACCAATTTACGTAAAACCTGCGCAGAAATTTCTTCAGGAGCAAAATCCTTATTTAAAGCCGGGCACTCTAACTTAATATTAGAATTAATATCAGTCTTTACATTATAAGATGATTGTTGTAATTCACTAATCAATTCATCTTTTTTACGACCAATAAACCTTTTAACAGAGTAAAAAGTATTTTCCGGATTCATTACAGCTTGTCGTTTAGCAATATGACCTACCAACTTATCCTGTTTTTTTGTATAAGCTACAACAGACGGAGTAGTTCTTAATCCTTCTTTATTAGGAATTACTGTTGGCTTACCACCTTCCATAACAGCTACAACTGAGTTTGTTGTACCCAAATCAATTCCTACAACTTTATTCATAAAGTACCTCAAATAAGTATAATTTAATTTATCATTAATTACATATTGCACTATGTTAACTAATTAATAAAGTGGTAATTACCGTACTTATATAAATGGTAATACAAGAACCAACTTGAAAATTTTATCAAATTAACAGATAATAAATATATCATATAAATATATATATCTGACAAATAAAATTTTATTAAATTAAGGAGATTCCAATTATAATGACAATTGGATTATTGGGTAAAAAAATTGGAATGACTCAAATTTTTAACCCAGAAGGAAAAGCAATACCGGTAACTATTTTAGAACTTGGGCCTTGTACTATAACAGATATAAAAAATAAAACATCTCATGGGTACGAAGCTATTCAAATAGGATATTTAAACGTTCCAACTAAGAAACTAAGTAAAGCTCAAATTGGACATTTTAAGAAATGGCAAATTGCTCCTTTAAAATACTTAAAAGAATATAAAATTTATTCATCACAAAATTTTAAAATTGGTCAAAACATTACAATTAATGATTTAAGTATTAATCAAAAAATTTCTGTATCTGGGATTAGTATTGGTAAAGGTTTTACTGGTTATCAAAAAAGACATCACTTCAGTAGAGGTCCTATGTCTCATGGTTCAAAAAACCATAGACAACCAGGATCAATTGGCGCAGGAACTACCCCAGGAAGAGTATTTTTAGGAAAGAGAATGGCAGGTAGAATGGGCAACAAACAAGTTACCATAAAAAACATTCATATTTTAGACATCAATACAAAAAATAATACCATTGCAATTAAAGGCTGTGTACCTGGAAAAAGTGGAAATATTGTTAGTATTTATCAAAAATAACTTTATGAACATAGAAAAACAACTAATATATTCGATTAGATCATATGAAGATAAAAAAATAAAATATAAAAAAGAAATTACATTACAATTAAATAAATACTATGATCATAATATGTACATTATTCATCGTGCATTAATAAACCAACTATATAATTGCAGACAAGGTAATGCACATACCAAAACGCGTAGTGAAGTTAAAGGAGGAGGTAAAAAACCATGGAAACAAAAAGGCACAGGTAGAGCAAGAGCTGGATCTATTCGATCACCTTTATGGAAAGGAGGAGGTATAATTTTTGGACCACGTACCATAAAATACAAAAAAAAAATAAACAAAAAAGAAAAGAAATTAGCATTACGTATAATTTTATATAATAAATTTAAAAAGACAGTAGTAACAGACTATATAACAAACAATTTAGAAAAGCCAAGTACTAAATTAATAATAGACACTTTAAACAATTATAATTTAAATGTAAATAAAAAAAATAATATTTTAATTATTGTAGGGAAAAAAACATATAATTTGTACTTATCTACTCGTAATTTAAAAAATGTAGAATTAATAGCAGCTAATCATTTAAATATTGTATCGTTATTAAAAGCAGAAAATATATTAATGACTACAGATGCTCTAGACATTATTCAAAATATATATAATGACTAAAAAAATACCTCAAAAAACTTTAATAGATATTATCAAATATCCTATACTAACAGATAAAACAACTCAAATGATTGAAGAAAATAAATATTGTTTTGCTGTTGAAATCAAAGCAAATAAATTAGATATTAAAGAAGCTATTGAGCAACTATTTGATGTAAAAATTCAGAAAATTAATACAATCAATATAAAATCAAAGAAAAAACGTGTAGGAAAATACATTGGATATAAAAGCAAATATAAAAAAGCTATTGTAAAACTTTACGATCCATATCGTATAGAACTATTTGTAGACAATTAATAATATTTTTGTTATTTAGGTAAAATTCATAAAATGGCTATCCGTTTATACAAAGCATATACTCCTGGAACAAGAAATAGAACTGTATCAACTTTCGCAGAAATCACTACAAATAAACCAGAAAAGTCGCTATTAGTAAAAAATCATCGTAAACAAGGACACAACAATAAAGGAATTATTACATCCAGACATAGAGGGGGAGGACATAAAAAACTTTATAGAATAATTGATTTTAAAAGAAATAAATTCAATATAAAAGCTAAAGTTGCAAGTATAGAATATGATCCCAATAGAAATGCAAGAATAGCATTATTGCACTATGAAGATGGAGAAAAAAGATATATTTTACATCCTAGATCATTAAACGTAGGTCAAACAGTAATATCTGGTAAAGATGTACCATTAGAAGTAGGTAACGCCTTGCCTTTATCATCTATACCTCTAGGTACAGCTGTTCACAATATTGAATTAACACCATTTACAGGTGGACAAATTGTTAGAGCAGCTGGTACATATGCACAAATAGTAGCCAAAGAAGGTTCTTTTGCTACCTTAAAAATGCCATCAAGTGAAGTAAGGCTAATTAGAGTAGAATGCTTTGCTACTATCGGTCAAGTTGGCAATATTGATTCTAGTAATATTAGTATAGGTAAAGCTGGAAGAAATAGATGGTTAAGTAAAAGACCCAGAGTAAGAGGAGTCGTAATGAATCCAATAGATCATCCACATGGAGGTGGAGAAGGACGCTCTCCTATAGGCAAACCATATCCTGTCACTCCATGGGGCAAACCAGCATTAGGTAAAAAAACTCGAAAAAAACAAAAATACAGCAACAGATATATATTACGTAAACGAAAATAAAACCTTTATAATCTATTATTATGTCTAGATCTTTAAAAAAAGGCCCATACATAGAATTTAAACTATTACAAAAAATAGAAAAATTAAATCAAAAAAACTCAAAAAAAACTATTAAAACATGGTCCAGAGCATCTACTGTTATTCCTAATATGGTTGGTCATACCATAGCTGTTTATAATGGAAAACAATATTTCCCTGTATTTATATCTGATCAAATGGTAGGACATAAATTAGGAGAATTTGTACCTACTAGAAACTTTAAAAGCCATATAAAAAGCGATCGTAAAACTAAAAGATAAAATTATGACTACTGAAATAACGGAAGCTAAAGCTATAGGCAAATACTTACGCTTATCTGCGCATAAAACACGTAGAATTTTAAACCAAATTCGAGGCAAAAAATATCAAGAAGCAATATTAATACTTGAATTTATGCCATATAAACCCTGTAAAATCATTAAAAAAATATTAGAATCAGCTGGTAATAATGCAGTTAATCGCAAATGGGACAAAAATAATTTAATCATTAAAACAGCATTTGTTAATGAAGGACCAAAACTGAAAAGATTCCAACCAAGAGCACAAGGAAGAGCATTTGCTATACACAAACCAACATGTCATATAACAATAAATCTAGTAAATGAATAAATTTATTTATTTACTATCTAATTCTAATTTAAATATATATAAAAGAAATGGGACAAAAAACACATCCATTAGGATTTAGAATAGGTATTACACAAAAACACAAATCTTCTTGGTTTTCTAACATGAAATTGTACTCAAAATTGGCTGAAGAAGACTATATAATAAGAAATTATATAGAAAATGAACTTCGTAATGCTAGCATTGCTTTACTCCATATAGACAGAAAAGTAGACCAAATAGAAGTACAAATACATACGGCTAGACCTGGAATTATTTTAGGAAAAATGGGTAATGGTTTAGATAAACTAAGAAAAGACTTACAGACTATATTGAAGAATAATACACAAATTAGAATCAATCTAATAGAAATTCCAGATCCAGATAAAGAAGCTACACTAATAGCTGAATTTATAGCACAACAACTTGAAAAAAGAATTGCTTTTAGAAGAGCAATTAGACAAGCAATTCAAAGATCTCAAAAGGCTAAAAATCAAGGTATTAAAATACAAGTTTCTGGAAGACTAAATGGAGCTGAAATAGCAAGAAGTGAATGGATTAGAGAAGGTCGAGTACCTCTACAAACTTTAAGAGCAAATATAGATTATGCATATAAGACAGCACAAACAATATATGGCATTTTAGGAGTAAAAGTATGGATATTTAAAGGAGAAAATATATCATGTAGATAATACCAAAGATTACAAAATATAACCTAGAATAATATTTTAATATTAATTTTTATAGAAATATGTTAAGTCCAAAAAGAACAAAATTTCGTAAACAACATCGTAATCGTATGAAAGGTCAAGCAAGCAAAGGAAATCAAATAGCTTTTGGAGAATATGCCTTGCAAACTTTAGAACCTGTATGGCTAACCGCAAGACAAATTGAAGCTACTAGAAGAACTATTACGAGATACGTAAAAAGAGGGGGTAAATTATGGATTAGAGTGTTTCCTGACAAACCTATCACAGCGAGACCAGCTGAAACAAGAATGGGATCAGGAAAGGGTGCTCCAGAATATTGGGTTGCTGTTATTAAACCAGGTCACATATTATTTGAAATCGCTGGAGTATCTGAACAAACAGCCAAACAAGCGATGAAACTTGCCTCTTATAAATTACCTGTAAAAACAAAGTTTATAACAAAACCAAATATATTAAAAATAAAAAATATATAATATGTCTTTACCAAAAATAAAAGATATTCAACATCTTGATGCACAAGAAATCAAGTTAAAAATTATTGAATTAAAAAAAGAAATTTTTCAACTTAAATTACAAAAAACTACTAGACAAAATATCAAACCACATTTATTCAAACATAAAAAACATCAAATAGCTCAATTGTTAACAATACAGAACAAATTAATAAATCAATAATTCATATTAAAACATGGATAAAAAACAAACAATAGGAACAGTTATAAGTAATAAAATGAATAAAACAATTACTGTAGCTGTAAGACATAAAATACAACACAAAAAATACAAAAAAATCATTACAAAAACGAATAAATATTATGCACATGATGAAGCTAATATTTGTAACATAGGTGATATAGTAAAAATAGAGTCATATAGACCATTAAGTAAGAAAAAACGCTGGATACTAATAGAAAAAATACTAGACAAATGATACAAACACAAAGTTATTTAAATATTGCAGATAATAGTGGTGCACGAAAAATTATGTGCATTCAAGTATTAGGTACTAATAATCCCTCGTATGCTAATATAGGAGATATAATTATAGGAGTTGTAAAGGATGCTCTACCCAATATGCCTATTAAAAAATCGGATATTATCAGAGCTGTTATTGTAAGAACTAAAAAAACTTTACGACGCGATGATGGCATGAGTATTAGGTTTGATGATAATGCAGCAGTTATAATAAATCAGGAAAACAATCCTAGAGGAACAAGAGTATTTGGGCCTATAGCAAAAGAATTACGAGATAAACATTTTGCAAAAATTATATCATTAGCTCCAGAGGTCGTGTAATGAAAAAGAATAAGAAACAACAAAAAATGCATGTTAAGACAGGAGAAACTGTACAAGTTATATCTGGTAATGATAAAGGAAAAATAGGAAAAATCATAAGGATATTAAAGAAAAGCAGTAAAATTATTGTTGAAAATATCAATATACGCACAAAACACATTAAACCACAAAAAGAAGTGAATAATGGTAAAATTATAACAACTGAAATGCCTATACATAGCTCGAAAGTTATGTTGTATAGTACAAAAAATAAAATAGCTAGTCGTTACTATACTGCTTTAAACATTAACAACAAAAAACAAAAAGTTTTAAAAAAAAATAATGAAACTATCTAATTACTAAATTTAAGATGGACAACTCACTAAAAACATTATACAATAATAAAATTTGTCAAGAATTACAAAAACAATTTAATTATAATAATATACATGAAATACCAAAGCTAATAAAAATAACTATTAATCGTGGATTAGGAGAAGCTGCAAATAATACAAAAATTATAGAAAAAAATATAAATGAAATTAAATTAATTACAGGTCAAAAACCGAAAATTACAAAATCTAGAAAAGCTATTGCCGGATTTAAAATACGTGAAAATATACCTATTGGTTTAATGGTAACATTGAGAAAAGATAAAATGTATGATTTCCTTAATAAATTAATTAACTTAGCCTTACCAAGAATTCGTGATTTTAGAGGTATAAACCGCGAAAATTTTGATGGTAGAGGTAACTATAATTTAGGTTTAAAAGAACAAATAATTTTTCCCGAAATTCAATATGATGATATAGATAAAATTAGAGGATTAAATATTACGATAGTTACTACGGCACAAAATGATAGAGAAGCATTAGCACTTTTACAAAAACTTGGTATGCCTTTCAAAAAATAAAAATATAATAACTATATAAATATATTAGTATCAATAAGAGGTAACAAAGTGATTAATGATACAATTGCAGATTTATTAACCCGTATTAGAAATGCAAACTTAGCAAAACACAAAATTGTTCAAGTATATGCAACAAAAATGACCCGCAATATAGTAAAAGTATTACAAGATGAAGGCTTTATATATAAATTCGAAGAAATAGACGAAAATACAAATCAATACTTACTAATATCCTTAAAATATAAAGGTAAAAATAATAAACCTGTTATTACTGCACTAAAACGTATTAGTAAACCTGGCTTAAGAGTATATGCAAACCATAAAGAATTACCGAAAGTTCTCGGTGGAATCGGAATCGCTATCATTTCTACATCAAAAGGAGTAATGTCTGATCATAATGCAAGACATTATGGATTAGGTGGAGAAATATTATGTTATATATGGTAAAAATAATTAAAAGAGAACAATGTCTAGAATAGGAAAACAGCCCATTAGTTTATCAAAAAATATTAATATTAATATTCAAGAAAATAATATAAATATTGAAGGCCCTAAAGGTAAATTGTCATATAAATTATCAAAACATCTATCAATCAAATATGAACCTTATAATAATCAACTGAAATTATATAAAATTAATGAAAAAAAAGAAACACAAAAATTATATGGACTATCTAGAACTCTTATAAATAATATGGTTATAGGAGTATCTCAAGGTTTTGAAAAAAAATTAACAATTCAAGGAGTTGGCTATAGATCACAAATACAAGGCAAAGACTTAATACTAAATGTAGGATATAGTCACCCAGTAATTATTCAACCTCCCGAAAGTATAATCATTAATGTAGAAAATAATACAAATATTATTGTAAAAGGGATAAATAAAGAACTTGTCGGAGAAATAGCTGCCAAAATCAGATCGGTACGACCACCTGAACCATACAAAGGTAAAGGTATCCGATATATTAATGAAAAGATTATATTAAAAGTAGGTAAAGCAGGTAAATAAATATATTAAAAATGGCAAAAAAACATATATTAGGTACTAATTATCGCCCACGACTTTGTGTATTTAGATCTAATAAACATATATATGCACAAATTATCAACGACTCTCAAAATAAAACAATTATTAGTAGCTCTACTATCAGTATTAATCTAAAAAAAAATATAGCAGCATCAAGTAGTTGTGCTGCCGCACGGCTTGTAGGTCAAGACATAGCTAAAAAGTCAAAAAAAATAGGTATAAAAGAAGTCGTTTTTGATCGTCAAAATAGAATATATCACGGTAGAATTAAAGCTTTAGCAGAGGCTGCAAGAGAAGAAGGCATCAAATTTTAACACTTATATAATAATGAAAAAAAAATCAACTAAAAATAAAGAGCAAGATCAAAATTGGGAAGAAAAAGTTGTACAAGTCAAAAGAGTTACAAAAGTTGTTAAAGGTGGTAAAAAATTAAGTTTTAGAGCTATTTTAGTAGTTGGAAATGAAAGAGGACAAATTGGAGTTGGTATAGGCAAAGCAAGCGATGTTATAGGTGCAGTCAAAAAAGGTGTCACGGATGCTAAAAAACATATAATCCATATCCCTTTAACAAAATATTATTCTATACCACACCCAATAGAAGGTATATCAGGAGCTGCAAAAGTTATTATTAAACCCTCTGCTATGGGGTCTGGCGTTATTGCTGGTGGTTCTACCCGAATAGTTTTAGAACTAGCAGGAGTTAAAAATATTTTAGCTAAACAACTAAGATCAGGTAATAGTCTAAATAATGCACGTGCTGTACTAAATGCATTAAGTCAATTAAAAACATTTAAAGAAGCTGCTGAAAATCGAGATATAGATGTTGTACAGCTATACAAATTATAAAATATAAAATATCTTAATACATTATAAATAGCAAATGAAAGCAGCCAATGAATTACAACAAAAACTTGTTGTTACATTAATGATTTTAATTTTAGCACGATTAGGTATATTTATTCCAATACCAGGAATAGACCATAATGCACTAGATAATACGTTAAATCAAAATGGACTCATCAATTTTTTAAATATTTTTTCAGGAGGAGGATTTTCGACTATAGGAATTTTTGCTTTAGGTATTGTTCCCTATATCAACGCATCTATCATGATGCAGCTTTTAACAAAAATCATACCTGAATTAGAAAATTTACAAAAAGAAGAAGGAGAATCTGGAAGACAAAAAATTACACAGATAACACGATATTTTACATTAATATGGGCAATTATTCAAAGTGTTGGAATATCACTTTGGATAAAACCTTATGTATTTAATTGGAGCTATTATTTCATATTAGATTGTAGCATAGCTTTAACAACTGGATCAATGATTATAATGTGGTGTTCAGAATTTATAACTGAATATGGCATAGGTAATGGACCTTCTTTACTAATTTTTCAAAATATTATTTCAGGTATACCTAAGAGCTTACAAAACTATAAACTTAATATTTACAATAAAGACACAATTATAATAGGATCCTTATTTTTTATTATCTTTGTAATAACTTTAATTATTAATGTAATGATTCAAGAAGGTAAACGAAAAGTAACAATTGTATCAGCAAGACAGTTAGGGAAAATCAATGAATTAAATCCTCAAAGCTACATACCATTAAAACTGAATCAAGGGGGAGTTATGCCTATTGTATTTGCCTCAGCTACAATGACACTTCCCATATATATAAAACATAATATACAAACGTCTATATTAAATAATATAATTTACTTATTTTTACCTGGTAATATTTTATATTTTCCAACATATGGTTTATTAATCATTACTTTTAGTTATTTTTATGCATCACTTGTTCTAAATCCAGAAGATATAGCAGAAAACTTAAAAAAAATGGGAGCCAGTATCCCTTCAATTCGACCTGGATCAAATACAATTATATATTTAAAACAAATACTTAATCGACTAACATTAATAGGAGGTTTATGTTTATTTGTAATAGCATTTATTCCATCTTTAATTGCTCAAATGACTAATATAAATTTATTACAAGGATTAGGTACAACATCATTATTAATCTTAGTAGGTGTAGCAATTGATACAGCTAAACAAATTCAAACATATATAATATCGCAACAATATGATAATATAATGGAATAAATTTAAATAATAAATATATTAAAAGGATAAAAATTAAAATCAATGAAAGTTAGAGCATCCGTTAAAAAAATATGTGACAAATGCAGAATTATACGTAGACACGGAAAAGTGATAATAATTTGTGAAAATAAAAAACATAAGCAAAGACAAGGATAAACAAAAACATCAATAAAATTAATTAAAAGATAAAAAGGATGTCATTCATGGCAAGAATAGTAGGAGTAGATTTACCTAAAAATAAACGTATAGAAATAGGACTAACATATATTTATGGTATAGGCAAATCAAAAGCAAGAGAAATTTTAAAAAAAATAGATATCAATCCAAATATCAAAATCAATGCACTCAATGATGAACAAATTATTCTAATTAGAAAAACTTTAAGTGAAGATTACCAAGTAGAAGGTGATCTAAAAAGAATAGAATCTATGAATATAAAAAGACTCATGACAATAGGATCTTATAGAGGTCGAAGACATAGATTAGGACTACCATTAAGAGGACAAAGAACACGAACTAATGCTCGAACAAAAAGAGGTATAAAAAAGACTATGGCCGGTAAGAAAAAAGCTCCACGTAAATAATTAAAAACTAAATTTCAACTAATTTATATTACTTAACATCTTATGGCTAGACAGACAAAAAAAAATAGTACAAAATACAAAAAAAATATTATTAACGGTATAGCTCATATAAAATCTACATTTAATAATACAATTATTACCATTACAGATCTTCAAGGATCTACTCTATCTTGGTCTTCGTCCGGGGCAAGTGGATTTAAAGGAACTAAAAAAGGAACACCTTTTGCTGCTCAAATAGCAGCAGAAAAAGCAGCTCAGCAAGCTATAAGTCAAGGTTTAAAACAAGCAGAAGTTATGGTGAATGGACCAGGAGCGGGTCGTGAAACAGCAATAAGAGCACTACAAGCAGCTGGAATCAATATCACTTTAATTAAAGATATTACTCCAATTCCGCATAATGGATGCAGACCTCCAAAAAAAAGGCGTGTTTAAAATTAATAATTTAGTATATTCGCTTATAATTAAACATCTTGCACAATAGTGTATGACTAATTTTCAAATAGAATGTATAGAGTCAAAAACAGAAAGTCCCCGTCAACAATATGGTCATTTCATTTTAGAGCCACTGAAAAAAGGACAAGGTACTACTGTTGGAAACTCTCTAAGAAGAACTATTCTATCAGATTTACAGGGAGCAGCTATAGTAGCTGTAAGAATAGCCGGTATAAACCATGAATTTTCAACCATTACAGGAGTAAGAGAAGATGTATTAGAGATTCTATTAAATCTTAAAGAAGTCGTTCTAAAAAGCTATAGCGAAAAACCTCAAATAGGAAGAATACGTATACAAGGTCCTGCTATTATTACCGCTGGCTTATTTGACTTACCACCAGATATTAAAATAATTGATCCTCAACAATATATAGCAACTATTTGTAACAACACTATTTTTGAAATGGAGTTCCGTATTGAAAAAGGTAGTGGATATAAAGTTGTAGAAAAAGGCTTTGACAAAAAATCTATAGATTTTTTACAAATAGATGCTGTTTTTATGCCAGCAATAAAATTCAACTATATAGTAGAAGAAAAAAAAGTCAGTCCTACCATAACACAAGAGAAATTATTTTTAGAAGTTTGGACAAATGGAAGCTTATCTCCTCAAGAAGCTATTAGCCAAGGTGCGCATATATTAACTAACTTATTCCATCCTTTAACTAATATAGACTTTAAAAACATAGATAATAAAGAACAAGAATACGAACAAGAAATAAATCAAGTTCTAATAGAAGAGCTACAATTATCTGTAAGAGCTTATAATTGTCTTAAAAGAGCACAAATCAACTCTATTTCAGATCTTTTAGATTACTCTCAAGGAGAACTTCTAGAAATCAAAAATTTTGGTCAAAAATCGGCTGAAGAGGTAATTGAAGCACTCCAAAATAAATTAGGTATCAGTTTGCCAAAAGAGAAAAATATAGAAAATAAATAAAAAATATGTATTGTATGAAAATTAAAAATATAGCATCTGTATAAAAAATTATTCAAAATATATCATGAACAAAACATACATACCACAAATAAAAATAAATAATCAATGGTTCATTGTAAATGCTGAAAACCAAAATCTAGGTAGATTAAGCAGTAAAGTAGCACAAATATTAAAAGGTAAAAGAATAACTACATATTCACCTCATTTAAATAGCAATATATATATTATATTACTTAATTCAAAATTAATAAATATTACGGGCAAAAAAAAATTAAATAAGATATACAAAAAACATTCTGGACATCCAGGAGGATTAAAAGAAAGAACATTTCATGAAATTCAAGCCAAACAACCCAATAAAATCTTAGAACAATCTATTAAGGGTATGTTGCCAAAAGGACGTTTAGGGCGACAATTATTTAAACAACTTAAAATATACCCCGAAAATATACATCCACATGAAGCACAAAAACCCAAAATAATTAAACTAGATTTAGATTAATACTATATATCAAATGACTATTATAACAAAAAATTCCAAAACAATTTATTCAGGAACAGGAAGACGTAAAACATCTATTGCCAGAGTAAAATTAATACCAGGATGTGGAAAACTAATTATCAATGGTTTACCAGGTGAATCATACTTACAATTTAGTCCAAACTATTTAAGAATATCATGTGAACCTCTTAGAACTTTAGGATTAAGCAAAGAATATGATATACATGTAAGAACAGAAGGTGGTGGTTTAACAGGTCAAGCAAATGCAATTAGATTAGGCCTTGCTAGAGCTTTATGCAGAATTAACCCAGAGAATCGCATAACTTTAAAATCTGAAGGATTTTTAACAAGAGATGCAAGGATAAAAGAGAGAAAAAAATACGGTTTAAGAAAAGCCAGAAAGGCACCACAATACTCAAAACGCTAAACTAAATGTTAACATTCTGATTTAAAGTAAAATTATCAATATAAATTATGCCAAAAGAAAATATACATCCAAGATGGTATACAGACAGCAAAGTATATTGCGATGGTAAACATATTATGACAGTTGGATCAACAAAACCTGAACTATATGTTGATATTTGGTCAGGCAATCATCCATTTTTTACGGGCTCACAAAAAATTATAGATACAGAAGGACGTGTAGAAAGATTTATGCGTAAGTATAATTTACAAGCCAAATGAAACAATTAACAAGACTTAAAATAAATATAAAATACATAATTACAAAGTTTGACAGGCTATATTACAATATTTATAATATTATGAATATTCACTAAAATATGAATATATAACTACAATAATGCCAACTATTCAACAACTTGTAAGATACGAAAGAAAAAAATCTAGTCACAAAACTAAATCTCCTGCTTTAAAAGGATGTCCACAAAGAAGAGGAGTATGTACAAGAGTATATACTACTACACCCAAAAAACCAAATTCTGCTTTGAGAAAAGTAGCAAGAGTTAGATTAACCTCAGGCTTTGAAGTAACAGCATATATACCAGGTATTGGTCACAATATACAAGAACATTCAGTTGTACTAATTAGAGGTGGTCGTGTAAAAGATTTACCTGGAGTACGATATCATATAGTTAGAGGAATTTTAGATGCTTCTGGAGTAAAAGATAGAAAAAAAAGTCGATCAAAATATGGAACGAAAAAGCCTAAAATATAATATGAACAAATAACATCAAAATAAAATCATAAATATGTCTCGTCGTAACACTGCTAAAAAGAGATTAATATATGCTGATCCTGTATATAATAGTAAACTAATAAATATGTTGACAGTAAGAATATTAAAAAACGGTCAAAAAGGATTAGCATACAAAATTATTTATAAAGCACTAGATATAATTCAAAACAAAACATCTGCCGATCCTTTGCAGGTGTTAGAAAAAGCTATACGTAACGCAACGCCACTAGTAGAAGTTAAAAGCAGACGTATTGGGGGTTCAACATACCAAGTGCCGATGGAAGTACGCGCATATCGTGGAACAAATTTAGCTCTTAGATGGATTACTAAATTTGCTCATACAAGATCAGGCAAAAGTATGGCTTTAAAATTAGCAAATGAAATCATAGATGCATCTAACGATAATGGTAATACCATTAGAAAAAAAGAAGAAACACATCGTATGGCAGAAGCTAATAAAGCATTTGCTCATTATCGTTATTAAAATTATAAATACTTCACTAATTATTGTGAATTAAAAAAAGGAAATTAAACATTATGGCACGTACAAAATTTGAACGAAATAAACCACATGTAAATATTGGAACAATAGGTCATGTAGATCATGGTAAAACAACACTAACAGCAGCTATATCAGCTACTTTAGCAGCTGCAAATAACACAAAAGCCAAAAAATTTGATGAAATTGATGCTGCTCCAGAAGAAAAAGCAAGAGGTATAACAATTAATACTGCTCATGTTGAATATGAAACAAATAATCGTCATTATGCACATGTTGATTGTCCAGGACATGCTGATTATGTTAAAAATATGATTACAGGAGCAGCACAAATGGATGGAGCTATTTTAGTTGTATCAGCAGCTGATGGACCTATGCCACAAACTAGAGAACATATATTATTAGCTAAACAGGTAGGTGTACCAAATATAGTTGTCTTTTTAAATAAAGAAGACCAAGTAGATGATGAAGAATTATTAGAGTTAGTAGAACTAGAAGTTCGTGAATTATTAGTACAATACGATTTTCCAGGTGATAATATACCTTTCGTAGCAGGATCTGCTTTAAAAGCTTTAGAAACGGTAACACAAAATAATACAATCCAAAGAGGTGAAGATAAATGGGTGGACAAAATTCACTCACTAATGGATGCAGTAGACGAATACATTCCTACCCCTATTAGAGACGTAGAAAAAACATTCTTAATGGCAGTAGAAGATGTTTTTTCAATCACAGGAAGAGGAACTGTAGCAACAGGACGCATCGAAAGAGGTATTATAAAAGTAGGCGATACAATTGAAATAGTGGGTTTACGAGAAACTACAACTACAACAATTACAGGTTTAGAAATGTTTCAAAAAACATTAGATGAAGGTATGGCTGGAGACAATATTGGTATATTATTACGAGGTGTACAAAAAAAAGATATTGAACGGGGTATGGTTTTAGCTCAACCAGGTACAATAACACCTCATACACAATTTGAAGCAGAAGTATATGTACTAACCAAAGAAGAGGGTGGTAGACATACTCCTTTCTTTTCAGGATATCGTCCACAGTTTTATGTTCGAACTACTGATGTAACTGGAACAATTAAACAATTTACTTCAGATGATGGATCAGCTGCAGAGATGGTTATGCCTGGAGACCGTATTAAAGTAATTGCAGAATTAATAAATCCTATTGCTATCGAAAAAGGTATGAGATTTGCCATACGTGAAGGCGGAAAAACAGTAGGAGCTGGAGTAGTGTCTAAAATTCTTGAGTAAATCTAAATAATAAAAATATAAATATGAAAATTCATGAACAGAATAAGATACGTATTAAATTAAAAGCATACGATCATAGATTACTCACTATATCATGCAAAACCATAATAGATACAGCACATAGAACAAAAGTAAAAGCTATAGGACCTATTCCTTTACCTAAAAAACGTAAAATTTATTGCGTATTAAGATCACCTCATGTTGATAAAGATTCAAGAGAACATTTTGAAATACGATCACATACAAAAATAATCGATATATACGAACCATCTTCACAAACAATTGATTCTTTAATGAAGCTTAACATACCTTCAGGGGTAGACATAGAAGTAAAACTCTAAAAGAATATAATACACAAGAAAATATATAATTATATATTTTCTTGTGTATTATATTCTTTGTTATTCAAAAACATTGTATATTAAGTATGAAATAATTAATACAAGTCTTCTTCTTTACCCAATTCAATCTCACAATCACTCGTAGGATATGCTATACATGTCAAAACATAACCCTCTTTAATCTGATCATCATCCAGAAAACTCTGATCTGATTGGTCAACTGTACCTTTTTTTATTAACCCAACACAAGTCGAACAAGAACCTGCACGACAAGAATAAGGTGCATCAATATCAGCATCTTCAGCAACATCTAGAATAAATTCATCACTAGGACAATCAATAACATGAGTTTCATCGTTTAATTTAAGAGTTATTTTGTAAGTCGTCATATTGAAATTTCCCTATAATTATATATTGTATATAATGCAACCAGCAAATTATTATAAAATTATTACTTTTTTTAAATATAAAATAAATTACATACTATATCACTACATATTTACATTAAATCATAAAATATAAAAAATAAACAATTAATACCCGAGAATAATTACAATATATGTTAAACATAATATAATTTACTGCCAAAAAATTTTTAAATAAATTTACAAAATTTACATAATGATAAATACCTTCAAAAAACATAACAATGACTATACTAAAAACTTTAAACCAGAAAATAAAATTATATGTCATTCATACATAACAAGTATATATCAGGAAATATTTTATTTAATCCAAAGATATTTTATACAAATCAAAAGAAGACCTTCTAACCTATTTTCTGGTATATTACAACCTCTATTATGGCTTATTCTATTTGGTGCTTTATTTCAAAATGCACCTGTAAATTTACTAACAAATAACAAAACTTATTACCAATTTTTAAGTCCTGGAATTATAGTTTTTACTTCTTTTACAGGAGCTATTAATTCTGGTTTACCTTTAATATTTGATAGAGAATTTGGTTTTTTAAATAGATTATTAGTGGCACCACTAAAATCACGAGATTCTCTCATATTATCTTCTATAACTTTTATTACCATAATAACTACTTTGCAAACATCTATAATTGTAATATCAAGTCTGATTCTAGGAAATAATAGCTTAAATAGTAATAAAATTATTATTATTGTATTTATAATTTTACTTATTACATTAAGCATAGGTAGTATAAGCATCTGTTTAGCTTTTATACTACCAGGACATATAGAATTTTTAGCAATTATATTAATTGCTAACTTACCAACCTTATTTTCTAGTACTGCGCTAGCTCCACTATCATTTATGCCATACTGGTTACAAATAATTGCCAGCACTAATCCTCTAACTTATGCAATAGAGAGTATTCGCTGCCTTTACTTATATCCATATATTAATTACAAAACTAATATTATTGAAACTGTATGGTTTAACTTTAATATACAAGATAGCATTTATTTATTAACTATTATGACGATTATAGCTTTTAATATAGTAAAAAAGATTATTGTTTACAAATGCGAGTAAAACCAAATTAATTAATATGAAGAATGTTATAATAGATAACTATGTAGTTTATATTCATAAAATAGTAAGAAAAGCAAAAACTTTACATCTCTTAATTAGGAGGATCGCAGTTCAATGGGACTACCATGGTATCGCGTACATACAGTTGTATTAAATGATCCTGGCCGCTTAATTTCTGTTCATTTAATGCATACAGCTTTAGTAGCTGGTTGGGCAGGCTCTATGGCATTATATGAATTAGCCGTTTTCGACCCATCTGATCCTGTACTAAATCCAATGTGGAGACAGGGAATGTTTGTTATGCCTTTTATGGCAAGACTAGGAGTAACAGACTCTTGGGGAGGTTGGAGTATTACTGGAGAGAGTGTGTCCAATCCCGGATTATGGAGTTTTGAAGGGGTTGCTATCACTCATATTGTATTATCAGGTATGTTATTTTTAGCATCCATATGGCACTGGGTATATTGGGATCTAGAATTATTTAGAGATCCAAGAACAGGAGAACCAGCACTAGATTTACCTAAAATTTTTGGTATTCATTTATTACTATCTAGTTTATTATGTTTTGGATTCGGTGCATTTCACACAACTGGTCTGTTTGGGCCAGGTATATGGATTTCTGATGGATATGGTATAACTGGAAAAGTACAACCTGTAGCACCAGCCTGGGGACCAGATGGATTTAATCCATTTAATCCTGGTGGAATTGCATCACATCATATTGCTGCTGGGACTGTTGGTATACTGGCTGGCTTATTTCATTTAACAGTAAGACCTCCACAAAGATTATATAGAGCTTTAAGAATGGGCAATATAGAAACTGTTCTATCTAGCAGTATATCTGCTGTATTCTTTAGTGCTTTTGTAACTTGTGGAACAATGTGGTATGGCTCTGCTACAACACCAATAGAATTATTTGGACCGACTAGATATCAATGGGATAGCGGTTATTTCCAACAAGAAATTGAAAGAAGAGTAGAAAATTCATTAAATGAAGGAGCAACACCAGAAGAAGCATGGTCTAAAATACCAGATAAACTAGCTTTTTATGATTATATCGGTAATAATCCTGCAAAAGGAGGATTATTTAGAGCTGGACCCATGGATAAAGGTGATGGGATTGCAGAAGCATGGTTAGGTCATCCTATATTTCAAGATAAAGAAGGTAGAGAATTAACTGTGAGAAGAATGCCTGCATTTTTTGAGACATTTCCTGTTATTTTAGTAGATAAAGATGGAATTATTCGAGCAGATATTCCCTTTAGAAGAGCTGAATCTAAATATAGCATCGAGCAAGTTGGTGTATCAGTTAACTTCTATGGAGGAAAACTAAATGGCAAAACTTTTAGTGATGCACCTAGCGTAAAAAAATATGCACGTAAAGCTCAATTAGGCGAAGTTTTTGAATTTGACCGAACTACACTAGAGTCAGACGGTGTGTTTCGAAGTAGTCCAAGAGGATGGTTTACATTTGGACATGCAAACTTTGCATTAATATTCTTCTTTGGTCATTTATGGCATGGTTCAAGAACTATATTTAGAGATGTATTCGCAGGTATTGGAGCAGAAGTAACAGAACAAGTAGAATTTGGAGCATTCCAAAAACTAGGAGATAGAAGCAGCAAGAAACAAGGTGCTGTATAAAACATATCAGTTATTTTATAAACTTTGTCACATAAGGAGATACATATGGAAGCACTAGTATATGTATTTTTATTAGTAGGAACATTAATGGTTATTTTCTTTGCTATATTTTTTAGAGATCCTCCAAGAATAGTTAAATAAATATTGTTAAACTAATCTGTCTTATTCAGTGCTTAATTATAATTAAACACTGAATAAGACAGATATTAACTAAATTATGATTAATAATAATTAACAATATATAAAAATAGCTTATTTACTCTTCATGTTCCTCAAAAGGATCCCGAAGTTCTTTAGAAACAGGACCAAAAGCTATATATACAGAATATACAGTTATCCCGAGTAATAAACTAGAAATAAAAATACTAAGAACTGTTGCAGTTTCCATAAATTCAATATAGATAAAGTTAATTTATTCTTATAATAATACTATTATTATAAAGATAACAATTATAAAAAAATTATATAAATCAAATTAAAATATCATGGCATTAAGAACTAGATTAGGAGAAATATTAAGACCTCTAAATTCTGAATATGGAAAAGTCGCTCCTGGTTGGGGAACAACCCCTATAATGGGCATATTCATGCTATTATTTTTCCTGTTTTTACTTATTATTTTACAGATATATAATTCATCACTAATTTTAGAGAATGTTGATGTAGATTGGGCAACACTAGGAAGCTAACAAATCATTATCACTATTATGTTTATAAAGACAAAAAGTTTATATAAATAAAACTTTTGTCTTTATATATTACAACAATTAACTATTTATCTATTACAGATAACTCATCTTCAGAAAAAGCAGTACTATTAACACCTGTGTACGATTCTTTAGTAAAACGAACAAGAACTGGATACTTAATATCTTTATCTACTTTTACTACAGTACCTGTATCTTGATACCAATATGATTCCTTTCGTAAAATTTTAACTAACGAACCTTTTTTTATCATAGTCATATAATTAACTTACTTAACTTTATAAAAATTATTAATATAGTATAAACAAAATAATAAAAAATAAGATTAACTTATATAAACAATAAACATATATTTTCATACAATATAGTTGCCTACAAAATATTAAAGATGTTAAATTCATTTAAATAGACTTAATAAACTATAAATCTATTTTAGATATAAATATTGTAAATATTTAAGGCTTAAATATCATGAAATTATCTTGGAAAACTTTACTACTACTATCCTTACCTATTATTATTGTTAGTTTCTTCCTTTGGCAAGGCTTGTTAGCACCAACTACAAATGAATTAAATGCAAATATAGCACGTTCTCGAATGACTTATGGCAGATTTTTAGAATACCTAGATATGGGTTGGGTAAAAAAAGTAGACTTATATGACAATGGACATACTGCTATAGTAGAAGCTGTAGGCCCTGAGTTAGGAAATAGAATTCAAAAAATACGAGTTGAATTACCTGCAACTGCACCAGAATTAATTACTAAACTAAAAAAATCCAATATAGATTTAGATGCTCATCCAATAAGAAACACCAGTGCTGTATGGAATCTGATAGGCAACTTATTATTTCCTATATTATTAATAGGGGGTTTAGCCTTCTTATTTAGAAGATCTAATAATGGCCCAGGAGGTCCTGGACAAGCTATATCTTTTAGTAAATCAAAAGCTCTATTTCAAATGGAAGCTAAAACAGGCATTGTATTTGATGATGTAGCAGGAATAGATGAAGCTAAAGAAGAATTTGAAGAAGTCGTTACATTCTTAAAAAAGCCTGAAAAGTTTACTGCTGTAGGAGCAAAAATTCCTAAAGGAGTCTTACTAGTAGGCCCCCCAGGAACAGGAAAAACATTATTAGCTAAAGCCATTGCAGGGGAAGCAAATGTACCATTCTTTAGTATATCAGGATCTGAATTTGTGGAAATGTTTGTAGGCGTAGGTGCTTCTCGTGTTAGAGATTTATTCAAAAAAGCAAAAGAAAATGCACCATGTATAATTTTTATAGATGAAATTGATGCTGTAGGTAGACAAAGAGGAACTGGAATTGGTGGTGGTAATGACGAAAGAGAACAAACATTAAATCAACTATTAACAGAAATGGACGGTTTTGAAGGTAATACAGGCGTAATTGTAATTGCAGCTACCAATCGTGCTGATATACTAGATTCTGCTCTATTAAGACCAGGTCGTTTTGATCGTCAAGTAGCTGTAGAAGTACCCGACTTTAAAGGAAGATTAGCTATATTAGAAGTACATGCTAAGAATAAAAAAATGGAACCCAACATCTCATTATCTATGATAGCTAGAAGAACTCCTGGATTTTCAGGAGCAGACCTAGCAAATTTGTTAAACGAAGCAGCTATATTAACAGCTAGAAGAAAAAAAAGTTATATTACACTTAACGAAGTAGATGCTTCTATTGACCGTATAGTAGCCGGTATGGAAGGAACACCATTAATAGATAGTAAAAGTAAACGTCTAATAGCATATCATGAAGTTGGACATGCCATAGTAGGAACGCTACTACAAGACCACGATCCAGTACAAAAAGTCACTTTAATACCTCGAGGACAAGCTAGAGGACTCACTTGGTTTACTCCAGGAGAAGATCAAAGTTTAATCTCGAGATCTCAAATTATATCCCGCATAATGGGGGCCTTAGGAGGTAGAGCAACAGAAGAAGTGGTGTTTGGAGATACTGAAATCACAACAGGTGCAAGCAATGATTTACAACAAGTAACATCAATGGCACGTCAAATGGTTACAAGATTCGGTATGTCAAATATAGGACCATTATGTTTAGAAAACGAAGAATCTAATCCTTTCCTTGGAAGGAGTATGGGCTCTTCATCTGAATATTCAGATGAAATTGCTATAAAAATAGATAAACAAATACAGAGTATTGTACAAAAATGTTATAAAAATACTATAAAAATCATCGAAGATAATAGAATTGTAATCGACAGATTAGTGGATCTATTAATTGAAAAAGAAACAATTAGTGGCGAAGAGTTTCGACAAATTATTAACGAATATACATTAGTACCTCAAAAAACATTATATATAAAATAACGGGATTAACGGGACTCGAACCCGCAACTTCCGCCGTGACAGGGCGGTGCTCTAACCAATTGAACTATAATCCCTAAACTAGCAAATAAGTATGTCATACTATTGCCAAAATTGTCAAATTTTAGCACAGCTATTAATTTATATATAACAAGGAGAGGAAGGGATTCGAACCCTCGGTATGACAAAATCTCATACAACAGATTAGCAATCTGGCGCTTTCAACCACTCAGCCACCTCTCCATTAATATAAAAATTTATATTTTTTCAGTGGCTCAGGCGGGACTTGAACCTGCGACCTTGGGCTTATGAGTCCCCTGCTCTAACCAACTGAGCTACTGAGCCATAATAGATTATATTAACATAAAAAAAAATAAAAATAAATAATATACAATATCTTATGCAATTAGCATTGAACCTATTCCATCAGAAGTTAAAATTTCTAATAATAATGCATGTTCGACACTACCATTAATAATATGAGCTGCATTTACATTATTTCGTAAAGCCTTAATACAACAATCAACTTTAGGTATCATACCTCCGAGAATTACTTGCTCTTTTTTTAATCTTTCAGCCTCTTGTATATTTAAGTACTTTATCAAAGTAGATGGGCAACTAATATCTGTCATAATACCAGGTGTATCTGTTAATAATATTAACTTCTCTGCATGTAAATACTCCGCAATAGAACCAGCTACAGTATCAGCATTAATATTATAAGCTTGACCATTTAAATCTGCCGCAACACTAGCAATCACCGGAATATATCCTTGATCTAGTAATAAATCAATAATTTTAACATTAACTTGCTCAACTTTACCAGTGTAATTATCGACTTGATTTACAAAAAGACTAGACGCAGTAATTAATTTTGCATCTTTACCAGATAACCCAACAGCTATAGGAGAAGAACGATTAAGTAAAGTTACTAAGTCTTTGTTGACCTTACCCACTAACACCATTTCTACAACTTCCATCGTTGCCTTATCTGTTATACGAATACCATCAAGAAACTTAGGTTCTATATCTATCTTTTTTAACCAATGATTAATCATTGGTCCACCACCATGTACAATAACAATCCTAATACCAATATAAGATAAAAATAAAATATCTTCTATAACTTTAGACTTCAATTGTAAATTTTTCATAGCAGCACCTCCATACTTTACAACTATAGTACGACCATAAAAACGTTGTATAAAAGGTAAAGCATCACTCAAAACTTGTGCACGTTCTAAATTATTTAACATTTTTTAACACCATAAACAATATTTAATAACTATTTTTTTATACAAATTTGCAAAAAATTTTATTCTTATTTATCTTAATCTTAAATCAAATCAATATAATCACATAATTATGAATAACTTTTGGAATAACATCAAAAGATTTCCCAGCTTCTTTTTTTCAGTAATAACCGGATTTTTCTTGACAACTTTTTATCCAATTTTTAGGCTATTAAAAAAGAAAAATAAAAGGCTCATTATAATAACCATAACATTAATATTTATACTGATTTTATCAACTATTTTAAGGTACATGTTAGATATAAATTGAAAAAAATTATTTTACGAATGTAAGATTCATATTCAAAAATTCGACATATATAATATTATATATAATACTAAGATTATATATAATATAAAAACTTATAAAAAAGTTATCAACCATAATAAACGGTTAATTAAAAAACGGTTAAAAAATAAGAAAAAATTATTCCTCTCAATATGAATATAATATCTAAATCTAAATCTAAATCAAGAGAAGTTACAGGGGCATTTGCCTTAATTGATAGTTTAATTAAAAATAATGTTTCTCATGTTTTTGGTTATCCAGGTGGTGCTATACTTCCTATCTATGATGAATTGTATAGGTGGGAAGAAAAAAAATTAATTAACCATATTTTATGTCGTCATGAACAAGGAGCTGCTCATTCAGCAGACGGTTATGCTAGATCTACAGGTAAAGTTGGGGTTTGTTTTGCAACATCAGGTCCTGGTGCTACTAATCTTGTTTCTGGTATTGCAACAGCTCAGTTGGATTCAGTGCCTATGGTATTAATTACAGGTCAGGTGTCTAGACCTTTTATTGGTACTGATGCTTTTCAAGAGGTAGATATCTTTGGAATTACATTACCTATTGTTAAGCATTCTTATGTAGTAAGAGATCCACGAGATATGTCTAAAATTGTATCTGAAGCTTTTTATATTGCTCAATATGGTAGACCTGGCCCAGTATTAATAGATATACCCAAAGACGTAGGTCTAGAAAAATTTACATATGAATGTTATAATCCAGATCAGATAAATGTAATAGGTTGTAGACCGTTGATGAAACCTCAAATTAGTCAGCTTACTAAAGTTATCAATCTTATATATGAATCTAGCCAACCTCTACTTTATGTTGGAGGTGGTTCTATTATATCTGGTGCTCATGACGTAATTAAGGATTTTGCTTATCGATTTCAAATTCCTATATGTACAACTTTAATGGGTAAAGGTATTATAGACGAGAATGATGATCTTGCTTTAGGCATGCTTGGCATGCATGGTACAGCTTATGCTAATTTTGCTGTTAGTGAGTGTGATTTATTAATTGCTCTTGGTGCTAGGTTTGATGATAGAGTTACTGGTAAATTAGATGAATTTGCATGTAATGCTCAAGTGATACATATTGATATCGATCCTGCTGAAGTTGGTAAAAATCGAGTTCCTCAGGTTGCTATTTTAGGTGATATTAAAGAAGTAATAATTCAGCTTTTACAGTGTCTTGACTATCAATCTAATTTGGTATTTAGTTCTGAACAGACTAGATCTTGGAAAGATAGAATCCTTACGTGGAAACAACAATATCCGTTATTAATTCCTAAACATGTCAATAGATTATCGCCTCAAGAGGTTTTGAATTCTCTATCACTTATGGAACCTAACGCATATTTTACTACTGATGTAGGTCAACACCAGATGTGGGCTGCACAATTTCTTAATGTATTACCACGACATTGGATGTCGAGTTCTGGTTTAGGAACTATGGGTTATGGTCTTCCTGCTGCCATTGGGGTTCAAATAGCTTATCCCTCTGAAAAAGTTATATGTATTAGTGGTGATGCTAGTTTTCAAATGAATCTTCAAGAATTAGCTACAATTGCTCAATATAATTTACCTATTAAAATTGTTATTATTAATAATAAATGGCAGGGGATGGTCAGACAATGGCAACAAGCTTTTTATGGAGAAAGATATTCTCACTCTAATATGGAAAAAGGAACACCGGATTTTATATTGTTAGCTCAATCTTTTGGTATTTTAGGTTTAGAGTTAGAATATAGACATAATATGTTTGACATTTTAGAACATTGTATGAAGCATAATGGGCCTTGTTTACTAGATTGTAAAGTTAAAGAAGAAGAAAACTGTTATCCTATGGTTGCACCTGGAAAAAGTAACTCTCAAATGATAGGTATATATAAATTAAATAAGAATAAGGGTACATCAATCAGAAATATAAATTGAAGCCTTTAATGGGAATTGAACCCATATCTTCTTCTTACCAAGAGGATGCTTTACCATTAAGCTATAAAGGCTATATTTTATTGTATTGTATACTATAATTTTAGGTTGATTAGTTGTAAGTTTGATTTATTTATTATTGGGCCGGGTTGGATTTGAACCAACGTAGGTAAAACCAGCGGATTTACAGTCCGCCCCCATTAACCACTCGGGCACCGACCCATGGCTAACTTTTTTATTAAGTTAGATAAAATATTAGAGAACTGTTGGATACAACTGGATTCGAACCAGTGACTTTCATGATGTCAACATGATACTCTAACCAACTGAGTTATGTATCCTAAGATTATACATGAATTTTATCATAATATAAAATAAGAAGAAAAGATAAATATTAATTAAATTTTTGTTTTAGTCTCGTTGCTTTTCCAGATCTTGATCTTAGATAATACAATTTTGCCCTTCTTATTTTAGCTCTTTTTATAATCTGAATTCTTTTAATACGAGGTGAATGTATAAGATATACTCTCTCCACACCTATGTTTTGTAGTACTTTTCTGATTGTAATAGTTGTATTTAATTGTGAATTATGTTTTGCAATTACAACACCCTCTACATTTTGGATTCTTTCTTTATTGCCTTCTTGAATTAAAATACCCATTTTGATACTATCTCCTATATTAATAATAGGTATTTCAGTCTTTTGAAATTTTTTTTCTAGTTGAGAAATAATAAATTGTTTATTATATGTTTTTAGATACATATTAATTATTTATAAATCAAAATTGAACTTTAGTTATATTATTTTTGTAATTTTGTATAAATATTTGTATTTAATCAAATTACGATATATTAGAACTGTATTTCTTTCTATAAATACTATATTAACATAATATTTTTATATTCTACTTTTTAAATTTATGTATTTTTATCGACAATCTAATACGAATTATATGCAATATTATATAGGAAATTTACGATTCAATTCTGTATTAATATTTTGTATTTTTTCATATTTAATTATAGACGCCTATTATATATACTTTGACTATATTTATAATTATAAAGCTTTTGTAGAAACCAATGTCTTTTCTAAATATTTTTTACATATGATTATGTTTCTTATTATTGACTTAACTGCGATTTTAGAGTTGAATGTAATTAATCTAAAAGCTTTAAGTTTATATTACTGGTTAGGATTTAATTTAATTAATAAAAGAAGTTTTTATTACTCTTATAATAATGTTGATTCTTCTGCTTATTTATTGATAAATGTTAAAACTAAAAGCAAAAATATATTAAGACGTCATTTAATTGTCAATATTGATAATGGATTTTTTAATTAATATTTTTGATTAATCTTATTATCGTTATTATATTATGAAAAATATTAATTTAGATTTATTTCCACCACAAAATTATATTGCTGAAGAAATTTTATTAGGGACTATTTTAATCAACCCAACGATTTTTCCTCAGATCATACCATATTTAAAATCAGAGTCTTTTTTTTTAGAGTGTCATGAATTAATTTATAAAAGTTTAATAACGATTTATAAAAATGGTAAAATTAATATTCTTCAGCTATTGCATATCTTAAATAAAGTCAAAAAATTAGATCATATAGGTGGGGTTTATAAAATTATGGAATTAATGAGACAAGGTCATTTATTTATGTCTTCAGTTAATATGTCTGTCTATATTCAGCAGCTAATTATTCTCATTAATAATAGTTATATTAAAAGATTGATGATACAGTATGGTTATAACATTGTAAGATTAGCATCTATTGAAAGTTTCAAAAGTCACCATTTATATAATACAGCATCTAACTATTTAGAATCGACTGTTCATAAAATACCTAAAGAAAATTTATCTACTTTTAGAGATATTTTAGGAGATTTGTTAATACAATTTGAAAATCATAATGTCGATTTAGAAGAAGATTTTATTTCTAATAGTGAAATTTTATCTGGTTTTCCTCAAATAGATGATTTGATCAAAGGTTTACAAAATGGTGATTTAATTGTTATTGCTGGACGCCCTTCTATTGGTAAAACTTCTTTTGTAATTAATATAGCATATAATATTGTAAATACTACTAAGTTAGGTTTGTGCTTTTTTAGTCTTGAGATGTCAAAAATACAGATTGTTTACAAGTTTATAGCTATTGCTTCTAAAATGTCTCTTCAGAGTTTTTCTTTAAATCAATTAACATTAGATCAACAATATAATTTTAGATCAATATGTAATGCCTTAATGAATTCTAATATCTACATTAATGATAGTCCTAATATGTCTATTGATTATATTGAGTATACATCTAAATTATTATTTAAAGAAACCAGTAATATACAATTAATTATTATAGATTATTTGCAGTTAATACAAGTAGAGAGTTTTATAAATAATGTAAGAGCTCAGGAATTAGCTTATATTACAAGAAAGCTTAAATTACTAGCTCAATATTTATATATTCCTATAATTGTATTATCACAGTTAAATAGAAGTATTGAAACCAGATTAAATAAAAATCCTTTGTTGTCTGATTTAAGAGAAAGTGGTTGCTTGATGTTATATCTTTTACTAAATATAGATTTATATAATAGTCTTCATAGTCAAAGCTTATATAAATATAAAATATTAATACAATATGATTTAATAAGGTTATTCTACAATAATTGTTTGCTTCAATTATCTTTGTATTCTATTAATTGGAAATTTATTCTTCAGTATTCATTTAGTATTTGCATTCATAATTATATTTTATCTTTAACACATAATCATAAGTTATACAATAAATTATATTGGACTAAAAATAATCAATTTTCGGAAGAAGATTTTGTTATTATTAATTCTTTTCTATTTTATTCCAATATTCATTTAGAGTATAAATTGATTAATTATATCAAGTGGTCAACATATGCTCAGGTTTTTGATATTAAAGAACCTAATTATATGTCTTTATTATGTAATTATATAATTTTGCATAATTCGATTGAACAAGATGCTGATATTGTTATGATACTGTCAGAATCAAGTGATCAGTTGCATTTTCTTAAAAAAATTGATATTAATTTATGTAAAAATCGCAATGGTCCTACTGGAGTTTGTAAGCTATTATTTACACCAGAAAAAAATTTATTTAGTAATCTTTAATATAGAGCTTTTCTTTTAATCTATATAATATAAAGTTGCAATAACGAAAATATTATGTTAATATTCAAAACATCTAGCCGGGATAGCTCAGTAGGTAGAGCAGTGGACTGAAAATCCTCGTGTCACCAGTTCAAATCTGGTTCCTGGCATTAATGTGATTGTAAGTTTATCTATATTGATTTACTTTCTCTACTTAGTACTGTTGATGTAAAATCATAAAGATTATGGTAATATTTTTTATAAAAAATATTACCATAATCTTTATGATTGTATTATTTCAAGTTGTTCACCTAATAATACAGTTACATTCCCATCATTTGTTACATCTACTACAGCGCTATCACCGGCTTTAATTTTGCCTGATAGAACTTCTTCAGCTAGACTGTCTTCTAGTAAACGCATAACTGCTCTACGTAGTGGTCTAGCTCCATAGCTAGGATTATATCCTTCATCGACTAATCTATTTTTAAATCTTTCGGTAACTTCTAATTCTATTTCTTGTTGTTTGATGCGTTCAAACACTTCTTTTAACATAATATTTGCGATTTCGCGTACTTCGTCTTTTGTTAATTGTCTAAATACTATAATTTCATCTAGTCGATTTAGAAACTCTGGTCGGAAATATTGTTTTAATTCTTCGTTAACTAACGATCTTATACGATTATATTGTGATTCTGTTTGAGATTCTCCTAATTCAAATCCTAAACTTCCTCCTCCTTTTTCTATTACTTTTGAACCTATATTAGAGGTCATGATTAGTAGAGTATTTTTGAAATCTATAGTTCTTCCTTTTGCGTCTGTTAATCTTCCGTCTTCTAATATTTGCAATAATAGATTAAAAATATCTGGATGAGCTTTCTCGATTTCATCAAATAATATAACAGTATATGGACGTTTTCTAACAGCTTCTGTTAGGTATCCTCCTTCACTGTAGCCTACGTAGCCTGGTGGTGAACCTATTAATTTAGATACAGTATGCCTTTCCATATATTCAGACATATCTAGTCTAACCATTGCTTCTTGTGAACCAAAGAAGTAAGATGCAAGAGCTTTCGTTAACTCTGTTTTGCCTACTCCTGTAGGTCCAGAGAATATGAAACTTGCAATAGGCCGATTTGGATTTTTTAGTCCGACACGTGCTCTCCTAATTGCTCTTGAAACAGCTACTACTGCCTCATCTTGACCAATTATGCGGCTGTGTAAAGTTTCTTCCATGTGCATTAACTTTTCTGATTCACTTTTTGTCAGTTTAGTGACTGGTATTCCTGTCCAAAATGCAACTATTTCTGCTATATCATCTTCTGTTACTATAGGATCTTCAATTTGTAAATTAGGCTCGCTCTTTTTACTTTGTGCGATAGCTGCAATCTGAGCTTTAATTTCCATTTCGCGTGTTCTATATTGCTCTGCCTTTTCATATTTTTGTGCTCTTATGGCTTCGTCTTTAATTTTTAGCACATTTCTTAATTCTTTATCTAATTCTCTGGCTGCAGGAGGCAGTTGAGAATTTAATAACCTTACTCTTGAACCAGCTTCATCAATTAAATCAATTGCTTTATCAGGTAAAAAACGGTCTGAAATATATTGATTCGCATATTTGGCGGCAGCAGCCAAAGCTCCATCTGACATTTTTAGTTGATGATGTTTTTCATATCTGTCCCGTAAACCGAATAGTATTTCAATGGTTTCTTCTACGCTAGGTTCTCCAACTAAAACAGGCTGAAACCGCCTTTCAAGTGCAGCATCTTTTTCTATATGTTTTCTATACTCTTCTAATGTTGTAGCTCCAATACATTGTAGTTCTCCCCTAGCTAGTGCTGGTTTTAATAAATTTGCTGCATCAATCGCTCCCTCAGCTGCACCTGCGCCAATTAAAGTGTGTACTTCATCTATAACTAAAACTATATTATTAGCAGACTTTATTTCATCCATTATTCTTTTAAGTCTTTCTTCAAACTCACCTCTATATTTTGTACCAGCAACTAATAAGCCAACATCTAATGTAACTACCAGTTTATCTTCAAGTATAGATGGAATATCTTTATTAGCTATGCGTTGCGCTAAACCTTCTGCAATTGCAGTTTTACCAACTCCTGGCTCGCCAATTAATACAGGATTATTTTTTGTTCTACGACCTAAAATTTGTATAACTCTTTCAATTTCTTTTTGTCTTCCTACTACAGGATCTAAAATCCCTTCTATAGCCAATTCAGTTAAATTGGAACCAAATTCTTCCAATGTAGGAGTTTTACTTCTGGTTTGGGTATTGTTATTTCCATTTGTATTAGCTTCTGCATTATCACCTAGCATTTGTATGACTTCAGTTCTAATTGAAGCTACATTTACAGCTAAGTTCTCTAGTACTCTTGCAGCTACACCTTCCCCTTCACGCACTAAGCCCATTAATAAATGCTCTGTACCTATATAATTATGGCCAAGTTGTCTAGCCTCTTCTAAAGATAACTCTAACACTCTTTTTGCTCTTGGTGTGAAAGGTATTTCAACTGCTACAAATCCTGACCCCCTACCTATGATTTTTTCAACTTCTATCCGTGCATCTTTCAAATTTACATTCATAGATTTTAGGACTTGTGCTGCAATTCCTGTACCTTCACCTATTAAACCTAATAAAATTTGTTCTGTACCAACAAAGTTATGTCCTAACCTTCTAGCTTCTTCTTGAGCCAGCATTATAACTTTTATTGCTTTTTCTGTGAAGCGTTCAAACATTTAATTAACTATTGAATGAATTTATTTATTACCTTTGATACTAAATAATAATAACACAGTTTAAACTTTCACTTAAGGGTTGTACTAAGCAATCTTAATTTAATATTTTGGTGTGATTATTGATCAATTGTTTATATCGTTATAATTTGCAAATATTATTCATTGATGTTGATTCATTTTGAATTTTTTGATACATAAAACTTTTTGTTTTGATTTTTAATTGTTTATTAGTATTATTTATACTATCTTAATTCTCGTGTTATATATTACGAAAATATTTATATAAAATATAAAATTTATAAATTGTTCATTATTTTATCATCTTTGCCAAGTTTTATTGTTAGATTCGTTTAATATATAACGATTATCATTTATAATAAGTACTAAATATGGATTAAATAATGAAATAACCTGAGTGATTATTGATAGTATTATAAATTTTATTTAAGGATATAAAAATGGCAGTTATTCAGTTCATTAGAGGTATTAATGAAACAGTTATAGCAGATGTTTCTTTAACTAGATCAAGGGATGGCAGTAAAGGTACAGCAACTTTTAGATTTAATAATCCAGATATTTTAAAATCCGGTATGCAAGAAAAAGGAGAGATTACCGGTATGTATTTAAAAGATGATGAAGGTGAATTGGTTACTCGTGATGTTAGTGCAAAATTTGTTAATGGTAAACCTCAAGCTATAGAATCTATATATATAATAAAAAGTCCAAAAGAATGGGATCGATTTATGCGGTTCATGGAACGTTATGCAAATAAAAATCAACTATCTTTTACTAAAGCTAAATAAATAATAATTGAGTTCTAATGTAATTTATATATTAAAAATTAAAATAATAGCTTATGTGGGTTTATGATATTGAATATTTTTACATATGAAATTTTCTTTTAAATGGCTTAAACAAATTGTAGATTTAAAGTATGTGGAGTTATCTGAAGTAATAGAAAAACTAACTTTAGCAGGTTGTGAAGTAGAAAATGTCATTCATGATCAAAATAGTAACGATATTATATTTGATATAAGTACGACAGCTAATAGGCAAGATTTGTTAAGTGTAGTAGGTTTAGCTAGAGAAATAAGTTCTCTGATGAATAGACCTCTTTTGAATCAAGTATATAGTGATAAATTGTACAAGAGTAATTATTTAAATAGTTATAGTTCATTGAACTTATCAAATAGTATGGCTTTGTTAGATTTTAGTTTAACTCATATTAATTGTGTAAGAAATACTTGTTCTCCTTTATGGCTGCAATACTATTTGCATAGTCGAAATATAAAGACATTGAATTTATTGCATGATATTTCTAAATATATATATATCAAATGGGGGCATCATATTGAAATTTTTGATCAACAAAAACTTAATTTGTTACCAATTCAATATGCTTTATTTAATGTTGAAAAAAAGAAAAATATTTTATCGCAATCCAATAGTATTGAGTTAGAAATTTTAAAGTATAATTCTCAAATATTATATACTTTGGGCTATGATATTAGTTCAAATTTTCAATGTGATAGTATAACAGAATCTATAATAGTTTGTGGTCAAGTATTTAGTTCTAAATATTTACAAAATATACAGAATAATTTATCTTTTAAAACAGATATATTTGAAAAATATCAAAAGCAAATTATAAGAGAGGATTTTATTTATGCATATGAAGAAGCTGTTAGACTAATTGTCTCTTTTGCAGGTGGAACAGTCGGTAAATCTTATTGTTATTATAAAGGTTATGAGAAACCTCAACTTATAATTGTAGAAAAAAATAAGATACAAAGTATTTTAGGTTATAAAAAAAATCATCGTGATACATATTTATCTGTAAAAGAAATTCTTAGTGTATTAAATCAGTTAAATTTTGTTACAGTATATGATGAAATAAAAAAAATATTTAAAGTACGCGTAACTTCAAGTAGACGATTTGATTTAGTAAGACCTATTGATATTATTGAGGAGATAGGTCGTGTTTATGGCTTTAATAAATTTGTGAGTAAGCTTCCTAAAATTTTAAATCATCAGGTTGTATTTAAAAATTCGTTTACTTATAAAGTGAATCATGTACGTCAAGTTTTGCGGAACTTGGGATTGCATGAAATACAAAATTCATCTTTAACTAATTTTACTATTTTTAGTAATCATGCACAAATTGCTATATATAATCCTTTAATTAAGGATCAATCTTATCTGAGGAGTAATTTGTTAACACAATTATTTCTAACTTATCAATATAATATTAGACAGTCTAATAAAAATGTTGAAATTTTTGAAATAGGTAAGGTTTTTAGCAAAAAGACTCAGCAAATTACAACAGAACGCTTATTAGGTACTTTCGAACATTTACATCTTGCTGGTTTAATGTCAAATTCTGATTATTCAAGAAAATCGTGGTTAGATAAGCCCAATTCGTTAAGTTGGTTTCAAGCTAAAGGTACATTAGAAGAGTTTTTAGAGAAAGTGCAAGCTCAGGTAGTTTGGAAAGGATTAAATAAGTCAACATATAGCTTTTTATTTAATAGTATTAGTAATTTGTCCGACATCAAGCAGGTAGCTATAATATCTAATATAGATAGTAAAGAAGAAATAGGTATCTTTGCTCAACTTAAAAAGAATTATGATTATCCGATTTATATATTTGAATTTAATTTAGTTAATTTGATTAACTCTATAAATACTTCAAACCATATGAACTGTTTAATTAAACCTTATTCTAGCTATCCTAGTTTGACAAGAGATATATCTTTGACATTACATAAATATCATAGTATTTATATGATTAAACAAAAGATATTAGATTTGAATAATTCTTTGATTGAATCTGTAGAAGTAATAAATCAATATAGAAATCATCATATTAAATATTCTTGTAATGTGAGTTTTCGTATTGTTTATAGATCTTATAATAGAACTTTAAATATGGATGATATTGATCTTATTGATCAAGAAATAAATGATTTATTAGATCAGTATAAATGATTTTAATATTTGATTAAGTAAATCATAAGCCGGGTTTTGTTCTTAATCATTTATAAATTTCTATTTTATGTATAGAAGAGTATGAATTTTTTAAGGGTAGTTATTAATCTATATTTTATACTTGCATATAATTTTTGGCGGTAATGATTATTTTTTTAAGTTATATATAGCTATAGATATGACTATATTTTGGAATGTATTACCTTGCTCTTTTATGGGGTTTACCTAGCTAGTATTATTGTCATAATACTTCTGGTACGCTTTTACCGCACCTTTGCACCCTTACCTATATTTTTTATTAGGCGGTTTTTTTCTGTGGCACTTTCCTCATAGTTGCCTATACTGTCTTTTATACAGCGATATTTATCTAACTAGAGCCCGGACTTTCCTCAAATTTGTTTTAAAATTTGCAACTACCTATGTTTACTTATCCAATATAATCATACATATTTTTTTCCTAAATTACAATATATATTGGTTATTGATAGTTATTATAATATCAGAAATGCGAAAAATAATTCCTATACGATTTTCAGAAAAAGATTTTGGAGCTATATTAAATCATTATGATTACAGTTTACATCCAGGAGACATTGTAGCTGGTACAATTTTTCATCAAGAATCAAAAGGTTTTTTGGTTGATATAGGTGCTCATGTAGCAGGTTATTTACCTATAGATGAGATGTTATTAAATTCATTTAATAATTATGATCAATATCCTTTGGAAAAATTTGTGAATGATACAAGAGAATTTTTTATTCTTGCTTATGATCAACAAAAACAGCAATTACTATTATCTATTAAAAGACTGGATTATATAAGGGCATGGAAACGTATTAAGCAATTAGAATCAGAAGATATAATTTTGCATTTACCTATAAGTAATTTTAATAAAGGTGGTATATTAACTATCTTAGAAGGTCTACAAAGCTTTATACCAAGATCTCATTTAATTTCATTTGTATATGATCAAGGTTTTGTAAAAAATAATATACCATGTAAATTATTGTTTTCTGATGAAAAAACTAATAAGCTTATATTAAGTCATAAGTTAGCTATGCTATCTATTTATTCTAATTTATTAAAAGTAGGCAGTATAGTCTATGGTGAAATTACTCAAATTAAAAAATACGGTATTTTTATTACTATTTATGGAATACCTGCATTATTACACATATCAGAGATAGGGTATACGCATATAGACAATATAAATTGTATTTTTCAAATAGGTAAAAAAATAAAAGTCAAAATAATTCATATTGATATGCATCAGGGCAGAATATCTGTATCTAAACGAGAGGTTGATTAACCACCTCCTACAATTGTAATAATTTCTATTTTATCTTGAGGTTTAAAAAAAATATTTTGAAATTCATAATAATTAATTATATTGTTATTATATTCTATAACAATGAAGCTTAAATCAAATTCTAAATAAAGTAGTAATTCTTTTAAAGACATAGATTTAGCGCAATTAAAAGCTTGTCCGTTAATAAAAATTGTATTATATATTATACTCATTTTTAGTTTTTAATGATTTTTATTATTTTAAATAATTAATAGTGGACTTATATGATAAAAAGTATTATACTTTCATATTATATTATCGTAATATGGCGGGTGTAGCCAAGAGGTTAAGGCGATGGATTGTGGCTCCATTATTCGCGGGTTCGATTCCCGTCATTCGCCCTTGTCAATATTTAAAGATGTAAGTAAAGCTAATTTAGTTAATTCGGTACGATTTCTAGTCTGTGTCTTTTGTAATAGTCGACTAACATATTTTTCTACATTTCTTAAGCTTAGTTTCAGTTCATTAGCAATTTCTTTATTCATGTAGCCTTTTGCAACTAAAGCAAGTATTTTGTATTCACGATGTGTTAATTTATTTAATATCAAATCGTTTATACTGTTTTTATTTAATTCTATAAATGTTTTCTCATTTTTAGATTTATTCGATAACTTGATATTATTCAATATGTTTTTGATGATTGCTATCAGTTCTTGTGGATAGAATGGTTTGGTTAAATATGCATTACAGCCTAAATTATAACCTAAAATTCTATCATTTGTCATACCTTTTGCTGTTAATAATATAATAGGAATTTGATATAAAGTTTTGTGTGTACGTATTTCTTTAATCAAATCATAACCATCTAAATGTGGCATCATGATATCTGTTATAATGATATCAGGTTGAAAAAAACTGATTTTTTTTAATCCGTTGTATCCATTGTTAGCAATATCTACTTGAAAGTTTTCTGATCTTAGATATGAAGCAATAGAATTTAATAAATACATATCATCATCTATAAGTAGTATTTTTTTTTTCATTGTAACTATTCAAATTAAAAAATTTTAAATTTATAAATAATTTATATAAATTACTTAAATTAAGTATGAATAATAAATGGGTTCAGTTGCTATTGGAATTAGATATTCCTTTTTATGTTTATAAATTAAATAAAGGTGATTCAATCATATCTAAATACAAGCATAAAAATAGTTCAGCAGCAATAATTTTATATGGTACTGTATATGTACTTAAAATGTTTACAAATGGTGAAGCTATTTGTGTAGCTCTTTTAAATCATAATAATATAATCGATTTTAATTTTAGCACTTTAGATAAAGATTATGTTTATTATAAGATAATTGCATTAGAGGAAACTTATCTGATTAATTTTTACTGGTTAGATTTTATATGTATTTTTAATTATTTGCCAATAGCTATAAAAATATTTAATTTATTTCGTAATACTTTAAAGAAATATGAGATGACATCTTATGTGATATCACATAAATCAATCAGGTATAGAATTATTCAATTATTTGTATTATTATGCCAAGAATTTGGTTATATTAATAATAATTGTATTAAAATACCTTTTGAAATTTCTCAATTAACAATTAGCAATATGATAGGTAGTAATACAATTACAGTAAATAAAATTATGCGTGATTTAATTAATCAGTTTTTAATTAAATATATAGTAAAGAAAAAAATTTTAATATGTTATTTTCCTTTATTTACTTATTTGCGTAATAATAAAATAAATTAATCTATAATAAATGTAGCAATAAATGTTATAATTAGATTTATGTTAATTAAAGAATAAACAAAACAAGTAGTTTAAATGCATGTTTTTAATATATTATTTAGTATTAGTTGAGCATTAGTATGGGGAAAGTTTATGACTGGTTTGAAGAAAGATTAGAAATTCAAGCTATTGCAGATGATATAACAAGTAAATATGTTCCACCTCATGTAAATATTTTTTATTGTATTGGTGGTATAGTATTTACATCTTTTTTAATTCAAGTTGCTAGTGGTTTTGCTATGACTTTTTATTATAGACCAACTGTAGCAGAAGCTTTTTCTTCAGTTGAGTATATTATGACAGATGTAAATTTTGGTTGGCTTATAAGATCTATTCATAGATGGTCTGCAAGCATGATGGTACTAATGTTAATCTTACATATGTTTCGTGTATATTTAACAGGTGGTTTTAAAAAGCCAAGAGAGTTAACGTGGGTAACAGGTGTTATATTGGCAGTTTTAACAGTCTCTTTTGGAGTAACTGGATATTCGTTACCATGGGATCAGATAGGATATTGGGCTGTTAAAATTGTAACTGGTGTACCAGAAGCTATACCTTTTGTTGGAACAAGCATAGTAGAACTTTTAAGAGGTGGTGTTAGTGTAGGACAAAATACTCTTACTCGTTTTTATAGTTTACATACTTTTGTATTACCTTTATTAACGGCAGTTTTTATGCTTATGCATTTTTTAATGATTCGTAAACAAGGTATTTCAGGACCATTGTAGTAGTATTCATTCCATAGTTTATCTAAATTTAATAAGATTATAAAGTAATAGGAGAAATCTATATGTCAATAATAAAAAAACCTGATTTAACTGATCCAAAGTTACGTGCCAAGTTAGCTAAAGGTATGGGCCACCATTATTATGGAGAACCAGCTTGGCCAAATGATATTTTGTATATGTTTCCTGTAGTAATTTTAGGAATATTTGCGTGTGATGTAGGTTTATCTGTTTTAGAACCTTCTTCTATAGGAGAAGCAGCTAATCCTTTTGCTACACCTTTAGAAATACTGCCTGAGTGGTATTTTTTTCCTACTTTTAATTTGTTAAGAGTGATCCCTAATAAATTAATCGGTGTGTTGTCTATGGCATCTGTGCCAGCAGGCTTAATTACAGTTCCTTTTATAGAGAGTGTTAATAAGTTTCAGAATCCTTTTAGGCGTCCGATTGCTACTACAGTATTTTTAATTGGTACATTAGTTGCAATATGGCTAGGTATAGGTGCGACAATGCCATTGTCTAAAGCTCTAACTTTAGGTTTATTCTAACCATATGTAACAATTATATAAAGTTATGTTACTATATATTTTCTATAACAACATAACTTTATGTAATTATTTAATAGTCACTTTAGCTCCTGCTTCTTCTAGTTCTTTCTTCATTTCTTCAGAATTTTCTTTTGTTATTCCTTCCTTAATAGCCTTTGGTGCAGATTCTACTAAGTCTTTTGCTTCTTTTAAGCCTAATCCAGTCATAGATCTTACAACTTTTAAGATAGCAATTTTTTTAGCTGCTGGTACTTCTTCTAAAATGAGATCAAATTCGGTTTTTTCTTCTGTTTCGTTTATACTAGAAGTCTCTGTTCCTAAAGGCATTGCAATAGGTTGAGTCTGAGATGCTAGTGAAGCGTCTACATCGAATGTTTCTTCTATTTTTTTGACCAATTCAGCTGCTTCTAATAAACTTAATGATTTTAAATCATTTATTATCTCATCAATTTTTGTACTCATAAATATAAATGTTAAATGTTACATATAAATAAAATAAACTTTTTAGTAATATTATTATTTACTTAATACTATCATAAATAATTATCGCGTAAAAGGTTAATGTTTAAAGGGATGGAAGGTCCCATAGTACTAGAGATATATGCGGTTTTCCAGTATTTTCCTTTAGCACCTTGAGGTCGATTTTTATCTATGGATTGTTGTAAACTAATTAAATTACTATATAGCTCTTCAGTAGTAAAGTTTAATTTGCCAAATGGTACATGTAAGATGCCTGTACGATCAACTCGGTATTCTAATTTACCTGATTTGAATTCTTGTATTGTTTTGGTTAAATTGTTAGTGATTGTACCAGCTTTAGGAGATGGCATTAAGCCTTTTGGCCCTAAAATTTTACCTAATTTAGCAATTGATAACATAGTATCTGGTGTAGCTATAAGTTTATCAAAATCTAAACGTCCTTTTGTAATTTCTTCAATTAAATCTTTTCCTCCAGCAATATCTGCTCCAGCAGATATTGCTTCAGCGGTTTTTGTTTCATTAGTCACAACTGCGATACGTATTATTTTACCTGTTCCTTGTGGCAATATAACTGTGGCTCTTAATTGTTGATCTGCATACTTAGGATCTAAGCCTAATACAATATGTATTTCAGCAGTTTCTATAAAATTTATATTAGATAAATTTTTCATTAAATTTAAAGCATCTAAAGGGCTGTAAAGTTGATTATAGTTTACTTTTTGTAATGCTTCATTGAAGCGTCGTGAATGTCTTTTCATTATATATATAATTGATACTATTAATTAGCCATTAATTTGAATACCCATATTTTGGGCTGTACCTTTCACTATTGACATAGCCTTTTCTATATCTTGAGTATTTAAATCTTGTAATTTTATTTCAGCTATTTCTTTTAATTGTTGTGTCGAAATTGATCCAACTTTTTTAGCATTTGGTTGTCCTGATCCAGCTTTTATATTGGCTGCTTTCATTAAAAGTACAGATGCTGGTGGGGTTTTTAAAATAAATGAGAAGCTTCTATCTTCGTATATCGAAATCTCAACTGGTATAACAAGCCCTGTTTTGTCTGCTGTTCTAGCATTGTATTCTTTACAAAACATAACGATATTAGCTCCATATTGACCTAGAGCTGGTCCTACTGGAGGAGCTGGAGTTGCTTTGCCAGCAGTTAATGCTAATTTCACAAGTCCTATAAGTTTTTTAGCCATAACAGATGTATGTTTCTCTTTTTATGATTATATAATTCAAGTATATTTTATTTGTATAGCTGATACTATTTATTCTGATTTTTTCATTATCATATATTTATGATACGACAATGGATAATATAAAAATATTTATAATTATATTGCAATATTATAGGCTTAATTTTATATTTTTCCAAGAGTCATAAGTTGTTATTAAGTATATTTAGTGTTTTATTGTATATCTTTTATTATATCTACACGCCTTGAAGGACTTGAACCCTCGACATTAGGTTTTGGAAACCTACGTTCTGCCAACTGAACTAAAGGCGTATTTAATTAGTAATATATAGTAAAATATTTTAAAATTAAATACAATAAATTTATATTATAATTCTAATATTTTATGTTATACCCTATATCTATACAGACTTACTTATCAAATTTAGAGTATAAAAAATATGCTAGGCATATAGTTTTAGATAATATTGGTATTAGTGGGCAAAAAAGATTAAAAGCAGCAAAAATTTTATTTATTGGTGCTGGCGGATTGGCTTCATCTAGTATTGTTTATTTAGCTTCATGTGGAATTGGCTCTTTAGGCATTGTCGATTATGACCGAGTTTCTTATTCGAATTTGCATCGACAAATTTTGTATAATACGGAAGATGTTAATAGATTAAAGGTTGATGTAGTACTTGATAGAGTTAAAGCAATTAATACAGATTGCTCTATTTCCATATATCCATATATGCTAAATGAAAATAATTGTGAAGATATTATTAAAAGTTATGATCTAGTTATAGATACAAGTGATAATTTCAAGACAAGATATATAATTAGTAGAGTATGTTATTTGCAGCATAAAGTACATATTTATGCTGCTGTGCAAGCTTTTGAAGGACAACTTAGTGTGTTTAATTATAAAAGCGGAATTTTATACTCTGATTTATATCCTGAAAATTTACAGTTAAAAAATCGTAGTTGTAATAATTTAGGTATTTTAGGAATATTAACAGGAATTATAGGTATGCTACAAGCAACCGAAGCAATAAAAATTATTTTAGGTTTAGGTACAATTTTAAGTGGATATTTGTTAATATATGATGCTTTGAATTCTTCTTTTAAAAAAATTAAAATTCAAACAAGACAAATTAGGTATATACCTAATAATTATTATATTAGTAAACTAAACGAATCTAATACTATTAATTCAAAAAAAATATTGAATAAAATTTATAAAGGGGAAATCATTTTATTAGATGTGCGTCAACCAGAAGAATTTTGCATTCAACATTTATATAAGGCAATTAATATGCCTTTAAAAAGTTTTAATTCTAAGTTAGCAATTACATTTATTCGTGATTATTTAATTCATAGAAAGATTGTAGTATACTGTTATGATAATTTGAGATCTATTATTGTATCAAAAATTTTATATAAGCATCAATTAAATCATTATCGCTTAGATCATTAATAATATAATTATGAAGAAAAAGACAACAGTTATCTTAAAAAAAAATTTTATTAATTTAGGACAAATTGGTAGTATAGTAAAGGTAAATTCAGGTTACGCTTTTAATTATTTGGTTCCAAATCATTTTGTTGAAATAGCCACTCCTGGTAAGTTAAGGCATCATAGCATGTTTTTAGAAATTAAAAAGAGAAAATTGGATGAAATTAAAAATAAAATACAGGTTATTCAACAAAAATTAAAACAAGTTTCTAAAATTAGTTTAAAAAAAAAATCTGGTAGTAATGGTCAAATTTTTGGCAGTATAAGTGATAAAGAAATTATTACCAGTATTTTATATTCCACACAAGAAAAATTAGATAAAAAAAATATTTATTTACCTAATATTAAAAAATTAGGCATCTATAATGTTGATATTATTTTAAGCGATATAAAAGTGCAGTTAAAATTACAAATTTTACCTATATATATTTAAAATTTAACGGTTATAAATTTGCAATAAAGTTTTGGTATATCAACTGGGGTGGGAGGATTCGAACCTGCGAATGGCGGAGTCAAAGTCCGCTGCCTTACCGCTTGGCTACACCCCATATACTCTTATTGTATCAAATATTCACTATTTTTTGTCAACTATAATTCTTATTAACTAATAATTGATGTATTTCATTTAATAAATTTTCATAAGGTATTGAATATTGTTTATGTTTATTTAATATTTTGATTGTAATACAATTATTAATAATCTCATCTTCTCCTATAAGAATGCATAATTCAGCCCCTGACTTGACTGCTCTCTTAATTTGTTTTTTTAAACTAGTATTTGATAGATCTAGCTCAAAATTAATTTTCTCATTTTCTAAATTTTTTACTATTTGCCAAATTTTTTTTTGTGCTTCTATACCTTGTGTGATTATATAGATGTTGCTGTGATTGTTTTGTATGTGTAATTGTTGTTGAGTTATTTGTAATAATCTTTCTAATCCAATTGCCCAGCCAACAGCAGGTGTTTCTGGACCTCCTAATTGTTTTATTAGTGTATCATAACGTCCACCTCCACATATTGTATTTTGTGTACCCAGTAATTTGGTTTTAATTTCAAACGCTGTATAGTTATAATAATCTAGTCCTCTAACTAATTTATGGTTAATATTATATTGTATTTGTAAGCTATCTAAATATGTGCATACTAAGTTAAAATGATCTATAGATTGTTTTTTTAAATATTTGTTTAATGAAGGAGCATTATATAAAATTTCTTGAGTTTTTATATTTTTACTATCTAAAATTCTGAGCGGATTAATATTTAAACGTTTTTGAGAATCTTGATCTAAATCTTTTATATAAGGTTTTAAATATTCAATTAAATCTGCTTGGTATTTTTCCCTTTCTTCTAAGTTGCCAATAGAATTAATTTCTAAAACGCAGTTGTTTAATTCCATTTGATTTAATAGTTTATGAGCTAGATGTATTACTTCTGCATCAGCCATGGGATTTAAACTACCGATACATTCTATACCTAATTGGTGAAATTGTCTTTGTCTTCCACTTTGTGGTCTTTCATAACGAAACATTGGTCCGTAATACCATAGTCTTTGTATTTTTTTTTGATACATTTTATGGTTTATAAATGCTCTTGCAATACTAGCAGTACCTTCAGGCCTAAGTGTAATATTTCTCCCGCCTTGGTCTTTAAAGTTATACATTTCTTTATTTATAATATCTGTTGTTTCTCCTATACCACGTTCAAATAGTTCTGTAGATTCTAAAATAGGAGTTCTGATTTCTTTATAGTTATGTAAAGATAATATGTCTAAAGCTTTATTATATATATATTGCCAATAAATAGTTTCATCAGGTAATATATCTTTAGTTCCTCTTAACGGTTGCATAAAACATTCATCCAGTATGTATTTATTAAGTTTAGTGATATGTACGATATATACTATAATTTATAAATGTATCGGGCAAGGAGGGATTCGAACCCCCGACACCGTGGTTCGTAGCCACGTGCTCTAATCCACTGAGCTACAAGCCCTTCTTTAAGTTCTAGTATATCAGGTTTCTTATAAAAAACTTGTATTTTATATTATTTAGCTGTAAAATTTTTATGTATTTATTAATACAGATATAAGTTTATATTGTTATTTTTTAATAAGGATTATATTGTGAGTAAAACTATTTTATATCAAGAGAATGCTCGTAAAGCTTTAGAAAAAGGTATGGATATTTTAGTAGAAGCTGTTGCTATAACTTTAGGTCCTAAAGGTAGAAATGTTGTGCTAGAAAAGAAGTTTGGAGCTCCTCAAATTATTAATGATGGTGTTACTATTGCTAAAGAGATTGAATTGAAAGATTTAATAAAAAATACAGGAGTTGCGTTAATTAGGCAAGCTGCATCAAAAACAAATGATGTAGCAGGTGATGGTACGACAACTGCTACAGTTTTAGCCCATGCTATCGTGAAACAAGGCTTAAAAAATGTTGTAGCTGGTGCTAATCCAATGATTTTAAAAAAAGGAATAGAAAAGGCTGTTAAATTAATGGTTACTAAAATATCTGAATATTCTAAGCCTATTAGTAGTATGAAAGATATTACACATATAGGATGTATATCTTCTGGTAATGATATGGAAGTTGGTAGTATGATAGCAAATGCTATACAACAAGTAGGTAAAGAAGGTATTATTTCTTTAGAAGAAGGACAGTCGACAATTACTGAATTAGAAATTAAAGAAGGTATGAAGTTTGAGAAAGGATTTATTTCTCCTTATTTTGTAACAGATACATCTAGAATGGAAGTATTACAAGATAATCCATATATTTTAATAACAGATAAAAAAATTACTCTTCTTCAGCAAGAGCTGCTTCCGATTTTGGAAAAAGTAACTAAGACAGGTCGACCATTACTTATTATAGCAGAAGATATAGAAAAAGAAGCTTTAGCAACTATTATTGTAAATAAGTTAAGAGGTATAATTAATGTTGTTGCAGTTAGGGCTCCAGGTTTTGGAGATAGAAGAAAGCTTATTTTAGAAGATATAGCTGTTTTGACTGGTGGTCAGGTTATTACTGAAGATGTAGGTTTAAATTTAGATACTATAACTTTAGATCAGTTAGGTTCTGCTAGAAGAGTACAAATAACAAAGGATTCTACAACAATTGTAGCTAATGGATATGAAAATCTTATTAAAGAACGTTGTGATCAAATTCGCAGACAGTTAGAAGTTAGTAGTAATACTTATGAGAAAGAGAAACTACAAGAAAGATTAGCAAAATTATCAGGAGGTGTTGCTGTAATTAAAGTTGGTGCTGCAACTGAAACAGAAATGAAGGATAAAAAACTTCGTTTGGAAGATGCTATCAATGCAACTAGAGCAGCTATTGAAGAAGGAATAGTTCCTGGCGGAGGTGCAACATTTGTGCACTTAGCTACAAGTTTACAAAATTGGGCTATTAGTAATTTAGTAGGTGAAGAATTAGTCGGTGCTTTAATTGTATCTAAAGCTCTCATTTATCCACTAAAAAGAATAGTTGAAAATGCTGGTAGTAACGGTGCCGTAATTGTAGAAAAGGTTAAACGAAGTGAGTTTTCTATAGGCTATAATGCTAATATAGGTCAATTAGTTGATATGTATGAACAAGGAATAATAGATCCAGCTAAAGTTACACGTTCTGCATTACAAAATGCTGCTTCAATAGCTTCTATGATTTTAACAACAGAGTGTTTAGTAGCAGACAAATCTGATAATTGATATATGAAAGATATAATTTATTTAATATTTTTATATACTTGTTCATAGTTTTAAATATTTGATAAAGAAATAAACACCATCTCGATATATAATATTATGTATAATATATAAATTAACTATAGCCGTTTCATCAATATATTGATCATTACAGTACATTTCACTTCTGTTGTTATAATAATTTTGTGTTTTATAGTATATATACCTAAATCTTTTTAAATATTGTTTAATAATATGTGATTTATTTTGATTATATATGTCTGTAAATATATTATGAATATTGTTTTTGATTGTATGATTATTTACTAGTTTATGTATTTTATAAATTAGTACTATACTTGTTTCAAAAGTATATATTTTATTGATATGTGGATGTCTTATAAAATTTCCGGAACGTATATGAAACAATTCTTCTAAGCTTATAAAGTTTTGTATGTTGTAATCCATTTTTGTACAATATATATCTAAATTATACAAGTTTATAGCTTCAATACTAATCAGTAAAAGATCTATTTTTTTTTTATACTTAAATTAATATTCATATTATCAAATTTGTCTTTTATAATAAATTAAGTTGTTTTATCTATGTTTATAAGATGATAAGTATATTAATTATTACTTATCATCTTATTTAATAAAATTAATTGCTGCCTACAAAGTTAAATTGTGGAAATTTCTCTTGAACTTGTAACAAAGATTCATTTTTACCTTTTTCTTGCCAAAAATTGATGATTTCCGTTGCTTGATTTAATAATTCTACTTTTTCGTCTTCTGTAATCCATGGTTTTGATTCTAATTCTATTTTTAATTGTTCCCATGCATCATTGCGTGGCCAAAAAAAATAAGATGTTAAAGGACTTGTATGTTTACCTACTATGTAGTCAATCGCAATGGCTATATTATTTTCTAGCCATAATATTTTAAAAGTGAATTTAGACAAGTTACTTTCCTTAAATATATATTAGTAATTGGATGATTTGACTTTTTGTACTATATTTTGAACTTTTTTAGTTAATTGAGCTCCATGATTGATTCTGTGTTGAATCTTTTCTAAATTTACTTGTATTTCATTAGTTATGGGATTATAAAATCCAACTTCTTCAATTGCTCGTCCGTCTCTAGGTTTTTTACTATCAATTACTATAATACGATAACTGGGATTTTTTTTTCTTCCAAATCTTTTAAGTCTAATTTTTAACATAATTAAAGTGATATGAATATAATATTAGATAATTACTGTTTATATATTAAATAATTTTTTATCTAATTAATCAACTAACTTTTCTATTTTAAATTATGTTATAGATTCAATTTGTATGTTGTTAAATATTACTGTTAGGCATTGAAGAAAAATAATTCCTAACATAGGAGACATATCCATTCCGAATATCATTGGAATTGTTCCTCTGAATAATTTTAAATATGGATCTGTAAGTCTATTGAGTGAGCAAAAAGGTTCGTTATACCAATTGACTGTTGGGAACCAAGCTAAAGATAATTTAAGTAAAATAGATATTAAGTATATCTCAGAAAAATTAGCTATAGACGTGAAAACTAAATTAAAAGAGTTTATGACAATATTCATTGTTTTGTAAGAGTTAATATTAATTTTGAATAATTTTAGTAGTATATATATTCAATTCAGGATATTTTTTTCCTATTTCTTTTAAGATTTTACGATGGCATGTCAGACAAATGATTTTCATATTATTTACATTAATTTTAGTATTTGTAGATAAATAGTTGATTATTTGTATAATAGTATGGCTATTTAAAAATTTATCAAAAATTATAATTTTGTATTTTGATAGGTCATAACTATCTATATTATGAATAATATACTTATCATGAGTGTTATTTTTATTAATATATATGTGTTGTAGAAATATTTCAGGTAATATTTTTTGAGCTTCCGTAAAGAAGTTATGATGCTTTATTAGATCGGTTATAATTAAACACTTTTCGTCTTTATTAGTATAATTACCTTCTTTTAAAAAAGATACTTTTTTTATATAAAAGTTGTATAATTTGATCCATGTTCTTAAAGTTTCGTATAAAATTAACATACCTAATGTTTTTTCATTATCATTATATGTTTTATTTCTGTATGATTTATGATATATAATTTTGTTTGCTAATTGTTGTATTATTGGATGAATAATTATATGTATGTTTAGTTGCATTTAGATTTTAATGAACGGTTATATAAATAATTTTATGTATATAGTATATAATTATTTATATGATAAAGTTTATAATTATATGAAAATTTATTATCAGCGTAATAGATGGATCTGGGGTTTTTCAATAGGTGCTGAAAGTTGGAATGGCAGATTAGCCATGTTAGCTTTTGTTATTATATTTTTTATAGAATGTTTTCTTGTACCGATTGTAGAACTACTAGGTTTGTAATAGTTTAATATGGTTTAATTTTCTTGTTTTTTACTGTTTAATAACAAAAGATTCTTCATGATATATCATGAAGAATCTTTTGTTATTAAATAATATTGACTATAACATACAATTAGTCTAAAGGTCTCATAGATAGTACAGCCTCATTTTCACGATTAATACCTTTTTCAAAACCTGCAGCTGCAGCTCTTGCTCTCCCTGCATGCCATAAGTGACCAATGAATAAGAAGAAACCTAAGAAAAAATGTGATGTTGTTAACCAGCTTCTGGGTGACACATAGTTAACTGAATTTATTTCTGTTGCAACTCCTCCTACAGAATTTAATGAACCTAAAGGTGCATGTGTCATATATTCTGCAGCTCTTCTTTCTTGCCATGCTTGTATATCATTTTTTATTTTGTTTAGATCAAGTCCGTTTGGTCCTCTTAATGGTTCAACCCAAGGTGCTCTTAAGTCCCAAAAACGCATTGTTTCTCCACCAAATATGATTTCTCCACTTGGTGATCTCATAAGATATTTGCCTAATCCTGTAGGTCCTTGTGCAGATGCTACATTTGCGCCTAATCTTTGATCTCTAACAAGGAAAGTAAAAGCTTGAGCTTGAGATGCTTCTGGGCCTGTCGGTCCGTAAAATTCACTTGGATATGCAGTATTATTATACCAAACATAGTTTGATGCAGTTAATCCCATAAGAGATAAAGCACCTAAGCTATATGATAAATATGCTTCACCAGACCAAACAAATGCACGTCTAGCCCATGCAAATGGTTTTGTTAGTATATGCCATATGCCTCCTGCAATGCAAATGACGCCAATCCATACATGACCTCCGATAAGGTCTTCCATGTTATTTACGCTTACAATCCACCCATCTCCTCCAAATGGTGATTTAAGGACATATCCAAATATAATAGCTGGATTTAAAGTGGGGTTGCTGACTAATCTGACATCACCCCCACCAGGAGCCCATGTATCATATACACCTCCAAAGAATAAAGCTTTGATAACCAGTAAAAAAGACCCTATTCCTAGAAGCACAAGATGTATACCTAGAATTGTAGTCATCTTGTTTTTATCACGCCAATCATAGCCGAAGAAAGGGAAAGATTCTTCTAAAGTATCTGGGCCTATTAGAGAATGATATAATCCCCCAAAACCTAGTACAGCAGATGATATAAGATGTACAACTCCTACTACAAAGTATGGGTATATATTTATTATTTCTCCGCCAGGACCAACACCCCATCCTAATGTTGCTAGGTGAGGTATTAGTATAAATCCTTGTTCATATAAAGGTTTTTCTGGTACAAAATGTGCTACTTCAAATAAAGTCATCGCACCTGTCCAAAATACCATGATACCTGCATGTGCTACGTGAGCACCTAATAGTTTGCCTGATACATTAATTAATCTTGCATTACCTGACCACCAAGCAAATCCTGTAGACTCTATATCTCTACCGCTTACAATATTTTGATTAAAGGGCGTTTCCACGTGGTAAAACCTCCTCAGGGAATATAAAGTTTTCGTGAGGTTGATCCTGAGCGGCCATCCATGCACGAATACCTTCATTTAGTAATATGTTTTTAGTATAGAATGTTTCAAATTCTGGATCTTCAGCTGCTCTTAATTCTTGTGATACAAAATCATATGCTCTTAAATTTAATGCTAGTCCTACAATCCCAAAAGCACTTGTCCATAATCCAGTAACAGGCACAAATAACATAAAAAAGTGTAGCCAACGTTTATTAGAGAAGGCAACTCCAAAAATTTGTGACCAAAAACGATTAGCTGTTACCATAGAGTATGTCTCTTCTGATTGAGTAGGTGTAAATGCTCTAAATGTGTCTGCTGCATCACCATCTTCGAATAAAGTATTTTGAACAGTAGCTCCATGAATTGCGCATAGTAATGCACCACCTAATATCCCTGCTACACCCATCATATGAAATGGATTTAGTGTCCAATTATGAAAACCTTGTAAAAATAGTAGGAAGCGAAAAATAGCAGCAACGCCAAAGCTAGGTGCAAAAAACCAACTAGCTTGTCCCAATGGATACATTAAAAATACTGATACAAAAACTGCAATTGGGCCAGAGAATGCAATGGCATTGTATGGTCTAATTCCAACAAGTCTAGCAATCTCAAATTGTCTTAAACAGAACCCTATTAATCCAAATGATCCATGTAAGGCAATAAACGTCCAAAGTCCACCTATTTGACACCATCTAGTAAAATCTCCTTGAGCTTCTGGACCCCATAAAAGAAGTAAAGAGTGTCCCATACTATTAGCTGGTGTAGATACAGCGGCTGTTAAAAAGTTACAGCCTTCTAAGTATGAGCTAGCTAGTCCATGTGTATACCAAGATGTAACGAAAGTTGTGCCTGTTAACCATCCTCCTAATGATAAATAAGAACATGGGAAAAGAAGTAATCCAGACCAACCTACGAATACAAATCGGTCTCTCTTTACCCAGTCATCAATTAAATCGAATCTACCTCTGCTTTTTTCTTGTCCAATTGCTATGGTCATAAATTTAATCTCCAGAGTAAACTAATTAAGTAAATAAATATAAGCTACTTAGTCTAATATATATTAAACTGTAAAGCTTATATTGTTATGTAAAGTTAATTTACTTTTCTTTACGCTTATATAATATTATAAGTATATTAAAGATTAAAGTTAGTTCGTAACTTAAAACGATTTAATTAGTTCTGTAAGTTCATATTATATTTTTATTATATATAATATACTCTATTTTTGATTAAAACCTTTAAATAATATAAGGATCTTCACCATTCATATTATATTATTAGTTTTATAATATCCCTATGCTAAAATGTATTTATGCTAAATACTTTATAAATAATTAATTAGCATAATTTTAATTATATTTACGATTTAAAATTCAATATTTTAATATGAAACTGTGGAAATAGTATTGCTAAATATTATTAGTTATAATATGTACATCGATATGATCTTATATTATAAGAATAATTTTATTATAATTTATTGAAAGAAATAATCAAATTTTATTCGAAGTTTTCCATAATTCTTTGAAAAAGATAACCAGTTCCTCTAGCTGTTAGTATTAAATCTGGATTGCTCGGATCATCTTCTAATTTAGCTCTCAGCCTAGATATATGTACATCTACTACACGAGTATCAACGTGTCTTTCTGGTGTATAACCCCAAACTTCTTGCAGTATAGAAGATCTTGAAAAAGGTTCTCCAGCTTTACTCACTAATAATTCTAATAAACTAAATTCCATACCTGTTAATCGAACTCGTTCATTTTTTTTATATACTTGTCTTTTATTCGTATCGATTTTTAAAAATCCAATATTTAAAATGCCAGAACTCGGAATACCTGAGTTGATGGTTATCTTATCAACTCTTCTTAGAACTGATCGAATACGTGCTTCTAATTCCTTTGGTGAAAAAGGTTTTATAACATAATCATCTGCACCTAATTCTAATCCAGTAATTCTATCTGATACGTCTCCTAAAGCTGTTAACATTATTATTGGTACATCGGATTCTTTTCTTATTTCTTGACATACACCATAACCATCTAGTTTAGGCATCATAACATCCAATACAACTAAGTTGGGATATTCTTTTCTAAATATATATAATGCTTCTTCACCATCTGCAGCACTTACAACATCATAACCTATCATGGATAATCGAGTTTCTAAAATTCTTCTTATACTAGTTTCATCATCTACTATTAGTATTTTTTCTTTAAAGTTGTGCAACTTATACTTCTCCTTTTATTTTTTATTAAAAAAATGTTTATATAATTTTGTTTAGATATTTTATAATTTAATTAGATTTATATATTAAATAGAGTAACATAATACGCTTCTAATTATTATTATTATAGATAACCTAATAAGAAATATATTTACTTTTGAGAGTGTATAGATTATAGCAAGTAATTAGAAGCTCTATTAAATTCATTATTAATATAATGATGATTGAATATTTAATCTTAAAATAATGACAACGATAATCCATTATTTAATTATTTATTGTTTATATTAGTTACTTGTTTTTAAAGTTACTGATTAATTTCATAATAAGCTTTTATATAGTTCTTTTTGAATGTTCTTTTATTTAATGATATATAACGATATAAATTACAACTTTACTACTTATAGATTGAGAAATTTAATTAAGTTTTTTTGATTTGCTTACTAATAATCATTCCTTTTTTTTCTTTAATAACAGTATCCTGTGTGTATTGGGTTTTATCTTTGGGTTTTTTATTAGGATCCATTGCACTTGATGTGCTCTCATAAGATTGTTTTTTATCATTCTTATATCTTATAAAAGTTAATGTACTTTCTATATAAATAATATGAACCTAGTTTATGAAATAGACTGTTTTTGATATTATTAATAAATTAAACATTCTTATTTTTAATCATTTAATTTTTTATTTATATTGATTAAAACTGATTGTATTAAATTAATATTACTTGAAGGTAAGTTATGTTTATAAGTTTGTTTATAAATTTAATGTATATATATAATATTTATCCAAAATTCTTATAATATAATCATTAAAAGAGTCACTTAAAGTAATGATGTCTAGTTTTTTTATGACTGGTTGCTTATTTTGTCTATTACCTTTTATGTACTTTATTATGAATAAATAGTCCGATTTTTCTGAGTCAAAAAATAATCGATTTTGATTCAAATTCTAAAGATTTTGTTTTTATTATAGTATTCTATTCTATCAATTGATCTATTTCTTGAGAATACAAGTCTGTAATAATCTGTTTCATTTTTGTCTGATTTTTAATTAGTTCTCTATATATCATATTTCATTAAGAAGTTTAAGTGATAAAATCCTTATTCTCACTTATTGTGCACATATTCTTTTTCTTTTTGTTTTTGTTTAAATCTTAAAGTGTTAATTTATTTGACTAAGTTTACTGTTAAAAGTTTTGTCCATAAAATCTATTATGGCTTAGTTTCTGATTCTAATACTAGAGTTTATTCTAAGGGCATTAGACAAATACTTGCCTTTCTTACCAAAAATCAAGAAAAACTTATAGATTTTGAATTTCAATTAGTCTTAATTGGATTTTATAATCTGATATCTTCTATGAAAGTACGAAGATCTAAATTGATTGTTATTTGATTATGTAAAAATTTATTAAAATAAAATATTTTGTGTTCCTTTTTTAAACTTTTTGGTGATGTCTTAGTTTGCATAAAATATCTTGTTCATCTTCAAAAAAATTTTTCTTGATTTATATTCAAAGTTAACAAAGTGGTGTTGGGTTATTTTTTATTATCAAATAATGATATAAAAATTCGTTTGTCTCCTATATCTCAAGATAGATATATAAGATCTTTATGGTAGTGACTCAAATGATCATAAAATATTTTTAATTCTTATGTTTAAAAAGAAATTATTAGGTAATTTTATTTTAGTATATGAATTCAATAATCAACTCGGTTTTTTCTAAAGGACTAAAATTAGCTGCTAATACAGCTATAAAATCTTTAGGAACAGTATAGATTTTATTTGCTACTTCTCGAATAGGTGCCAATTCTCCATAATCTCGACAAATCTCTCAAACTTCTTCAGCTATTGTTGAAGAATTTATTCATGTTGATTATGTAAACATAGTGAAAGGAGATAGTTTTAAGATTGTTATACTACCTTTGCGTAAGACAAATCCAGCAGAGATCGATTAGATTTTAGCAGAAGCTTTAGATATTAATTTTAATGATGTAAATTATTCTATTCCTACAGAAATATCAAATATGGGCAAGGATTTTATTTAGTATGCTATTGATGTAGTAACTAATGTAATTTTAAACGAAAGAAATATAAGCTTTCTGATGACGAAATAATGAATTCTATAGATGGTCCAACTCCTAGTTTAACAATACAGATCCAAGAAACTAATAAAATATATAAAAAAACTTCTGATCAAGCAAAAGTTTTATTAATCCATTTAAAATTACAAAACGCTGCTCGTATAGGCTTACTGATAAAAATAAAAATATTAAAGTTTTTATTATATGCATACTTGATACGGAAAACAGGGGGGGGATATTTTTATCCGGTTATTACGTTCTTAGGTTCGTACCTTAAGAGATCTAATGCATATAATGTTATAGATGTTGATTATAAAATGCTTGATCATTAGGACATATAGTTGATGAAGCAAAGGAAAATTTATCTAAATTTAGCGAACGATTTTAAAAATCTAAGGAAGAAATAATCATGATGTTATCAAGTAGTTTAGTAAGTCAAACATTGAATAGGCAGTTAAATACAATTGGCACTTAAATAGCAACTTATATGAGAATCAAGCTGTACTATTCTCCGTAAAATTCGTCTGATGTATATAGTTTAGACTTATCTTTTAGAGTTTCATATAGATATAAAAAAGTATCTTGTTAGGAGACTTTGTGCAAGATATATGTAATAGTGTTATTTCTAATTTTTTGTCTGTTCAGAATTCAAATATAACCTGGAATTATATAAGCATAATGTATGTTCGTAGCAAGGTCAGAACATTCTTAATATTTCTCTGAGAGTTGTCTATGGCCAAATTATTCAAGGCTCCAATGATATACCACCTAATTTTAAGTCTGGAATTTTGCACTTCTCTATGAGATATAAAGGCTCTGTTATGGCTTCTGTTATAAAGTTTATAGGTTTTGGGAGTTATTATTTAAATCCTGAGTCTTATGCTCATTAATCATGTATTGATATTATTGATCAATGTGAAAAAATTTTTTATCAACCAATTGAGTTTAATCGAAGACAAGTCAATACTTGTTTTGTACGAGAAGCAATTAATAAAAACAAAAAAGTAATTTAAAAAGCTTAAAAAAGAATTCATTTACAACAAAAGTAAAGACTCAAAAGACTTGTAAAAAGCCTATTTTTGTTACGGCATTAACAGCATAAGAGCATGGATGTTATGAAAAAAATTAAAAGAATTTTTACTAGCAAGCTCTTGGCTATTGCTAATCCTCTACCTACAAATTTAAATCAAACTAATTTTTTTATATACGGTGATCTTAAAATTATAAGAGTAAGAGATGTTTGTGATAATGAAGTTGATATAGAAATGGAAAAAAGCAAAAAATCAGGAATAACAATCAAGAGGTCTTTCTTTGCCCACAATTTATATTTACTTAAGTAAGAATCAAAGAGAATTTAGTAGAATGATTTTAAATAGTTTTAGTTCTGAACGGAAATCGAATAATTCAGAAAGCTTCTCTTGTAGACAGTGCATTAATTGCAATAACTAAGTATTTAATAAGCGGTAGTAAAATGCTGAGAAAATATAGGGATAGCAAGATTCCAGGGGTTATTGAGTCGTTATTTTGTGTAAATAAAGCAAGCAAAATAAAAACGAATCAAATACATATCGATTTTAAGAGTCAATAAGAGGTGGATAAATAGCTAGGTAAAGTAACTAAGAACAAAAACAATTTTTTTTAAGAACCATCAAATTCATTTAATATTTCCAATGAATCACCAAAATCAACAGAAAAATCGATTAAAATTATTGTACAGATTAATATAAAAAAAAGTTATATATCTTTATAGTATCCATAATATGCAGCACAAATTTATTTACGTTTTATTTTTAAATTTATGCTACAAATACAAAGCTATTTATCGTTCCCTTTATTAGTTATTTATGTGTATAAGGAATTTTCGTCTTGAATTCAGATTTATTGTAAATATACGATTAAAGAAAAACAAAAAAACATCAGTTGCAGACGATTTAACTGATGTTTAAAAAGGGAGTTTAGGAATGTACACAGATATTTTAACATCTTTCAGTAAAGATGTTGTAGTCAAAGTCGATCAAATTACCGGTCATATTGAAGTATCTGCATAGCATTACTGTCAATATTGTATGTACAGATCTAACTATGAAGGATCAAAATCAGAGTTAGAAGATGACAGGCATTTTTGCATTCTCATCTTGAAATTTATCGATAGTAAGAAGAGATATGACTTGGATGAGATGATATTAATACTAAAGTATTTTTTATACCGTGATAGGTATAAAAATAAATGTGTTAATCATGATAGTTACTTAGTTAAAACAGTTAAAAAAGTAATATGTAATTTACTCAGCAATAATTTAGTTAGTTCTTACCTAAATCAAATAGATAATAATAACAATTTTAATACTGAGTTTGATACTACTGATATATAACTTACAATTATTGAATTACGTAAATTCATTTTCACATCTAGTGTTTTAAAAGTATGTAATTTACTTAATTTTTTTATTTAAATACTTCTAAAACGTCTGATAGTAACTTGTTTATTAAGTTGAATACCTTTAGTGATAATTGCATGAAAGTTCATTTACAAGGGGGTATATTAAATCATTTTGATCCAACAGTCTTGATTGCTATTTTATATCAGTACAAAGAGTATATATTATCTAGATCTAGTTCTTTTTTATTTGATCCTTTTAAAATTTATGTTACTGCTGTATTGAAATTAATCGGTTATGATACTGGATAAAGTTGTAAAAAGTTTTTAAATTAATTAAAAAATTATCAATGACAACAATAGATTGTCGTAAGCAGTATATGATATTTGAGTCTAAAATTCTTAAAAATACAGAAGATTATTTTTGCTCTTTCTGTGGTAAATTATTAAGTTTTGAAAGTTTGTCTACGAATGAATTGACTTCGGTTAATGTTCAGTTTATTTTACCTTTAGTTCGAATGTTTGAATCAAATAATTATTATACTTTAGTTAGTTGGGAATTGTTTACTTGCTTACCTAATCATAAGTTATGTTTATTGTATTTTTATTTTTGTTTTTATATTTAAAATATATCTATATTTCAAAATGTTTTTGATAGATAAAATTGATATATAAATCATTCATTACTTGATATACGATTCATATTGTAAAAAATTTATATGCAGATCTATATAGTAAGTTGTATATATTCTATTGCATTTAAAATTTTAAGTTAAATATAGTAGACTTTAAACTTATAACTGATTTTATCTTCTATATTATATTAAATATATTATATTAAAAAAAATGACAGATCGATAAAAGTGTATAAATTCTATTGAATTAATATTTATCTTAATTAATAATTAATATTATACAGAATCCAACATATAGCAAATATTGAAAAGTTTTTTTAGAAATCAATCCAATACACTATAACATACAATTACTATAAATAATATAAATAAAAGGAAAAATTAGTATTAGCGCTAATCTATATTATTTGATATTATCGTAATATCAAGAGTAATTAATAAAGAAATATAAGTAAAATAAAAAAACGTATTAATCATTTAAAAAAAAGGACAACTTATTGGATTTAATCATGATTGATTATGATTGTATTGGTAATTAAGTTACTAGAATTGCAGATATTATGGTTTAATTATATATAATTAAGTATTATAAGATTAATTAGTTTATATTTTTTTATGATATTTCATATAAAAGGGTTGACAATATTGTATTGAAAGCATTATGATAGTTGTCAATTAAGTTAATACGATAGTTGATAATCGATTAATCGATCAATAATAAATCGATTTAATTTAATAGCTATGTAATACGTACTAATTGTACTAATTTATTACTATTTAATACTTTTCTGATTTTAATATATTCTGGAT